TGCTCACCGAAAATCAAGTGTGTTATTTCTTCGCTGTTTATATGGTCAGCGTTTATCTCTTCTTATTTGTTTATAGGATCAATCGCTATATTTCGGACAATTCTTGTAGATCCTTTTTCGGATTTGATTTTGTTCGGAGATGATACTGATATTTCGCCAGGAGACAGTGTCACTATACAGAATGTAAATCGTAAACTAACTAATTCGGCCGTAATACCGGATTTGTTCTCGGGAGTTGCTAGGGAATACACAAGGTTATGTCAGGGATCCCTAGCGGGTTATTGTACGGGGGGCGTAGCTACTATGTTTTCGGCAATGGTTACGAAGTAAGTTTTTAAAAGCCCTAGAGGCTCCTGACTTTCACCTGACCCCAACTCAGATCTAGTGGTAACTTTATTGTTTCATCGGTCCGTAGGCATTATTTATATCTGCTGCCCTCCGTCAATCCTTTCGCGCAGCCCGTGCTTACATGGGTCTCTCACAATGTAAAATGGCATTTCGGGGCGTGGGTCTTTGATTTAGTTGATCGGATTCAAAATAATACGTCTATCATATTTTCCTAATAGGTACGATTCGTCCCAATTCGTATACGCTCTCTCTGGTACTTAGTACGTTGAATGACAACAAAGAGATTTTCCAATAACATAATATTTATCTTCTTTGAGAGATATTGGTTTATCACGAGCTAGCAATCGTGCGTGTTTCGGGTAAATTTATCTGGGTCTCCAAAAAAGTAGTATCCTTCGGACCCTGTAAAGCCAAAGAAGCACGTAGTGCCTGTAAAGGCAGAAATGTCTCCGCCGGACCCTGTAAATCCGTCTCTCGTCAAAAAGTGCTTACGCACCTCCGCACCCAGGACTTGGTTTTGTCGTCGGACACAACGAAACGACGAAACAGTCCGACAAAACTTTGGACCCCAAGCAAGGGACTTGTCGGACGACACCACAAAACAAAAAACTGTGCGACAAAACCAAGGTTTTGATTGTGTTTCCGGGCACGCAAATAATAATGGGTCAGGTACACAAGAAAACTGTAGGACGATATATATTGATAAGTTATGATTTCTCCATCCATTAAACTCCTCCATTGGAGTTTTATTCGTGGTGACACATTTTTTCCCATGATTTATTACAATTAAATCCTTATTGCGATCGAAAAAAGGAAAAATACGAATGCGTGAAATATTAATATTTGCTTTAAGCTTTAGCGTTTTGAGTTCGAAAAAAATCCTAATATATAATGAAGAAGTTATTGTAGCTTTAAGTTTTGTCTGTTTCGTTATATTCAGTCAAAAAACATTTGGTGAAACTATAAAAGCTACTCTTGATGCGAGAAGCGAAGCTCTCCTTTCCGATTTACAGCAATGGATGAGTTATCAAGAAGCTATCTTGTCCGAATTGAAGAAACAGCATGAATTACGTAGTATAAGCTTGCGTTCAAGTACACAAATGATTGGAGAATCATGTATAAATGATATGGTTACGCGCTGTGCGCCGAAGTGCAAACAGACGGTGAAATCTGTGTTATGCCAACAAATAGAACAAAAGTTGAAAACACTGTTAGCTATTCAAGAGCATTCCCGTATCAGTTTACAGGAGAAGATAGTAACTTGTTTTCGCGAAACAGTTTGTGACGAATTTCGCTTTTCCAAATTGCGAAAACATCAGTCAAAACTAGTTCAACAAAGCATGGTATTATTGAAAGATGGGGTTCCGAAATGAACAATTTTGCACAAAGATGGCTGTTTTCCACGAACCACAAGTGCGACGCTATGCATGCTATAATCGCTGGGTCAAACCGCGCCGGGACGACTGGCGCTAAACCTCACGCAACTCAGCCGAAAGTTAGTAGGAGGGTGATGTCCTGCGTTGGGATAGACGGTCTGGTAGGTCTAGGGAAACGAATACTAATGATGCGCCCTCCGTTTCTGTGGAGCGTAGGCGGTTTCATGCCTACGGCTTACGAGTGCCGCCGTTCTCATCCGAATATCTTACTTTGTGGGGAAAAAGGAGCGTCCCTGAGAACCGGAACGAAACGCTCGTACTGCGGTGATGCTACAAGCTCACCTGATGCGCTAGGTAGGACAAGCCAGTCTGCGCGATTTGGGCATGACGGCGGCGAGGGTGGGGCTGGGTCACGCCCCAGGATGAGTTGTAAACCCCATGCCAATGGCGGACGGGACAGTGACTCAACTGAGAACCGGTCGGGTAATGAACCCCCTGCTGTAACCGCCCATATGGACGGTGGCGGTTGGAGGCGGAAACTCGAAACTCTCGAACGAAACGAAAAATCCGGGAAAGTTAGAAACATCTACTCCATATGCACGGACCCGAACTTCTTGATTGCGGCCTATGAACAAATTAAGTACCACACGGGTAACATGATACCGGAGGGGGGGGGCCAGGAAAGAGAAAACCTCTTCCTTCGTCGAGTGGCTCCGCCCCCGGAAAGTCTAGATCGCGCCTGGTTCGAAAGAACCGCCGAATTACTTCGAAGCGAACAGTTTCGCTTCAAACCCGCCGCACGTGGGATACCCACGCCTAACAAGCCCAGGGAATTCAGACCTTTAACTATCGGGAGCGACGAGATTGTTCAGCAAGCCATGAAAATAGTGATGGAACATATATACGAACCCAGATTCCTGGACATCTCCCACGGGTTCCGTCCCGGAAGAGGATGCCACTCAGGGTTAGAACAAATTTGCCTGAAATGGAAAGGAGCGTCGTGGTTCCTTGAATTTGGCATAAAAAGGTGCTTCGATTCCATAGATCGACATAAGCTGGTCTTCATCTTACAAAAGCGTATAGAAGATCAGAGGTGGATGGATCTCGTGCATAAACTGTTCACCGCGGGACTTGTTGGCGGCGGTCCAGACCCCCTTCAAGGATCAGTCCTCTCCCGGTGGTCGGCTGCCCCTTGGGCCCTCGCCCCTCTACTTTGTAATATTTACCTGCACGAATTGGACCAAGAAGTGGCCAAGATGGCTAATGAACTCTCACGAAGCCGCTGCAAGCGAAGAGTCGACGAAGGAACCACGGCGACTACGAGGAGGACGCCCAGAACGAAGGCGTTCAGAGCGCTGACCCCGCCGCAGGCGGAAATCATGACGGTCCGTAGAAAAGCCGCGTCCCCGACTGATTGGAAGGACCCGACCTACGCACGCGCATTTTACGTTCGATATGCGGGCAATTTTCTCCTAGGTATTGCCGGACCCAAGGAACTGGTGGTCACGGTCAAGAGTAGGATTGTGCAGTTCGTTAATTCGAAGCTGCACCTAGAACTCGCCGAAGGTAATATATCCCATATAAGCGCCGAAAGCGCGAAATTTCTGGGAATGGAGATCAAGGTTGTGCCCTCCTCGAAACTTCGAGGGAGATTCGGCAAGGCCACGGAGAAGCGACGGAGGGTTAGGAACCGTATCTCTACCCTAAGAGTACGAAAACGCAAACGCCAAGACTCTTTGATCCACGATGCCTTGGTTAGGGCGCTGGGCAAATTGTCGAGGAAGCAGAACTCTGCGGGACTGACAAAACTCCTTCCTAAATCCCCGGAAATGGCGGAGTTAGCTAAAGCCTTGTTAAGAGAAATGCAAGCCGATAAGAATCGAGTAACCGACATTCGGGACTCGCAGAAAAACTTCCACTCGGCTTTATCGAGCAGGCTAGACTTTGCCCCGGATGAGGCGCGGGAAGCAATGGATAACCTCGAGAGGATACTCGACAAGTGGTGTGATGAGTCTAAAGTCCGAACCCCTTTTGATAAAGAGAGGGGAGAGGCTCGACGCGTGGGAAGATACGAGGCGCTATCCCTGCAAATTTTGGCTCCATTGAGAAAGATAAGGAAAAAGCTCAAATTGCGGGGCCTGATTACGGAGAATAATAAACCTCGTTGTGTGGTTAGATTGATTCAACTCAACGACAAAGACATTGTGCTTTGGTTTAACTCCGTAGCCCGAGACCTATTGAGTTATTATCGTTGCTGTGCCAATTTTTACAAGGTACGAGACTACGTGGATTATTTTTTACGCTGGTCCTTGATACACACAATGGCCAGGAAGCATAAGGCATCGGCGACGGAGCTCATCGGGGCATTATCGAGAGATATGGTCATAAAGGCTGACGAGGGAAAAAAAACAATAAGCTTTCTAAGCTCCAACGAAATTCGACGGATGGGAAGAATGTTCTTGAGGGGCATCCAATGTGGCTCCGATATGCGGACTCTGGACCGTATTTACGCCACGTTCGGGCGCTCCTCCCGATTGCGGTGCTCCGTGGAGGCACGGTCTGAGGATAAGGTGTAAATGCACCATGTGCACAAGAGACAGCTAGATGCTTTTTTCTTTTGGAGGTAACAGTAGTGACCAAGGTTACGGTAATGTAAGCGTTGTTCGAGGTTGCCATCAAATCAATATAAAGCAAATACCTTCGTGTATGGATCATATCACGATGAATTGCACAAGAGGTTATTGTAGTTTGGGGAATTGGATCGGGAGTAGGCCCCATAAAATTCCAGGTGCATACGTCCAATCGAGAGTAGGCTCTTGGAGAGCCGTGTGATGGAAGACTATCAAGCACGGTTCCACGAGAAGGGCGGGAGCGCCTTTACTCGACAGATATAGGTACTCTATATTTAATTTTCGGTGCCATTGCTGGAGTAATGGGTACATGCTTTTCAGTACTAATTCGTATGGAATTAGCACAACCCGGCAATCAAATTCTTGGTGGAAATCATCAACTTTATAATGGTGCGCCCGGATATACATCGTCCGACAAGAAGGCTATCCACTCTTCTCTGTGCCATCCAGGCTAGCTAACAAGCTAGGGCACAGGCTCAACTTGCAGAGGCGCCATAGTAATATGGCTTACTCGGGAGCGGCAAGTCTAAATCGGGGAACGGTAGGGCTGCCACCACTAGGACGCCCTGAGAGAGCCGAAGGTACGGCCAGGATAACTGACTTGACACGCAATGCTCGTATTACAGTAGACCTCTTGTCTCGAGCAGCACATTATGGCAAGAGCACGATGAGTAAGCCTCTACGGAGGTCGGAACTGTGCACAATACATTGTGTGTGCACAGTCCCTGGAAGAATGTGGGGCACTCTACACAGATATCAGCTGAGTAATCAGCTAATTGCGCAAGGGCCTAACCCTTCAGGATCTAAGATCTTTCTCGGCTTTACGAAGAAAGGATCGAAGTGTCTTCCGGACACGAATGACAAGGACTATGTAGGAGTCGGGGAAATAACCCGCCCCAATTGGGGTGGGGTTCGGAGGGCCCGTAATAGCTTCGGATTTTTGCAATCCAGCCTGGCAGTTAAGGAGCCTAGCTCTCGATCGTACTGTTCTATCCCGGAGGTCTCGGATAACGAAACATCGTCTCGTTCCAACGGCTCCGCCGGCTCAGCCCCCAAAGCTGACCGGTCTGACCGTGTCCGTATGTCCGTTTCGGAACAGATTCAAGCTTATTTAGGCCCGGACAATAGATACAATGGGCTGATTCATCTCATATCAGACCCTACATTTTTGGCCTTGTGCTATGAATCCATCCGAGGTACGCCAGGGACCCCCGGGTCTAATGCGAAAACTTTGGATGGTCCAGAATGGTTTGTACAAGTAGGTGAGAAACTTAAGAAGGGCCTGTTTGAGTTCTCGCCCGCGCGAGGACTTACAAAGCCCGGCAGGAAGGAGAAGCGTCCCTTAGGTATCAACGGCGACCCACGAAAAAAGCGCTACGGGGAACAGATCGTACAAAAGGCCTTACAGCTTGTGCTTGAGGCCATCTATGAACCTATTTTTCTAGATTGCTCGCATGGATTTCGTCCCCACCGCAGCTGTCATACAGCATTAAAGAGGCTCTGCTTAGAAGGAGGTCACTATCCCTGGGTTGTGAAGGGAAACATTCGAAAGTTTTTTGATTCGACACCTCATAAAGCGATCCTTCACAAAATTTCACAAAAGGTAAAGTGTCATCGTACGCTGGAATTACTCCAAAGGGCTCTCCGTGCGGGTTACAAGGATCCTACTTCCGGTCAGGTTATAGGTGACGAAGGCACTTCTTCGCAGGGCTCGGTGCTGAGTCCGCTACTCCGCAACATCATACTCCATCACCTCGACGAATTCGTGATGAAACTTCGTGATCGATTTGACAAGGGCAAAAGTAGAAGACTTAACCCGGAGTACAAGCTATTGACTCGTCGTATGAATGCGAACAGACAGGATAGATCTCTCCTGATTAAGCGCGGATTAATCCCGTCGAAAGCTGATGATCCCTTGGACCCGTACTTTCAAAGAATTTTATATGTACGATATGCCGATGACTTTGTCATTTTAGTAAGCGGAACTCGGTTAGAAACTTTCGCGATTCAAGCGTCGTTACAGAACTTTATGCACCGGAGTCTTGGGTTAGAGCTTAGTTTGGATAAAACCATGGTCTCACACCTTGCAAACAAGGGATTCCATTTCTTAGGTGCATACTGCAAACGCACCCGATGTAGTCATCGGATCCTCCATGTGCGCACGAAGACGATTAACCAGCGCTCAACAGAACGTCTTCGGGTTTGTGCCCCCATTACCAAACTTTTTTACGAGTCGAAAGAAAAGGGTTTTGTGAAACGGAATGAAATGGGGAAACATGTACCCACGGCGAGGAGTAATCTAACCCCATGGGCTCATGCAGACATTTTGGAATTCTACAATCAGAAAGTTCGGGGAACCCTGAATTACTACTCGTTCGCGTCGAATCGCAGTAGTCTTAATCAGATTGTACATGTGTTGCATATGTCCTGTGCCCTGACCCTCGCTTCGAAATACAAACTGAAGACAGCTAGTAGGACTTTTCACCGCTTCGGTAAGTGCCTTGCTTGTCCCGCTACGGGTATGAGTCTATTTCGACCAGGTGCGTACGAAGCCATACACCTATACAATCCCGACCCGATTGCCCGGGCTGAGCAGGTTATTGATATTAGCTGGAGGTCGACCCGAGCCGCTCTTTTTAGAGCATGTGCTCTTTGCGGATCAACAAAAGTCGGGGGGACGCATCATATCCGTTATGTAAAAGACGTCAAGGCCAGGATCCGATACGTCACTTCCGCTTCTCATTCCGAGTGGAGGGGCGCCTTGAAACGAAAGCAGATCCCCCTATGTTCTCACCATCACAGTGCGTATAACAACGGCCAGTTATCTGAGTCAGAAATGTTAGCACTGTCTCTGTACACGATCCATGGAGAGATGTTCAATTGTAAGATTGAAAGTTCATAGCAATAAGTGGAGACCGGAGTTGCGAGCCGTTTGAGGTGAAAGCCTCACGTACGGTTCTGAGGGCAGCTGTGTCGGAAGAAGACCCGACTGACCCCCTACTGTTAATAACAGCTCACGCTTTTCTAATGATCTTCTTTATGGTTATGCCGGCGATGATAGGTGGTTTTGGTAATTGGTTCGTTCCCATTCTCATAGGAAGTCCGGATATGGCATTCCCTAGATTAAATAATATTTCATTTTGGCTTTTGCCACCGTCATTGTTACTTCTTCTAAGCTCAGCCTTAGTAGAGGTGGGTTGCTAAAGCCGCAGCCCACCCCAAAAACTTCACTATATGCTGGAAATCCTTCGGACAATCAGCAGGGAAGTCGAACCCCCTCAGAGACTATACGTGAAGCGAGCTTCCAGCTTAAAGAAATAGTCCAAGAAACTCCATCCAAAAGAGTCTAGTTCGGGCAAATATCAGCCACCAGGCGATAAGCTTGATGCTTATTTGGCTGGTTTAATGGGATGGTTCTCTAATAACTCCTGACAGCGGAAGGGGCGGCTGTGGGGATCGGTATCCCAACCTAAAGATTGTGTTCCGTTGTGAAGACGAGTCCCCTTTCGTTCCAAAGCTTCGCGCAAGGATTGGAGGTACCGTCTTATACGATGCTAACCATTTAGGCGAATAAATCGGGTGCACAATATGCCTGCAGTATTCGGAATAGTCACTTGCATCAACGGCAAGGGGCGCACCCCAAAAATAGAAGCGCCTCACCGTATGATTGAACGGGTACTTTGCAACCTAGAGATCGATAAACAACGCCCCATCTTGTCCAATGGTTGGTTTTCGAGGATGTTATGGATGGCCACTTCGCTGTTTAATACGACATCAGTGAAGAAAAAGCCGTTGCATTCACATGCATATACGGTTTTGTCCCACGCAAAGTGCGAAAGGCATATAAGATCTCGCTTCGTTGCAACATGTTATGACAACCATTGCTTGGACAATGCGCTGCACCATCCCGGGGTTTGAAACCCGTCAGCGGGGGGAGAGCGGGTTTTCTGTATTTCTGGCACTAGCCTGGAATCAAGAAACCTGTTAGAGACTCATTTTACGAGGTTTTCCCAAAAAAATATCTCGACTTCCGTGATTGGTCACGCGTTTGCTTTTTGCATAGAAGCAAACTTAACAAGAGCGCGTCGGGTACCCAAAAAGAATAGCTTTGAAAGCTACTATGACTACTGATCGAAAAGATTCGAGCTTTCCAAATCTGTACTGGCTAAATGCCGCCGATTAGACCCTTACATGAGGAGCTTCGATGTGCGGTTCGGGGTGGACGGTCTATCCACCCTTAAGTGGTATAACCAGTCATTCCGGAGGCTCTGTTGATTTAGCAATTTTTAGCCTTCATTTATCAGGTGTTTCCTCTATTTTAGGTTCTATTAATTTTATAACAAGTGCGCCGTGCGAGGCTCGTTTTCGGTTAGGAATAATACCCATATTCCTGCGCGTATGTCTGACTTCCATAGGGAAATACGTGCAGCAGGCCGATGCGGCAGATCGGGCTAATAATCCATCATGTTTGCGAGCAGTTGGTCGAAGGGGACGCCAAAGGGGACTGCCCTTCTTGGTGGTGTCTCCTAGCTGGGGTGGTCAAGGTCAGGTTAACCAACTTGATACGCACCCACTGCCCGAGAAGGGGCTACATATCCCAAGCAGAATACGTCGGTATGTGTGTGGCGGAGTAACCCAGGGAGGGATCCAGCTGGGCGAAAGCTTTGACTGATGCTGTTAGCGGTCGGGGCTGTCGGACAGTCACAAGTAATTCCAGCATAGGAACTGACTTGAGCAATCAAGCAAGTGCGCAAGGACCTTACACCACTAGGTGCTCTGGGGAAGGGCGAAAACACGGAGATAGAGCAACCACGGGAAGTAACCGACATCGTCCAACAGACGATGCGCGGGTTCAGAGGTCCCGTAGTAGTGAGGGGGAGGGAAGCCAACCCAGCCAGGCCACGAAGGCGACTAGTCAGAACACGATCCATAGTTCTTCAAATGTCTCGGGCAAATACTCTCGTCAGCCTACCCAGAAGAATTGTTGTCAGAGGGACGCCGGTACATATGCTAAGAAAGTGGTGAACAATTGTAAAGCTAACCAGGAGCCCTATAATGGACTTATAAGAATTATACCGAATCCAATGTTTCTGGTTCATTGCTATGAGAGTATCAAAGGTAGGATTGGCAATAGGACTCCAGGATGAGCAAATGGTCAAACCTTAGATGGGCTAGACCGGAATTCGTTTGTACAACTTGCGGAACGTATAAGCAAGGGTCAGATCCAAATTTGACCTGCCCAAAGAGTACTTATACCTAAGCCCGCTAAAAGCCCCTCCCAAAGCCGGACTTTCTCTGTCAGACCCGAACGATGCTCCCATAAAAGACTTGCTTCAAATTGAAGGGGATTCCAAAAAAAACCATAGGACTATAATGCACCCAACTGCGATGATAGGACTAGTGGGACTATCGCACTCTGATATCCTGGCTTTATACAATCATAAGATTAGAGGACTGCTTAACTATTAGTCTTTTGCGGGTAATAGGGGGAATCTGCAAAAAGTGATATCGTTCCTAGTTACCTCATGCGCTCTAACCCTAGCTTTGGAATGGAAGCTCCGAACTAGAAAAAAGGCGTTCAATAAATTTAGAGCTCATTTTATGTGCCCGAATACCAAGAGCAGCCTGAACATTCCAAATAACTAGAAGGTTCTGCACCATTACGAAATCGAGGGTCCAATGGCTACTCCGGATTCGGTTATCCAGGTTCCTTGGGCTGGGAAACTTTACAAGTCTGGGTTAGGGCAGGTTTGCGTCATCTGTGGTGATGGGTAAGAAGGTGGAGATGCTTCACCTAAGGGCTATTCGCGACATTCGAGCCAAAATTAGAATAAATGAGGCAACTTACCAGGGATGGTTAGGGGCGTACGAACGGAGACAGATCCGATTATGTGGAGCTCACCACCAAGCTTATCATGCAGGGGAGCTCAATGGGGAGGAAATTCAGATAATATCATCCTATTAGTAAACCCGGTTAAGCCCTGAGCTCTCTATATAAATAAAGTAACCCATCTATTATAGAGATAGACTTGATACGATAAACTCAGCAATTTAAGTTTTCTGAAGGAGAGCCATATGACGAGAAATCGTCACGTATGGTTCGGAGGGCAGCATCGACTGACCCTATCTATTTTCAATATGAGGGGCCCCGGATTGACTATGCATAGATTACCTCTATTTGTGTGGTCCGTTTTAGTCACAGCTTTTCTACTTCCATTATCCCTTCCAGTATTGGCAGGTGCAATTACCATGTTATTAACTGATAGAAACTTTAATACAACCTTTTTCGATCCTGCCGGTGGCGGGGATCCCATTTTATACCAGCATCTTTTCTGGTTCTTCGGTCATCCCGAGGTTTATATTCTAATTCTGCCAGGATTTGGTATCATTAGTCATATCGTCTCTACGTTTTCAAGAAAACCGGTATTCGGTTATCTAGGCATGGTGTACGCCATGATCAGTATTGGAGTTCTTGGATTTATTGTATGGGCTCATCACATGTTTACTGTAGGGTTAGACGTTGATACACGTGCTTACTTCACCGCGGCTACCATGATTATAGCCGTGCCTACTGGAATAAAGATTTTTAGTTGGATTGCAACCATGTGGGGGGGGTCAATACAATACAAAACACCCATGTTATTCGCTGTAGGGTTCATATCTTCGTTCACGGTAGGGGGGCTTACTGGAATAGTATTGGCCAATTCTGGGCTAGATATTGCTCTACATGATACTTATTATGTGGTTGCACATTTCCATTACGTTCTTTCTATGGGAGCCGTTTTTGCTTTATTTGCGGGATTCTATTACTGGATAGGTAAAATAACCGGTCTTCAATACCCAGAGACTTTAGGTCAAATTCATTTTTGGATTACTTTCTTTGGTGTCAATCTGACTTTCTTTCCTATGCATTTCCCAGGTCAATATTAGGCCCACTTCCAAAGTAAATTTTGGAGTGAAACATCACTATACGCTGGAAATTCCTTAGAGCCCTTGGTACTCACTTCGAGCAGTAACCATCTCAGGGATTGGACAATCAGCAGGAAACCAAAGTCTAATCTCAACGCCGACGAATAAGATCCTCAGAGACTATACGTGATGCTCCCAGACAATTAGGGTGAAGATATAGTCCGGCCTCGTTAGAAATATAAAGGATATTCCTTATTTATCATTGGACTAGTTCGCCTTTTAAAGCAAAGAAGGAGAATTAGTGGTGGACTCTTGAAATGGTAACTCGCTGCTAATAGGATATACTACTATTCGGGATAACCTTAATTCGAGCGTAAATTATATTCGAGAGTCCCTAGAATTATCCGATGTTGAACCGAAAAAGATTTGGAACTGGCGATCAGTCCGCCGGGTCTAATGGTAATTCAGAAGAGCCAAAAGGCTCTGGAAATAGTTCTATCGTTAATTCTGACGGACTAATTACAGTCAAATTAGATCACAAATTCTCGATTAATTACCCATTAATTATTGATAATTTACGAGGGAAACCACTTACTTCCAATATATGATAAGCTTGGTTAAATGGAGAGCAAATCGTTTCTTATTATCCAACGGAAACTGGAATCTATCTTTGGCATAATTTAGTTAATGGGAAACAATATCTAGGTAGTGGTTATAAATTAAGCGATAGACTTGCTGAATACTATCACCCTTATAAATTATCTGATAACAGATATATTTATAATTCCATTTGGAAATATGGTCATGACAATTTTAGTTATTATTGAGTCATGTGGTTCAACAGGTACTATTACTGAAAAGGATTTTTTGGCTCGGGAACAGTACTATTTCGATCTTTATGAACCAGTTCTTGATACCAAGAAAAGAACTGATTCAACATTGGGATTTAAACACACCGAAACGTCTGAAAGACTAATTCCAGATGAAGTTTACAAAAGAGAAATATTTAGTCACAATCCATTAACATTTGATAAATAAGGAAAAAACCGCTTGCAGGTATGCCACGTCGCATTCCTGATTATCCAGATGCTTACGCTGGATGGAATGCCTTTAGTAGTTTTGGCTCATACGTTTCTGTAGTAGGGATTTTTCGTTTCTTTGTAGTGGTTTTTCTTACTCTAATTAGTGAAAACAAGTGTGCTCCAAGCCCTTGGGCTGTTGAACAGAATTCAACGACACTTGAATGGATGGTCCCAAGCCCTCCAGCATTTCATACTTTTGAAGAACTTCCAGCTATCAAAGAAAGCATTTAGACGTCTCAGCAATTCGTGCAGCTTAAGCACCGATCTGCTCCGCCCTATACAGACTTAGTCCTTATAGGGCGGAGCCCGCCCTGTTAGGGACTTGACCGAGGCGGATGCGGATTTAATCCCTCCTGGGTATTACTGGCGCCTACGCTTGTACCAAGCGTCTGTATTTGGCATTCCTTCGAGTTTCATTTGTATATTTGATGACAATGTCATATTTTATCTATCTATTATATTTTCATCTTCGAAAACTCGGGTCCCGCCCTAAAGGTAAATACCGTAGGCCCTTCTTTGACGAAACTATTGCAAGTTCCGTGGGTATGGTAAGAATAGGTGCGTAGCGATAGCGAGTCTCTACCTTAGGCGCCGAAGGCGCTCTCGACCTTACTCTCGACCTTACGGGGAGGCTAAACCAACCCGAAGGGCCGTAGGCGCGCCGAAGGCGGTAGCGGAGGCGCGTAGCGATATTAAGGACCGCGTAGCGGTCGGTCTAAAGTGGGAAAGGCGCGTAGCGCGCATTATTTTGACCGCTACGTGCCTCTCCCATACTACGTACCTTAGAACGCGCCGATAAATAATTAATAAATAAAATTCAACATCAAGTACAGAACCCAAGATGAAAGCCGCGCTTGAGTAGGCGCCACGCTTCTAATCAATCCCGGCAACCGCGCTACCGCCTTTCTTCGGCGCGGCCTACGGCCCATGCTCTCCCTTTCTCATAAGCCGCTTCATCCACACGGCTACCCGGTACCCTGAGAGGGGGGGAGGGGTGAAGCAAATAGACGCTGCTTCGCCCCCTCTTCGATCGAGGCCTACCGCTACGATTTCGCCTCTTCGGCCTATTCATTCGCGGGGCCCTCCTCTTTTTTATGATTGATGAGTTGCTAAGAAGCTCTGCGTAAATTTCTGGCAAAAGGTAGCCAGTTGACTACTAATTTGCTCAGTGATGTTTTTTTGTTGTACAATAGCGGAAAGTATACCTGGGTCGATAGATTTCAATAGCTCTTGCTCATATTGCGTTATGAGAACGACGGGTATTTGGTCTAAGTAACCTTTGACAGCTGCATAAATAACCACGATTTGTTTTTCAATAGGAATTGGGCTATATTGTGGTTGTTTAAGTATCTCAGTTAACCTAGCCCCACGATTTAATAAATACTGAGTGGCAGCATCAAGATCTGAACCAAATTGAGCAAAAGCGGCTACTTCACGATATTGTGCCAATTCTAGTTTTAAGCTACCGCATACTTGTTTCATAGCTTTCAACTGAGCCGCAGAACCGACACGACTCACAGATAATCCCACGTTAATAGCAGGTCGACTTCCACGATAGAAGAGTTCTGTTTCCAAAAAGATTTGTCCATCCGTAATGGAAATCACATTGGTAGGAATATAAGCGGATACGTCTCCGGCTTGTGTTTCAATCACAGGTAGTGCAGTCAAGCTACCCGCACCAGTCTGGTCTGACATTTTAGCGGCTCTTTCTGATAAACGAGAATGTAAATAGAACACATCTCCTGGGAACGCCTCACGACCTGGTGGTCGACGTAATAATAATGACATTTGGCGATACGCCACTGATTGCTTACTCGGATCATCATAGATTATTAATGCGTGCATTCCATTATCTCTAAAATATTCTCCCATAGCACAACCTGAATATGGTGCTAAAAATTGCAGAGGAGCTGGATCCGAAGCAGTGGCTGCTACAATAATAGAATATTCTAAAGCACCCGCTTCTGAAAGAATCTTAACTAATTGTGCCACGGTTGAACGTTTCTGTCCAATCGCTACATAGACACAATACAATTTTTCACTATCAGAGGTACCCTGTGCGTTGATTTGTTTCTGGTTCAGTATGGTATCAATAGCTATAGCGGTCTTTCCAGTTTGTCTGTCTCCTATTATAAGTTCTCGTTGACCACGACCTATAGGAACCGGGCTGTCCACTGCTTTCAATCCCGTTTGCATTGGTTCGTGCACAGATTTACGTGCAATAATCCCTGGGGCTTTCACTTCTACACGTCTTCGTTCTACAGCGCTCAAAGCACCTTTTCCATCAATGGGTACTCCTAACGCATCAACCACACGACCTAACATGGCTTTTCCTACCGGAACATCCACAATAGATCCAGTGCGCTTTACAATATCTCCTTCTTTGATGGCAGTATCACTACCAAATATAACAATTCCTACATTTTCATTTTCCAGATTTAAAGCCATTCCTTTTACACCGCTGGCAAATTCAACCATTTCCCCCGCTTGAATCTTGTTCAATCCATAAACACGTGCAATTCCATCTCCAACTGAAACCACTCGACCGATCTCGTCGACTTGCAATTTGGTGTAATAGTTGGTAATTCTTTGTTCTAATAAAGTGGAGAGTTCAGCTCCAGCCAATTTGTTCATAAATGAATGGAAACATCGACTAATCCATAATTCCGCAATCTGAACCTTAAGATTGTGACCAATTTATCATCTTAGATGATAAATCGAGACAGGGGGGCCCCAGCGCCTTAGGGCCAATCAAACGCAAAGGGTCCAGGCCGCCGCAGGCCCATATGGCAAAGGGCGCGAAGCGCAGAAATATACCGCTGTCGGAAATCTACGAGCCATCGCTACGCGCCTTCGGCGCTTCTTTCGCAAAGCCAAAGAAGTCTTCTTCGGACTCAAAAGCTCAGCGAAGCTGAGCTGTTCCAACTTGCTTGTAAAAACCTAGTTTGGCTAGAAAAAGACGAAGCGGATGCCTACCGAGCCAAGCATGCTATTCCGTAGTCATTCAGGAGGGCTTTGAGCAACATGAAATATTTTGGTGCTGGCTTACTTCTGATTTGATCCGTTACTACCCGACATTTGTTCCCAAGGACTTGCAAAATCAAAATAGCGAAATTCTTGAGTCATCTCAATAGGTTCAGAAACCACACGTTTCTCCGAATCATCATACCGTACTTCCACATATCCACTTAAAGGAAAGTCTTTTCTTAATGGATGCCCCTCAAAACCATAATCTGTTAATATACGTCGTAAATCGGGATGATTGGAGAAATACACACCAAACATATCCCAAGTTTCTCGTTCCCACCAGCCGGCCGATGGGAATATACCGACTACCGAACAAATTGGAGTGATTTCATCTACACCAGTTAATATACGTATGCGCGTATTATAGTCAATACTAAGTAAATTATAAACTACTTCGAATCTTCGTTTTCGAGAGGGATGATCAACTCCACAAATATCAATCAAAACTTTGAAACGCGTATTGGTATGATACTTCGGAAAATATAATAATTGAAATAGACTGTTCGGGTTGGTATATAATATATTTTCATGTTTCGATGTTTGACATTTATGTATCCATTTCGGTAAAGTGGCTATCAGAGATTTGAAAAACAATTGGTTATGCATAAATCGTCTCTTTTTTTCCGTAAAACCGGTAGATATATCTTTTCCATTTATATATATATATATATATATATATATGTATTTGAAAAATTGATATATATTAATTTTTAAGCGCCTTCAACCTGATAGGTTAAAAGCGGCCCCTTTTTCATATCACTGGCTTTCACTGAACGAAGGCAGCGCGTACGAGAGTCTCCTCTTTTTACGGACCCTGGCCTTCGGCGCTTCTTTCGTAAAGCCAAAGAAGTATGTTGTATCCCGCGGGATTACAAAATTTTCTTTTTTTCTCATCATAAGTACTTATTTCCCGGGGACAACGGAAGACATAGAATAAAGGATTCAATTGCGGAGCCTTTCCCGTGCACTCGCACGATATCATCAGCAAGTGCTCGGATGATTAGCCATCACCTGGTTCTCCGACTCAAGTTTACCCGTGGTTATAAAAATCGTATGCCTCTAAGCGTTTCCCCAGTTTTGGCGGGCAATGAATTGGCCCGGTTGCCAGTTTTTGGTTAGCGGTTTCATGTCGGGTAGCTTTATTTGCCCATATCGCGTGTAGGGAATGGCTGGCGAGAAGTGCCGTTCACTCCCCGTCCCCACCCGATTGGACACCCCGGGGACCTTGTTGAGGCCCTTCCTAGCCTTAATTGGTTTTGACAGGTCCCTGCCACCCTTGGCAAAAACCTTAGCTGCTGTGCCTAGTTTAAATTTGGCCGCATATGTTTTAGCCAATGACGTACGTAGTATGTAGCTTAAGCGTGTGACACATCGGCGTTTGGAGTTTGCAAGATGGTAATAGTTGGCAAGGCCGCGTAGAATGGAGGCTATGCGGGCAACCGAGTAGGTTTGGGGATACTGAAAGTAAGCAAAATTTGGTTTTGGGTGACCCGATTTATCACAAAATCCATTTTCCGCCAGACGGTTTATAACTCCACGCATATCTACAAGTGAACTAAGCCCACCAGATCTACGTATTCCGTACCTTCGTCCCCGTCTAAGGTAGGTCGAATCGCGACTAATAAGGTATCCAAGGAAAGCAATCTTCTTCGCTCCGCCCCTTATGCAAAAAATTTGTTTCTTCCTTTTGCCCGTAGGCGCGTGTGCGGAAATTGTAAAGTTATTTCCGGCCTTCGGCGACCCTGTCTCCTTCGGACCCATAGGCACGTAGTGCGCGGGTAGGGTGTTCGAGCGAGATTGAATGGATTCACCGGTCTTATCCAGGCTAAGCTTGAGCCGCACTTCAAGAAATCGTGTGACCAAGCCGCGTATCCTTTCTGCCAGAGCTCTTGGACCAATGACTCCAATGAGAAAATCATCTGCGAAGCGCACATAGTTTATTTGCCGGGTTTCTTGCTGGCGGCCTAGACCAGGGGGGCCTTCGTCGGTCCCCCCCCGGTAGGTCACCCTGGCTCTGTGTGCCGGAGTGCGGTCGGTTAGAGCCGCCGCAGACCGATGCCACAATTCCTTAGACTCCAGATTGACTGCCCAACGCCGCCCTCTGTCAACGATACGTTTCGGTCGCATAACAAAAAGGTCTAGCTCATGCAGCACTATGTTGCATAGAAGGGGGGCAACCCTCCCCTTTTTGGCCTTGGTGGCGCCCTCAGCTCCTCCGGCCTTTAGGCCCGTTTCTAGCTCCTTTTGAACCAGGTTCAAGAATCTGTTGTCTCGAATTCTTCGCCGCATGAGGCCCATAAGCACTTGCTTATCTATTTTATTGAAGCATTGCGTTTCACCTTCCACGAACCAGACGGTACCCACGAAGTCACGGCGTATCTGCTTCAAGCAGGTATGTTGGGAGCGTCCCGGTCGAAATCCATGGGAACACGAAAGGAAGTACGGTTCGTAAACCGTCTCTAGGATGCTGCGAATAACTTCCTGTACCAGTATATCTTTGTCCTTTTGGGTAAGCCCCCGCCGTAAAGCCAAAGAAGCGTCTGAAGGATCTACGACCCAAGGGACACGAGACACTTTGTGGGTCCGAAGGGGACGGGGCGAAGAAGTGTGCGAAAATAGACGAGCCATTTCCGGTCTTTGGCTTTTCTTTCGCAAAGCCAAAGAAGTTTCCTTCGGACCCTCCGGACCCGGGGCTTGGCCCCCTGTCCCTAGAGTCTCGTGCCCTTTGGGCCAACTCCGGCGGCGGCCCGTAGGGCTCCCCCCGTTTATCACAGAGTCTCTCAGTGTTTCTAGTGCTTTGATCGAGGTGCCTTTCGGCTTTTCACCACCGTTCTTCGAGCCTGGTGACAGCTCCTTATAGGCCGCTATCCACAGATTTATGTCTTTCATCAGCCGAAACAGGCCTTCTGCCTTGAATTGCTCTTTTTGACAGTGTTTCCAAAGGGCACGAAGACGCTCGGTCCAAGCCGAACCGGGGCGGGGAGAGCTGAAGCTTAGAAAGGCCCTTGGCCTTTCAGAGCTAAAGGCCCTCTGCCCCATTCGTAAATCCAAACGTACAAATGGTTCACCGGTTCCACTGAATGCTCGGAATTGGATGCTCTCGGGCATCTTCGCGCAGTTTTCAGGTGCTTTAGATACTGTTCGACATTCATGTATCCTTTTCGGTGGAGTAGCTATTAGAGATTCGAAAAACAATTGGTTATCCATAAATCGTATCTTTCTTTTTTCGTAAAACTGGTAGATATTTATATATTTGTTTTTCATTCAGACATATATTTTTCAAAAATTGATATATATCAATTTTTAAGCGCCTTCGAGCGGCGCCGGCTCCTCCTTTCACTGGACGAGGCACCGAGGGCGCGGCGCGAGAGAAGGCGCCGAAGGCGGCGCCCGCTACGCGCCTCCTGTGGTAATGAATAACACAGCGCCTAACAATAATTGTAGAAAGCCCAAAGTAAAGTACATCATTGCTATTTCTCAATGTAGTAGGCCCGGAGGGGTTCCGCTACTCAAGCGCCTTCGGGGCCTTGGGCCGCCCTTCGGGCCCTCCGATGCCGCTACGATAAAAGGCGCCTTTTTTGGATTAGACACGGGCCTTTGGCGCGCGCTTTTCTTCCTCTTACGAGGCCTTGCATAGGCCCGGAGGCGCGTAGCGCAGCAATAATACAATAACCGAAAGAAAGCTTGCTAGCCCTATGGGCCTAGCAAGCATTAAAATTTTTGATTAATCTGGCTTCACATTTGCCAAGAATGGGCATTATAGCAAAATAGAAGAAAAAACCCACTGAAGCGAATTGTCCAATAGTAACATATGGTGCTTCCACAGGTTGACATCCAATCCAACCTAAAAGCAAGCGATCTGCTACAAGCAACCGAAACAATTTTTGGTGAATTGGTCGAAAACTTGAACTACGTACATATGAAGTGTTAATGAAAGGTAGAGCCAATAATGACACAAAAACTGGTCCTATGGCGGCTACACCCCCTAATTTGTTAGGTATACTTCGAGGAATCGCATAGACTGGTAAGAAATACCATCGAGAGTAAGGGAATGGGGCCATTTCCGTTCCCAACCCTTCTCACAGAACCGTACGTGAACGTTACCGCTCATACGGCTCCCACCCCCAATCTTTTTTGTTGTAGAATCTAATCATCGAGAGTCACAGGCCTGCCCTCTTCTCGGTTTCGGGTTCAGAACCACAGATACATCTATATCCTGCAGACTGATATCCCCGCATGCATCGCCTTGTGGTGCTCCCTGCATAGGGAAATTTGTTTCCGGTTAAGCGCCGCGTGAAGAGCTTCTAGCCCACTGATTCGGTCGCTGCTAGAGTTGACTATCGACAGGGTGTCCGCTCCACTGCGTTTCAGCGCACGGATATGGTGCATTTCGATCTTACTCTCCAGGCAACCTATAACCGAGCATCTATCGGCCGGGTGCCTAGTGGTGCGTAAGAACATCAGACAAAGAATTCTCTCCGGGTCTTTGATGCTCTTCACCAAGAATTGTTTCCCCATAACCCTCAGTTCGGTAGGTGTAGGGAAATATACCCTTGGGCCCTTCACCGTTTCCACCCGCAGCTCGTGGGTATATTTGTCTATGACTTTCCCTACGCCCCTGGCTTTCATCTTGTGTGATAGGGTGTGTAGGCAGGACCATCTGAGCTGATAGTCTACTACCTTTTTGACCTTGTAGAAGTTATCACAACATCGGTAATAACTTAAGAACCCGTGTGCCACACTTCCGTACCATTGCGTGATAGTGACATCGTCTTGGGTCGCGAGGACAGGTACGGAGGTTGGTCTTCCCTCAGCGTTAATTATTCCTATCGCCCTTAACTTGTCCAGTATCCGCGAAAGCGGTGCGTATATCTGTATTCGGAACGCCTGGCGTTGGTTCGTGGGGACATACTTTGCGTTCCTTTCGGGGGCTGGACCCGTTTCTTTCCGCTCAACCTGGGACTCTGGGTATAGAGCTCGTGCACCGATACGACGAATTCGTCGAATTCTCTCACCACTCCCTGTCCATCCCGCCCAATAATATTCGTGAAGATGTCCCTCTCACTCAATTCACGTGCCCACCGGAACATGGCGTCCCGACGAATCCCCGATGGCCTTTGTACCTCACTCACAATTTCCCGACAAATCTGTTCTAGCATTTCCCGCACCTCCCGGTCGGGTTTAAGAAGTGTAAGGTTTCTCCCAGCCTCCTTCGAGGCCCTCTTGAGGGCGCACACTAGTAACTTCTCTCCGAGCTTCTTAAGCCCCTTTTCCCACCCATTCGAGAGCTCCGACGCGGCCTTTCGGACGCGGCCCCGATATATCTTCCCGGCCCGAGTCGCTTTGTCCGACCCTACGTGCAATTGACTCGGTTTCGGACCCACGAGATTCATACCTAAGAAGGTTGCCTTCTCTTCCACAACGTGTCCGAGACGGGTTTTCTCTGGGTTTATCTCCAGGTGGAGAACGTCTTTGAGGAACCGGGAGACTCGTTCCATGACTTCGCGGGCCAAAGCTTTCGACCCCGAAACTGCCATCAGAATGTCGTCGGCGTAGCGGCACGCGTAGACTCGCACGAATTTAGGGTCCTTGGAATCCGCCGCAACGGGTATACCCTTCCTTCCGACACTTTTAAGCCGTCCCCTCCTTTCCCGAAGCAGGGCGGCTCCCGGTCTCATCTCCATCACCGAGTTTTTCGGGCTGTGCTGCAGTCGCTCATATACGGGATTGGCTCGACGATGCCTCGGGTAGCCCTTTTCGAGTTCCTTTCGGATCCTTAGGATCTCCCTGTCAAGTCTGTCGAGGTATAAATTGGTCAGGATGGGAGATATAACACTCCCCTGGGGAACCCCCCCCGCCGGGCCTCCCAATTCGACATCCATAATCTTCGCGTTCCACATTTGGTTCAAGGTACTTTCGAGTCTACTATCTCGAATGGTTTCGCTTAGTATTGACACTAGTATTTTCTTGTTGATAGTGTCGAAGCATTTCCGAATATCGAATTCGAGCCACCACGATGGGTTCTTCCACCGCATTTTGATGTCCCTCAGGGCTGAGTGAGTACCCTTGTTCCTTCGGAAGCCATGGGATATATCTTGGAACCTTGGTTCGTAAATAATTTCCAGGACCATCCGGAAAGCCTCCTGTATTATCTTGTCTCTCGGGTTCGCTATCGTTGGGGGGCACTTTTCAGCTCCATTCGGCTTACCTCCTTCCGACCTACGAATTGGCCCAAACTCGTATGTACCTTCCCTCAGTTTTCGGCCCGTTTCATGAAACCATTTCGGGCTTATGCCGCCGGGCGAAGCCACTCGCCGAAGGAAGAGTGTGTCGCTCCCTGGACTTACGGTCATGTTCTCCGGGTTGGATTTGATGTTGTTATAGGCCGTAAGTAGCACTTCCGGTTTAGATATAATCTCCCTTACCAGATGGCGATATTTGCCATCGATGAATTGTTTCTCTACAAGTTGGGCCAGATGTGAAAACTCCAAGGGGTTAAGAGGAAGGTCAAGATTCGAATTCTTAATCGCTCCACCCATCTGTCCATGGATCGGGTTCGCCTCATCTTGGGCCCGTACCTCATAAAGGCCTAAGGCTTTATTCGAGGCTTCGCTTATCAGTTCCGGGGTTCCCCTCGGCCAATCTTGTTTCGGTCCCAGCCAATCCGAAGCACTCGGTGTGGTCCTCCCTAAGCATTTACCAGTCTGCGAACTTGGCGACGCCGTCTCGTTTGGTCCTTCCTCAGAGGGGCCCTTTCCTCCCCCGGAATTAGGAGTACTCGCGTGAGTCCGGCAAAACGACGTGACCGCCGGCCCGCCCGGGCGGAGGCGGCAGCCCCTTATAGTAAGAAGGCGGCTTGGGCTTGTATCAGGAACCACAAAGAGCATTTTCCCATCCAAAGAGCTTGCCCTGGGGAGGAGGTCACTCACCCCCCAGTTTCGGTAGGGATTAGCCTTAACGCCCTCAAGGCACCGATTTCCGTCGGTAGCGGATATTGCTGGGTCCGAACCGCGCTCCGGCACTATATGAGCCGGGGTTGACATGGGATTTGCGGGATAGAGTCAAGAGTCCACCCTATACGGCCCCAGGTTTACCCTGTTTACCGATCTGGGATACTTCAGTGCTCTCCGAACCGTACGAGATAGTCGCCCATCACACGGCTCTCTAACCTGACTTTCTTCGGAGCTTCTTCAAACCCGGAAGGTCTATTCAACGCATATTCCTTCTCTTTCGAGCGCCTATTACACGGTCCTTGGAAGATGGCCTGATAGACTGCGTCAAAGTGAAACTTGCCAAACGGTAACCATTCAGTAAGTACATAGGCTCCTTCCCTGCTGCTTGTTATCAAGCGCTTTCCTATTGCTAGGTCCCTTTCGGGTAGGCGGGTAATACGGGCCCTCTGACTTCCTAGGGATAAAAGTGACCCCTAGGACCTCACCGTTGTTTCCTACACGGCTCGTCCGAAAACCTTCGCTTTCGAACGCCCTGTGCTTAAGATGTCGTTTAGACTCCTGTCCCTAGTAGTATAGGTAATCCGCTCCATCTTGAACTCTATCCTTCCACACGAGAGAGTAAGTAGAGGACAAACCATTTATGACCCGGTTGATATATACCATCAATAGGCATGGAGCGAGCAACGTACGTTCATGCGCTTCGCCATTTGCAGAGCTCAGGTGCCAATGGTTAATTGCTGGTTGACAAGGACCGAAAGAGTCTCCGATTCGCCGGTACAGAACCTCATCTTAAATACAAGATAACCGGCTTGCTCTATACTTTCGGGTTACCCCCCCGGCGGGGTAGGAGGTAAATGAAACCCCCTCAACAGAGCTTCTTGCACATGCTAAGGTCTCCGTGTTCGTTGCCGAACAGGGATGAGTGCAACGCCTTTGCACAGAAATGGACTTGTGCTTTTTATCGTGCGGGATCTAGACCGGTCGCCTTATATAGTTGTCGGGATGCCCCAATACATTAGGTGCGTAGAAAACAAAAATAGAAAAAAAGATTGCAAAAGCTACCCAACCTACTAAATCTTTTACGTACATATAGGGGTAAAAAGCTATTTTATCTACAGAGGAATTGATACCTAATGGATTATTGGAACCATATTGATGCAATGCAGCCAGATGAAGAATACTAGCACCTGCTATTATAAAAGGAAGTAAGTAATGAAGGCTGAAAAAACGATTTAAGGTCGCATTGTCTACAGAGAAGCCACCCCAAAGCCAAGTTACTATAGTGTCCCCTACGACAGGTATTGCGCTAGCTAAGCTTGTAATTACCGTGGCCCCCCAAAAGCTCATTTGACCCCAAGGTAGTACGTATCCTATAAAAGCTGTTATAATCATTAATAAATACCGATAGGGTTCTCCCCCCCCGGTCAGAACCACACGTGCAAGTTTTCCCGCATGTGGCTCGTCCATGATAACTTATTCAGGTTTTACCGGCCTTCGCGGCCCGCATAAGCGATATCTCCCATCCGGCGGGGCATTCCGCCGTAATTGAAAATCCTGATTCGGGGTATATTAGTTAAGTCCAAATGAAGGCCGTTCAACGGCTTACCAGCTATTACATTCATCCCCCATTCAGGGCCCCCCGCCGGGACTGTCTGACAGGGTCTTTTTGACGTAGTAAGCTTTGTTTTAAGGCTCCAAAATTGCCATCCAGCGCGGTCGAGGGATTGGATTTTTTAGCGTAACCCGCCGCCCGTAAGCATCTAGGCTGGAGCATCATGTCTGCTACATTGGGGCTTTAGGCTTTAGCCTCCTACAGGTCCTGGCCGGGTAGGCCGATCCAGATGGCAAGTCAGAGGGCCGTTCCCTTGGATTCTGGAGTTACTAAGCATGTCCGGGACATACGCCTAGGAACCCAGATTTGGTGGCACGTCTCCTGTAAATTGTCCTTTTCAGACAGGACGTAACCCGCTATACGCCATCCAGGTTGGGATTGTAGCTGTTGTAGGGAAGGAAAAATTCCAAGAAAGATTTTTCTATTTCCCTACCTCATAAGGTACCTTTGTTTCTTGCCCTTTCAGTTTCTGGGGTCCATCGCCAATTCCTCCGCTCAAACGCAGCTAACCTCGAGGTTTGCTATTGGTTTGTCTCAGACGAAACTCGACCGAAATTACCAGTAAGCCAGCCTCTACTCCCACTTCGCTTTATCCGATTCCGCCGTGCTCTTCAGGCGCGGCGAGCGCTCACCCCTCACTACGTGGAAGGGGGGTCAGTTACTATCAGAGAGCCCTTCCGCGTGTTTCCGGCATAGCATTTTATCATCTACAGCCCTTTCCTCCGAGCATTTCACTCGTCGGGGCTTCGTCGTATGTTCGACATTAATTGCCCGGTGTCTCTCTCGGAGTACATTTATGGCTGATCTGTCACCCATCCATTTTTGGCCAACCAAAGCTTTGTGCTCTTGGGATTGGTTCCCGCTTCTCTCTAATCAGCGTCCTTATAGAGTCTTTTTGGGTGATCCCTAGGTTTCACGTTTGTTCGTTTGCTCGCCGTTTAGGACCGTGTACGACTCTTCCTGTTAGTTACAGTTACCTCCGGAGGGTTGTTCGCGCGAGAATATTTTATGGACCCTCTTGCCTTCCGGACCCCCGTGGTTGGGAGGGGGGGGGCTGTGGCTTGACCCTGTTGCGTACGAAAAGAAAATCTTTTTTTGCCATGCGGCGAAACAACGGATAAGCCCCATGCTTTAGTTCCTTGCGGTCTGGTCCCGCCTCGGGTTAGGAGTCTTATCCGGGCGATCGCTTTCAACCTTCGCATCTTTGAACGAGACTTCCTAGGCGCACTAAAATTACCACTCCAAGGCACCAAACTAATTCTCTAGGACTCGCATAACTTCCGTAGTATAAACCACGAAAAAAATGGAGATAAACGACAATAAAAAACATACTGGCTCCATTAGCATGCATATAACGAAGCAACCAGCCTCCTTTCACATCTCTCATGATGTGTTCTACGCTTAAAAAAGCTAGATCCACATGAGGTGTATAATGCATAGCTAGGAAAACACCTGTAAGTATTTGGATAATCAAACAAAGACCAGCCAACGAACCAAAACCCCACCAATAACTTATATTGCTAGGAGTTGGATAATCTATCAAATGAGTGTTGAGTGTAGAAAATATAGGTTGTTTAAGAATCGATAGTCGTCTTGCCATAAATTTCGTGCTTTTTCCTTTTCGCGGATCATGGAAACTTTGTCTTCTTCATGATTGACGTCATACATCATGGGCGGGTTGACCCATCGGGGACCTTAGGTTGGAAAAAATAGATATATATTTTTTTCCCTCTATAACGCCAACTTGAGCCAGCATCGACGGAGTCCATGGAGCGAATAAAAAGAATTCTTTGGCAATGATGTGCATTTCACCTTCTCTTGTCGGACAGTCCCCAGACCTTCGAATCGTAGTCGGAATCAATACAGAAATCTACGCGGTCTAATTCACAAATCTTTTCTCCTTTACAAGTGTCCATTAGATAATGCAAAAAGTTGTTGTTACCCGGTTCTATTATTTGATCAATGCAATCGGCGCTACCCTTAACTATATAAGGACTCTTTCAATTCGGTAAAGCGGTGTATCAGGGACAAGTACCTAATAACCCCAGGCCCAGAATTGTTGCTCAAGGAGGGGGTATCGCTTTGTAGCTGTCGATTCAGCGTCGTGCTATAGGATGATACTCCCACCCAGCCCCCTATCCGAAGGATCCCGGGCCTTGACGCAAGGATCACTTTGGGACTATAAGGAATTTCCCCAGGGACAACAAAGGTTTTGGAGATTTATATAATTAGCCAGAGGTTACTGAAGGGTATTCCGAGGCATAGTTGGTCGTAAGTGCCCTTTGTTTTGTCGGACAGTTTTTCGGTTTTGTGGTGGCCGTCCCTCGCACAAAAACAAGTCTCCCGCCCCGCGACCAACAACCAGATATAATTCTTTATCTTCGGAATATAGCGGACACCGTTTACGAACTCTATAAGGACGAGATGGTTACGGGACCTACAGGCCCTACGTACCGCATGACCAAAAAAATATGTTCGGGCTCCCAGCGAAAGCGTCCCTAAGGTTCTGGGAGAAGTGCCATGATCCCCGCCCGGAGTTCCTATGTCACTTTCACGATGGAAGTCCCTGGACCTTCCCAACGGAAAACTAGAGGCCTATATAACAGATCTCAAGAACGTGGTAACCCGACCCGGGTAAGATTCAGGCCCTTAGTATCTTCGAAGGTTAGAGGTCAAGGCTATCTCCTACCCTGACCTATAAATCATATATATATATATATATATATATATATATATATATATATATATATATATATATATATATATATAGATATAGATATATATCTATTGCAGCTCATCGTCTCTCTCGAATAAGAAAAATAGTAGCTCATTTTCTTTTGGAAGATGGGCGGAGAAAGAATAAATATGAATTTAATAGTTTCTCCTATAAATAATAGAATCTTTTCGATTTATGCATTTTCTCCGTTATACACAAATATATATGTATATATATATTTGAATTGATTTCATTTCCCAATCCATTCTATTTATTCCAATTCAATTGATTAACTCTTCCCTATTATATGGAATTCTTCCATATCCCATATAGATTCCTATTATATATTCCTTTACCGACCCTTCAATTCCATATTAAGGGGTATTCCTCTCCGTACGGATCCCCGTTTAGTTATATTAGCTAAATATGCGTTATTTAGCGAAGGTGTCATTAGCAATGGGGATTCCGGAGTATTCATTAGATATATTTATCTACAAATCCTCGGGATTTAGTCATATTAGCGAAATTTAGTCATTTAGCAATGCTTCCTTCATGTTAGCGGGTGGATTTCGGGTACTATATTTATCGTAAGCAATTTTATGGCGGGCTGGGATAGCTTGGCTCTTTTCGAATCTGATCGGAAATAACCTCTGTCATTATTTGTTCGCGGTCGTCCACTAGGTCATTACTTAATTTCTTGCCCGAAACGACGCAGCGTTTTATTAGTAAGGATTTGGGGCCGGGTCGCAATGGAGGTCATCATTTTTTTTTCACAGAAAGCGAAGTGCTAAATCTATGGGCTGCTATATCCGGCATCCAGGCGAGAAAGATTTGGATTCTCGCTCCAAATCTCGCTGAAACGAAGCCCGGTGATTCTTGGCGTAGTTACTGTTACCTCTTTTTCATTTCTAATGCCGCGTTCCCAAATTCGATAAATTTACGTTTTATATGTATATATCGGATTCCTCCTCCGAACGAAGCCGCCAAGGGCTCAAAGAAAAATGCAGTGGGTCATTGTATAGCTTTAAAGGATTCGGGGGGACATGAATAGTACCGGCGGCCGAGGGATAGGGGGAAGGTCGCTCCGGCGTCAATAGCTTTTTCGACAGGCAGTAAAGGCTATTGACTTGAATGTTTACTCGGTACGGGTGTCTGCAAGTGCGATACGATGAAGCTCTGCCAGTTTGCCCTAGCTCCGTTACGTGCTGCGCGTGCAATATCCAACTCTGCCCGTGTGTCTTCAAGCAAATTATGATAACTTGTCCCCGCCGTGTGCTCGGGCGGGTTCATTCTAAGCTACAATGCCACGCCATATTAGCCAATTTCTGTTTTCCTTCAGCGCCACCATTCGAGTCCGCGATCGTTCTAGTGATTGCAATGCCGACGACCGACGCTCCTACAGCCACAACTGTGGCTAGTCTGCCCGTACCCGTAGCGACTGGCAATGTTTCCGGGGCATGTTGGGGCGCTGCGTTTGCTAGCCCACAGTTCCCCCCCATGTTACGTTTGGGTATCCGCTTGCCATTCAAATCCGAACGATTTTAAAGGGTGCCGTTGGCATCGTTCAAACCGCCTGCGCCCCAAGAATCCTTATAAGCTCTATAAAATTGGAGTTGATTATCATTCAGAATTTTATATCTGAGTCTTATAATTCTATACCTGAGTCTTATATAGTAAACTGATGCTATATATATGAATAACTCCATTTCGTTCCCCGGGTTCAACAAATAAAGACGTAATGGCATATGCTATCAGAGAAACAAGTATAAATCTCCCGTAATAGTTGTGCCGTAACTATTCCTACAGCCGAAGGCGATGATAATACAAATAGTATTGGACGAATCTGGTTTTGCGAAGGGACAAAAAGGCGGAATCGATGTTTGTTTACCCAGCGATCTATTGAATATAAAACCATGCTTGCCGTGACCGGGCTATGAAATAGCGATGGGCCGGGGAATTTGCTTGGGCGATATAACCGGAATGAGTAACCGGGTGGAAAAGTACAAATTCATATAGTAAACTCCCTTTATTTTCCGGCTTCCATTTCAAATGGAAATATAAACTTCTGGCGAGCTTACTGAAAATTTTATGAAAGTGCAGGAGGGCTTGTCAAACTTAATCATTCATTCAGGGGCAACCTCCTCCTAAGGCTACATGCCTTAGGCCGGCTAAGGCGCGTAGCGCAGCAGGCACGTAGCGCAAGGAATGAAATGCGCGTAGCGGCGTAAATCGTCTATATACAGAGAACCCAGCCGAATAGGTATTTCCGAAGGTGAGCGAAGCGAACGGCCATTTCGAATGCCCCTTGGCCCCCCAAGCCCAACATATTACCCATTAGTCGCCTTTGGCTGGTTCACGCCTCGGGCCGACAGGGCGATTACAAAAGAATCGAACAGAGTAGTGAGAATCATGAAAAAACAGAATGCATAGTCTACTTCACTAAATTAGGTAAAAAGCCAACACCCCAATCCCGTTTTTTGGCGAATTTTCCTCTCCAAAATTCCTAATATTTTAGAAATCTTTCCATAAATATGAGCAATTTCCAATTAGTGAGCCATGTTTTTTTAGTCTCCGAGACCCGCTCTGGCCCTAGTTTTCTGGGACTATCTCGAATCGATGACACCCCAAAAAATATCCTATCCAAAAGTCCTGATGTTTTCATAGGATCTTCGTAAATCGACAAGCTTTTTTCTATATATCCGCTTTCTATTCCGAAAGCCATGAGCCAGCAGCGCCACCAATTTGCCAAAATTGCTGAAACCTCTTTTTCAGATCTGGATCAACCGGGATTTATGTGGAATTGGCAGTATCAACCAAGTGGTTCCAGAAAAAAACAAGAGCCCCTTCCATCATATCCGCTATTAGTTCATAAATCTTTTCTTTGGTATAAGTAGAATTAGGATGTTCAGAAGTCACATTACGCGATAGAAAACTCAAGTCAATTCTGGTATTTTTGCCTCGTAGTTCGCTTTCCCGAACGATTCGTTCACGCTGTTTATAATATACTAATGCGATTAAAGGCTGGTTACGGGCGCAACCAAACGAGAGAAACACTCTCTATTTTTATATTCAAGTTTTTCATCTCGGCCCGGAATGCACTGTTCTTGCCTATGTTTTTCGGAAAGCACGTCGGGCCAGCGTGTCTTACAGGAGCGTAATAACGATCCCGCTTGAGATGCTGACGAGATCCATTGAGCTTCCACGGCCTGCTTCTCATGGCGTCCCTCAAAGATTAATGCTATCCCACAATGAAATATGTGCTTAAAACCCATTTTTTGGTGGTTGAGATTAGGGATAACCCATAATATGGGAGTAGAACTGTGATCATTTTTCAAATAAATGATCCCTATTTCGAGTCCCACCAATCCAGTGCCTGTTGTAGTCAGGGTGTTTTATATTTGGCCACAATCACCTGGATTCTTCCGACAAAAACCAATCCGAAAATTTGCGAACTTGGAGCAAATAAAAGTAAAAAATTATAAGTGACCAAAAATTTACCTAGGAAAATATGGGAGGCTGTCATGATATCGATGGTTTCTGGATGCTCCAAAATTTGCAACAAAAATTGAACGGAATTCCCGATTTCCTCATATGGAGAGGGAATCATGGAGGGACAGTAGCATCATTAGTCGGCCCAGCCCGTCTTTGTAGCATTGCCAGATATTCCCGCGTCGGGCCGCTAGTTATTAGAGCCATAGTCTCGGTTTTGTAATGGCTGATTATCGCTATTAATTCGGGCCATTTCCAAGCGTCTCGGGCTTGCTGGTGTTGTCCCTGGTTCATAGTTGCCAACCCCTTCCTTAGAGCAAGACCAGTCCATGCGACTGACTAATGATCTTCCTGCAGTAGGTAGATTCCGAGTACGGGCTCGCAGTGCATGGCAGCCCGAACCAAATTACAATCGAGGAGGGGGCGCCCCCGTGTAGGGTCGTATTAAACACGTCGGTTAGTCGCTATATAGATACCAGTAATTCTGACCAACTAATATTTCCATTTCAAATATTTGGGCCTCGTACGTATCCCGTTATCGTCGGCCCCCCGATCTAAGCCAGGAGCCATTTATAAGCCAGGGGTAGCCGCCCCCCTACGTTGGGTTGTGGTACATCCCGGACAGGAGATAAAGCGGATTCAGAATGAGCGCGTTTACGCTCAGATTCAATCAACTCGCTACTTTCAGCAGAAGACTACTTCCTCTCCGCCGCGTCCCGCATACAGTGTGGGAGCCGTAGTGAGAGGGACATATAAACCACTAATCAAACATTGAATAATTGGAAGAAAAGTCCAAGTAGGATTGCGTATAGAAAACTCAGCAGTAGGCTTTACCCAATTCAAATTAATTAGGAAGGAATAGAATTACTTAATCTGGCTTCTAATTTTTTGACAGGCATGGGCGTAATAACAAAAGAAAATCAAAAACCAACTGAGGCTATTCGTCCGATAGTAACACGATGAGGGAGAGTAGCACCTATAAAGGGAAGTGGAAAATAAGGGCTAAATCGAGTTAATCTCGAGAGGATATGTGGCATAATAGGTTCCTTGTTTGCTTCTTAGTCTAATTCATTGGATACCCGAAAGATATAATCATCCAAATAATAAGCTTCTACGAGAATCTTGGGACATATGGAGCGAACTGGGTCCAACGAGGGCAGAGCGTATCGGAGCTTAAGTTGTAGCAGTCTGCTCCTCTCCGCCCCCACAACAGATTAGGTCCTTTCATCGCTTCGCGAACGCGAGGGAAGTGGGCGGAGAATATAGCAAAAAAGTCTATTTTTTTGCCTCCCAAGCGTGCTTTTTGTTGAAAGGTCCGAGAAAGCGCAAAGCGCTGTCCGGGCAGCCCTTTTTCAAATAGGGACGGACTCTATCCTCGTCGGCCGAAGTTAGTTTTATTGGTAAATTGCGAACTTAGGCATCACTTTCTATCACTAGATTTTTGTTTCACTCGTTTATGGTGAAATATCTCTATACATAAAGTTGCGTAGCCTCACATTAAATCTCTGAGGATCCTACTAACAAAGAGTGCCCCGGTTTCGGGCTTACCATCCCGGCCGGGAGAGAGCTGAAGGCAAAAAATCCATAGATTTTTTTTCGCTTTGCGTTCTCTGCGCTTTGCGCCCTCGGCCCCAAATATATATATTTTTTTGTGCGGCGCGAAATGACTAAACGAATTAGGGGAGCCATTCGAAAGCTACTAGAACACCAGATACAAAGACTACCCATGCTAATGATAAAGGCAAGAATACTTTCCAGCCAAGTCTCATTAATTGATCGTAACGATATCGTGGAAATGCTGCGCGGACCCATATATATACGAACAGAAAGAAAAGGATCTTTATACTGAACCAGATAGAGCCCGGAATTACCCGTAAAATAGGAATATCCAGAATGGGCAGCCAGCCTCCTAGAAAAAGCAATGTACAGAGACTACTCATTAAGATCATATTAGCATACTCCCCTAAAAAAAAAAGAGCAAACCCCATAGAAGAATATTCGACATTGTAGCCCGCCACGAGTTCTGCCTCGGCCTCTGGTAGATCAAAAGGAGCTCGATTAGTTTCTGCTAAACAGGAAATGAAAAACATAATAAACACGGGAAACAAGGGAAAAACAAACCATATCCGTGTTTGCGCCAGAACAATCTCGCTAAAATTGCAGGAACCTGCGCATAGTATGACGGATATCAGAAGCAATCCTATGGAAACTTCGTAGGAAACCATTTGAGCGGCAGATCGTAATGCTCCCAAAAAAGCATACTTGGAGTTACTTGCCCAGCCTGCCGTAATAATTCCATACACTCCGAGTGAAGATATCGCAAATAGATACAGAACCCCAACATTTAGATCTGAAAAAACCATACCATAATCGAAAGGGATCACAGCCCAAGCGCACAAAGCCAGTGTAAACGTCAGAACGGGTGCCATTAGAAAAATAAAAATATTCGCGCTACTAGGCAAAATTGGCTCTTTCATCATGAGCTTCAAACCATCTGCTAAAGGTTGCAACAGTCCCAAAATGCCGACTACGTTCGGGCCTTTTCTCCTTTGCATAGACGCCATGACTTTTCGTTCTGCTAGTACTAAGAACGCGACGCCCAATAACAGGGGTATTATAATTCCAAGTATCTTAGCGACAAGACCAATTAGATAAATTTTCATATTTGTTGGCTTTTTTTTTATTTATTGTGACCGAAATGAATTACGTAGTAATGGCATAACCGAAAGATTGGTCATCTTGGATTATCCGTAAAATTACATAATGAACTCACCGGGAGTAAGACGGACGAAGGTCCTGAAATATTCAACAGATAACTGGCCGCACTCCTTGGGGATTTACGATTGGAGCGCTTCACGAAAGGGGGTGCGTAGCACTCGACCAGAGGGAGAGTGCTTTACCGTTAGAGCGCGCGACGAAAGAAAAACTACGTGCCGCCTTCTTTTCTCAGCCATTTCGGCGAAGTGGGCGGAAATCCACGAGCCATTTCCGACCTCTCGGTCCTTCGGAAACTCGACCCTTCTTACTACAAGCGCTGTTCCTCCGGTCAAGTGCTGCACACCTGCCCCCTAAGCCGAATGATGGCTTCGGTTATGATAGAAAATTCGTAAGACTGAAGGTGCTGTAGAGGCAGGCGCTTGAATAGCGCTTGTTATATATTAAAAACTTATGAGATGTTGAGCGCATAACCCCACTTCTTTCGTGTAGGGGGGCCGAAACGCCGCTACGCGCCTTCATCATATATACGCGCCGGATTCAATCCCTCGCTTATATTTATATCCCGTGCTTTCCCATAAGGAGGGGGGGCGAAGCTATATGCTTCGCCCTAATTCCCGCCCCACCAATATATAGAAACAAGGAGAAAAAGCCATACAACATCGACAAAATGCCAATAAAAAGCAGCGGCTTCAAAGCCAAAGTGATGCTTCGGGGTAAAATGACCCAGATATTGACGAATCCCACATATTATTAAGAAAATAGTACCTATAATGACATGAAATTGAGATAGGTAGGCTCTTTCAAGCTTCCCCCCCCTAAGAACCGCACGTGCGAGTTTCCCCGCATACGGCTCAAGCAACGTAGAGTTAGTTCAGGCCCCGGTTAACCTGGGCCCGCGACTTGACGACTGTTGGTGCGCTTTGCGCCCATGATGCACTATGCTATCACTAAAGTGTTCTGTAACTCTGCGAGTTGCTTATGCCGCAACTGCGCGATTAGCCAATATTTACACGCGCATTGCTCGCAGTTATTCATCCGAATTTCGCGTGGTGAGTGGCTTTTTCAGTGTTTCGTCACCCAGGATTCAGGTCAGCACGAAAGGCAAATGTAGATTGTTCTAGACCCGTAGAAACAGCCCTACGGCCCCCCTTTGGGGGAGAGTGTGGCGCCCGAGAGGGTAGGGGGCGGCGGGGCCCCCCGCCGGGAGCCTAAATGGCTGAGAGGGGAGGCCGGGGTTGAAAAAAATAGATTTGGCCAACTTCGATTGGCTTTTTGAATCGTCTTCTGCCCATTGGACGGTATCCGATCTCACGATCAAACCTCCCGACGCCGGGGAGCCCATTGGGTTTACCCTGTTGACATTTCGACTCTAATGCAAGGTTTCAGATCCCGTGCTATACTCCGGTGATCATTTGCCGATCGGGGCACGCACCGATTCACCGTGTCCCAAATCACATCCGGCCCTACTCAATGAAAGCTCGTCGTAGGTGCGGTTTTACGAAACGTCTTTGCACAGTTCACTTGCGTTGATCAGTAGCCTTGGCACTCCCAGCGGGTTGTATGCTGTACCATAAACTTCTTACTTTGTCCCTCACGCTTCGAGCCCTCTCCGTTTCCAGGAGCGCAGGGTGAGGTAGGAGCATCCCGTCGGCGGGGATGGCAATATAGTCCGGTGGGCTATACGCATTGTCTTATGTCCTTCAAGTCGCACAACCATGAAACCCTGTGGCTAAAAAAAACGTAGAACCATAAATTCCATCGGAAATAGTGAAGGGGGCCTCTATATATTCAATTCCTTGAAACCCAGTAAAGACTAGAGCCAGTAAAACGGTAGCTGTTAAAGCGTAAACTGCTTGTTGTTTCAAATCCGCAAGTATAGCATGATGAGCCCAAGTTACGGCAGCTCCGGATGAAAGTAGAATAAGGGTATTTAGAAAAGGAATTCCCCAAGGATCTAAAACAGAAATACCTTTTGGGGGCCAGATAGCTCCGATCTCAACCGTAGGTGCGAGAGAAGAATGGAAAAAAGCCCAAAAGAAAGCTAAAAAAAACATGACTTCAGAAACGATGAAAAGAATCATACCATAGCGAAGTCCTAATTGGACCACAAATGTATGATGTCCTTCGTAGGTGGATTCACGTACAACATCGCGCCACCATACAAAGTAGGGGTCAGTCGGGTCTTTCAACACAGCTGCCCTCCGAACCGTACGAGAGGCTTTCACCTCAAACGGCTCTCACCTCCGATCTCCACTTATAACTATGAACTTTCAATCTTATGATTCAAATCTCTATGCGAGGGACCATCCGAGGGCGTTGTAGCATAAATTTCCCGGCTTACCTGAGATGGATTCATAACTAAATGCCGGGATTACTCCCAGGATAAGCTTGATTCTGTTCCGAATAACGGAGATAGGAAGGCGGACGGACCATTCGACTTTATCGGCGGCTGATTGGTCGCGCCGCTGAGACGAGACAATGTTTCAACATCCAACACCTCTAGGGTAGAACAGTGCGATCGATAGCTAGGCTCCTTAACCGCCAGGCTGGACTGCCAAATCCGAAGCTACTACGAGCCCTCCGAACCCCATCACCCGATGGGTTATTTCCCCGACTCAACATAGTACTTATTTCTGTGTCTTTGGGGAGACAATGATCCAGAAGGGTTTAGGCCCCTGCGCAATTAGCTGATCGCTCAGCCAGTTCCTTGTCGGAGTGCCCCACGGTCTTTCAGGTACTGTACACACACCATGTATTGTGGACCGTTTCAGCCTCCTACGAGGAGGCCTACTTACCGTGCTCTTGCCATAATATTCTGCTTGAGACAAGAGGAGCTATGTGACGCGAGCATTGCGTATCAAGTTAGTTATCCTAGCCCTACCTCCAGCTCTTTCAGAGCGTCTTAGCGGTGGCAGCCCCACAGTTCTCTGATTGAAACTTACTGCTTCCAAGTAAGCCATGTTACTATGGCTCATCCGCAAGTTGAGCCTGTGTCCTAGCTTATGAGCTAGCCTGAACGGCACAGAAAAGAGTGGATAGCTCTTCTTGTCGTACGATGTATCTTCGGGCGCACCATGGTATATAAGATCATTCCCAAGCCTAAACAAAGAAGTGTTCCGCCTCCCGTGAAAGAGTGCATGTACATAACACCACCAATAGTGCTTGCCAAGGCTCCGAGTGAACCCAAAAGAGGCCATGGGCTGGGATCTACTAAATGAAAAGGATGTTTTTGAGAGACACTCATAATTGGTATTTTGTTTGCTTTTCAGTCTAATTTATTGGATACCCGAGAAACATAATCATTCGAAGAAAAAGCTTCTACGACAATAGGCATAAAAGCATGATTAGTGACACCCCGTAGGTTTTGAGAGATGAAACAGTCAAGCAAGTCGACGGAGATCAAACGCACGGAAAAGCGAAATAGAGGACGGTATAAAGAAAGTTTTTCATGCTCGCCAACCTTAGCAATGGCCAAACGACGAGGAAGGTACCTAAAGCATGAGAAACAATAAGAAGTTGAATTAACCACAAATTTTGTTGAGAAGCACTCATTTTAATAATGAGGTCTTTATAAGTGGAAATGAAACAAATCACACATAATCGGTATTTCGTTTGCTTTCTAGTCCAATTTATTGGATACCCAAGAAACATAATCATCCAAGGAAACAGCCTCTACGACAATAGGCATAAAGGCATGATTAGTTCCACAAAGTTCACTGCACTGACCATAGTAAACACCCTCTCGTTTAATAAAAATGGAAGTCTGATTCAAACGACCAGGTACAGCATCACATTTTACACCTAAGGAAGGTGCAGCCCAACTATGAAGTACATCGGCGGAAGTAATAATCATACGTAGATGAGTTTTTGCTGGTACAACCATCCGATTGTCCACGTCTAATAAACGTAATTGCCCCAATTCTAAATCATCATCTGGAATCATATAACTGTCAAAAGTTAATGACTGTTCATCAGAACTGTTATAGTCTGAATACTCATAGGTCCAATACCATTGATGTCCAATAGCTTTGATAGTAATAGCTGGATCTACTACCTCGTCCATTGAATAAAGAAGGGCGAACGAAGGTATTGCAATAAACATCAGAATAATACTTGGAAAAATAGATAGAGTAAAAATTTCACCTCATTATAAGATTACTCAAGTGCTCTCCGAACCGTACGAGCACGTCGCCGTGCTACGGCTCACTAACTCGACTTACTTCGGATTACTTTCCGGGTTCAGATAGCGGGGCTGGCCCAGGTTGCCAGTTGCCCGGTGGGCACCTAGAAGGAAGGCGCGGCGCTACTCGCGTAGCGCTTTTTTGGCCGCAAGGGCCCGAGGGAGACTTCTTTAGCTTGTAGAACCTCTTCAGCTTTAGAATTTCCGCGCACTTCTTCGGCCGGGCCCTGTAAAAGCAAAAAAGTCTTCGGACCCATAGGCACGGATTGCGCGGGGAGCGTGTTCGGGCGAGGGGCCGGCGGCGGGGGCCCCCCCGCCCATGATTTTTACATTGTCCGAAGACCGCCTACATGGGGATTCTTTCCACTCCTTGAGCAAAACGCCACACGAGTAGCGCCTCATTGGGTCAGTCGGAACTACACAACTGTAAACGTACTTCCGAAATTTCGCGCGCTCTTGTTGATATATCTCCGGTTTATCGCTCGGGCCAATTAACGCTTTTTCGTGTGTCGGAGGAGTCTACCTCGGACCCTGTTCGGTTGGCTGATTCCCCAAAAGCCCGGGATGTCTCTAGGCGTACCTTTCCCACTCACAGACCGTCGCCAAGCTTCCACTTGTGAGTCAGTGACTCCCACTGGATATCGGGTTTCGAGCACCCTACCTAAATCGTTCCCTGCTATCTGGAATACCTTTCTCAGGGAGTGCAGTTTGAATTTCGCTGCAAACATCTTGGCCAGGGAAGAACGCAGGACGTAAGCCAAATAGGCGATGGCCGAGCGTTTGTTTCCGGCAAACTGATACCAATTGGCGTATCCGCGCAAAATGGCATTCATTCGTCGGTTTGCTTCGCTTCGAGGTAACCTCATCAAGCCGAAGTTTGGTGAAGGATCCCCATTCGCAGCAAGGTAAGCCTGCTGTTGCAATCGCAGCTTCAACTGGTTCATGTCTGCGTCCATGGTGAGGATAACTTCCTTTTTTCTACCCCATCGCCAACCCTCCTGGGTCTGGTATCTTTGTTTCGTGCGTACTACTCGGCGTCCGATACGGTGCCCCAAGAAAGGAATTCCCACGGATATATGTTTTATATGGGTCCTTTCTCTATCCAGTAGCAATTTGAGTTTGTCTCCCAGGAAGGTTTCGCATTCCTGACGAATGACTTTAGCATCAGACAGGGCGCCACGGATAGCTATGAGGAAGTAATCTCCGTATCGTCTGTACTCCATTCTTCGATACAATGGGTCGAATGGGTCACTGCGGGGGCGCGCTTTACGCATCTTTCCCTGGTTCTGAAGCAGCACCCAGCTCCGATTATCCTTCCTTTCTAGGTTGTATTGCTGTATGCGCTCTTCTATCCATATGTCGAACCCGTGTAGATATATATTGGACAGTATCGCACTCAGTATTCTGCCTTCCGGGGTTAGCAAGTTCGAGTCCTCAATGTTCCCATAGGGCATGTGCATCTTCGCTTCCAATCCGCCACTAATGAGTTTTAGCAGTTTTTTGTCCCGAATCTTACGTCTCATGATATGGCAGAGTACGCCATGGTTCATGGTGTCGAAGAATTTGTTAATGTTGCCTAGTACAATCCAATTAGTTATTTTGAAGTCGCTGCGTATGGTTCGTAGGGCCGTGTGCGCGCTACGCCCCGATCGCCAGCCGTGGGATCTACGAGAGAATATTGATTCATAGATAGGCTCTAGAAGCATTCTCAGCACCCCTTGCACGATACGGTCTTGGAAGCAGGGAATTCCAAATGAGATTATTTTCTTGCGCTTATCCGGCTTGGAAATGATTTTTGCGCCTCCCCATTCGTACGGGCTTTCGCTGTCCAGGACTGTATCTCTCAGCGCTTGAAGCTTATGAAAAGACGTGCCATCGATTGTCAGGCCGTCAGTCCCAGGGCTCATTGACCCTGGATTTGGTCTCAATTTATGGTAGGCTATGCTCCATATGTCCATACTCTTTAGGTAATTGTTTAGATCATGGTATATCCAGTCACGCCTTCGAAAAGACGAGATCCAAAGGTCCACGAGGGCATCAGCCCCATTCCGCACATAGTCGGACACATCCACCTTGGGATCCCAGGGGGCTGAGTCTGTAGACGATATCGAGTAAAATCTGCAAAGGTATGGCAGATGCTTAGATCCCTTCCCCGTTGCTTCGTGTTCGCAAAGCGCTTTCCTCTTACAAGGCTGCGTTAACAGTAGGCAGGTCATATGGATCCTCTGACTTCCCAAGACGTGTGACCACGCTGGGATCTCACCGGTATCACCGATAGGCCGTGTCGCCACGAGATGTCTTTTAGTTCCCTGTCCCCAGTGATGTAGGTAATCTGCTCTCATGCGGAGTGTAGGCACCGCACTATCTCCGGCCTGTACACTTTGGACCATTGTCAGGCTGAGAGCTTGAATGCGCGCGCTCATGCGTGTCACCGGTTTGGACCCGGATAGCATCAGGTTAAATTCGACCGAAAGGAACTTAGATTCGCCAAAGCAGCTCCTCATCTCGAATAGCGATGGCAGGTTAGCAAGATGATCTTGGGCTTTCCACAGTCCAGCTGCGAACGACAAGGACCCCTCAATCCCGCTTTTACGACATGCTCTGGTCTCCCACCACTTACGTGGCAAGGATGAGTCGTATACCTGGCGCGCGGAGGATAGGCTCGCGCGGTTTAGAACCCATGTGTTGAGCCCTATTGACATAACTATGGGTGACCTAACGGTCGCCCTCCAAATAATTTCTATAGTAGTTCCATGAACAATCCTTTCTGGAATTGGATTTCTTTTATAGTGAAAATGCCATAAAGCGCGAACCAACATCCATAATACGAAGATCAAAATAACGATTAAGAAGAAAAAAATATCATGATGTAGGTCAATTAGTTTGGATAGGTAGGCCCTTACGGGCTTTCCCCCCTAAGAACTGTACGTGAAGGTTTACCCTCATACAGCTCCAGTTCATTCTCAAAATTTCTCCACAAGCCTACGCACCGGAAATGGCTTGACGATTTCATTTCCGTGCACGAAGACTAGAAGGAGAGGCACGTAGTGCGAGGACGACCTCTTTTCCCAGCCATTTCGGCGAAGAGTGTCCTTCAAACACTCGACCAAAGAGAGAGGGCATCCTAGATTCATTTGCAAATTTTGTGTCACGGGAGAAGCCGCCTACTTTAATGTGGTGCAGATGCACTCGTTCCCATTGCGACCCAAAAGACTACACACCGGTCATTACGGTATATTGTATCGAGCGGCGCTTCTCACTCGGGGTTGCCGGGAATATTGATGCGTAGGTCGTTCCAGTCTCCCTTGTTGCCCAATTCTAATCATCTACACCCCGACTGTTTTGTTCGTTTCTCCGTGCTCGTTTCTTCGTCAGTCTGGTTGCGCCGGGCCGCATCCAGACTTGCTTCGATCTCATTGTGCTGAATGCCGCCCCAAGTCAGCCACCTCTTTTGCTTCGTGGGGCTTCCTCTACCCACATCTCGTTATGTGCCCTTACGGGTGCACCTCCATAGGGAGTGGATAAATCCGGGCTTACCATGTTACATTAATAGCACCTAACCTTTGCTGATTCTTACGACTGTACTTTACCCCGGTGAACTTGCGGTTTCGATATGCCCAAAGGAAAGGAGCTAATCCGTTCACGTCGAGCCTTACGATTGACGAGGTTTATATACATTCGCTTACACTGCCTCTATCAGCTAACCCTACCCCCAAGGCTTCAAACCCAGTCTTTCGAGTCAAGGCATGCTTGAGTAGGGTCCGGCAGAAACCGTTGCCAGATGGAGAATCCTCCCCCCATATTGCTCTCAATGTCATCATGTCGCACTTCCTTGCATCATAGGAGTGGCGGGGTCTTGAAACCCTAATTGCCAAGGTTCCGCAGCATCACGAAAAGCAATTGGAAATATCCATATCAAATTCATTGGGTATATTCTGGTTCTTTTATGAACTACTCCAGCCCCGGTTTCAATATAAGGGCCCCTAGTGCTCGACCAACGCGAGAGGGCCTGCCAACCGGGAAAGATGTTGGGTCAAAAACCAAAAAAATTTTTATCTCGGGTCCTCTCCAATGGAGACTTCTTTGGCTTTACAGAGGGAGTCTACATTGGAGAGGACCGATAAGCACTACATGCGCGGGGCCCAAGCAAAAAAGCCAAATACGCGAGTGCAAGGGCAAGATAGATTTTTTTCCGGTGGCCCTGCGGGCACGCAAAACACGTCGGTGGATTTTTTTTTATCTTGCTCGATGGATCCCCACTGCACTGCCTCGATGTGCATGGCCAGAGACGTATAAACGATAAACCATCTAGGGGGGTGAGCACGAAGCGCGAACAGACGCTGTGGTACTTCAGCGCTTCCCCATGCATAACCCGCAGACAAAACAAATTTGCCGGACAAGGAAATGTGGCGCGTAGTAGCGAGCGAAATTAGGCCATGGCTTAGTGTTGGTTAAAGGGGGGCTAGTTGCCTCTTATAAACTCGTATAATCGATGCGTAAAAAATGGTCAACTCTATTATAAAATAAATAGGTAAACAAGCGACGATTTGACACCAGATATCCGGGGGTGTGAAAAAAGCTGCTACGAAAAGCGAAAAAACCAGAAAAAAACGACGATTTTTTATAAGGGTTTTCACTCCTCTCGATTCCAGCAAACAAATCACAAGTACAGGTACTTGAGAGCATATTGATGAAATAAATAAGATACGAACGGTTAACATAATATAGTCAAAAATCTTAGGTTGTGACTTTATTATAAGTAAATTAGTCGATGTTGTACTTAATTCGTATAAAAAGTGCCAAACGTTGGGAATTACCCAAACAAAAGTCACGAGAAAAAACAGAAAGAAGCAAAAACCACTTAAGTAAAACAATCTATTGTATTTTTGTCTCTGTTCTCCATAGCAACTGGGCATCAAGAAACACCAAATTTGGTAACTTAAAAAGGGAAATAAAAAGTAAAAGCATGATATTAGGGACGTAGTAACATATGTGCTCAAGGCCTCCGTTAATTGTGTACAAATGAAAGATGAGTCTGAATAAGGCAAAGTAGGAAAGGGTTTAGCTAATAAAAAAATGAACTCTTCTGGGAACCAATAACACGTAAACCATGTAAAACTAGAGCAAATCAATATCCAAAAAACACGAATTCGAACTTCTTCCAGAATAGTTTTTAATACAAAATTCATTATATTTCGTCGTGTGTTGAACCTGATCCAAACCGGGAAAGGGGACGCAAAGCGAGAAAAAAGATTTTTTTGTTCGTTTCACCCTATCGACCCTTTGTTCTTTCTCAGCCTTCGTTCGCGATGCGAATAAAGCGGGAGAGAAGAAAGAAGCAAGCTTCTTTCTTCTCTGGAGTTCACTCTTTTTCTGCAAAGTGGTTAGTAATGTGGCGCATTCTTAGCTCAGTTGGATAGAGCAACAACCTTCTAAGTTGAAGGTCACAGGTTCAAATCCTGTAGGATGCGTAAAGTGCGGAATGAATAATATCTACCAACGGTACATCCTTATACTTGTTTAGTTAGTCGAAAGGAAGAACGCTACACGCGTAGATTGACCTATTTTTCGTCGGAGTCCCGTGGCACCGCCGTAAAATATAAGCTTACTTATCATAGGGAGAGTGGCCGAGTGGTTAAAAGCGACAGACTGTAAATCTGCTGAAGGTTTTCTACGTAGGTTCGAATCCTGCCTCTCCCAAGTATACTTCGTATTTGAAAAATAAAGGGGAAGCACATGTTTTGTGCTTAACCCTTCATGCAATTGAATAGAGTGGATAAAAATATATATATATATATATATATATATATCTATATATTTGTTCTTTCCCAGACACATATTGAATGCATTGGTACTCGAGCCCTCTCCGAACCGTACGAGATGGTCGCCCATCATACGGCTCTCCGATTCAACCTTCCTTTGGATTTGCTTCTGTCGCAAGGTTTTGTCTTGTTCTTCCAGTGACCTGTGTGGGCCTACAAGTGGCGTGAGTAAGATGAAGTAACTTGCTTTTTCACTATAGCGATCATGCGCGATTCTAGTGAGAGGGAATAAAACCAAGCATTCTCTTATATGAGCCCCCCTCGTCCTTCGGTTGAATCCGATCTGCTAAGATATAGCAGACGCTTAAGCCCCTTCCCGTGTGCCGCCGATTAGCAAGGGAAAAAAGATTTTTTTATTTTTTAACTCTTCGGGTAGGCGAGTACTACGGGCTCTCTGACGTCCACCTCCGTCCAGATGACTGAAGTGGACCTCACCGGTGTTGCCTACAGTTCTTGGCCGGTTGTTTGTGCAAGGCCGTTTCGCATCGAGATGTCGTTTAGTCTCTTGTCCCCAGTAGTTTGGGTAATCTGCTCCCTCCTTGAGGCTCTGCAATGTCTGCAGACCGGAAGTTACCATTCTGGTCTTACCGTAATTTACCAACGGCAGACTGAGAGCTTGACAGCGTGTATTCGTGCGTGTCACCACATTCACACGGTTCACCGCGGCGGGTCCAGTTTAACCGAAAGAGACTTCGATTTGTCACAGCTGGTTCTCATCTCGTACAATAGCGAGCTGACTTAGTAGTCTAAGGGTCAAACCTTCCCTTCTATCCCCCCCCTTAACTACGCTTTCAGAGCATGCTGCGGTTCCCACCCGTTTACACGGGGTTTAGGTAAGCTCTATGCCCGGCACGCGGAATAAGGTCTCGCGTGGTTTGCTGCTATATGGTGAGCACAGAATAGCAAGCAATTCTTCTCCATATGGCCAAACAATGACTGTAAGCGACGCGAACGGTCGCCCTAAATTCCACTGCAATAGTACCGCGAATTCGAGAAGTAATAACCAAAATGGCTGACCCAATAGCGGATTCCGCAGCAGCCACCGTCGAAACAAATAAAGCAAATAATTGACCCATCATATCATCCGAATAAACAGAAAATACCAAAAAGTTCAAATTGACAGCAAGTAACATTAACTCAATTGACATTAACATAATAAGAATATTTTTTCTATTTAAGAAAATTCCCCAAATACCTAAAAGAAAAAGAATCATAGAAAATGTTAAATATTTTACTAGATCCATAATAATAGTCTCTGTTTTGAAAGCCAACTCGATCGGAGTGCTCCGAGAAAAGGAAAATATATTTCTTTCCTATTTCCCGGGGGAAGCGCCGGGCCCGGAGTAATCACCGGACGTGCAACCCGATAAATAAATAATTCCCAAAGCCCTTTTTTCCCTTTTTCATCTGACAGTCCCGGGGCCTCTCCCTATAGTTGAGTACTCGAAGGGCCGCCGCCGTTGGCCCAAAGGGCGGATTGGGCCGGAAATGGCTCATTTACGCGCACGAAGACTAGAGGGAGAGGGGAGAGTACGTAGTCGTTCCTACTCCACCTAGAGTCTCGTGGCCTTTGGGCCGTTAGTCTCATGTCTCGGACCCGCCCCCCTAGGGTAAGAGAGGGTAGTTCCTCCGCGCCTACCTTTGGTGTGAGGCGCCATTTGAACTCCCAGATGGTTCTCAATTCTTTTAAAAAACGAAAAACACAAAAACATATTTGATAATTATTAAACAGAATACTCTGAGAAGCATCAAAATCCAATTTCGTGTTACTTCATGGTGAACATAATCTGCCAAAATCTCTTCAACTCCCACATGAATATGCCAGAATAACAAGATATTTAGCAGAATCAGAGTGGATACATTTGCTATAAGAATGGTAGGGATTAAAAAAGTAGCAGTAATTCTTTGAAAAAGCCAATGCTCCAAGGTTTCTCTATGAGTTTCCATCGCTTTCACCTCTTTTTTCGAGCCGCGAAATTTGTTTCTTTCGGGGCGCTCGGCGAAAGGCTCCACCCAGCGCGGCTTTGCCAATGGAATAAATGTCTTCGCTAAACGCAAGCGCCCGGCCCGTGTTAACCTAAATGATTTATACTTCGAAGAAACAAAATATTTTTTTGTAATGCGTCCCCCGAGAAATCATCAAGCTCATAAACATAGGCAAAATGCCGTGGCAAAATGCCGTGGCGAAATGCCGTGGCAAAATGCCGTGGCAAAATGCCGTGGCAAAATGCCGTGGCAAAATGCCGTGGCAAAATGCCGTTTGATGAGTAACTGGAAACAAGGAAGAGGGTTATGGGAAGGAAAAACTAATAAAAAAGACAGGGCTAGCGTAGACCAATTTTTTTATTAATTGTTTTTGTTTACCATTCAAGCCCCAGATATAGCCCGAATTGTCTGAGCAATCGTATGTGCTTGCCCCACGGCCCCTAGGTCTTGATGGCAAAAGCCCTCCCCGGGCATAGCATGAATAGCTACGGTGGGATAAGCAAAGCGCATAAAAGCTTTCTCTTTCGCGACAAAATCTATTTCTTTTCGTTCCCACCCCTTCCGAAAGTCCTGATGAGTGAAACCGATCAAGAGATGAACAAGAATAGATATTTTAGGTGCAATCGAAGAAAATACTGTAACCATAGTTTGACACTGTTTCGACGTAATACTCAAACTATGGCAAAAGCATTAATGGTCATTAAAAAATCTATACGGTTCCGCATGAGAAACCAATGAACGGAGAACCTACGTGTCCAATAGAACTATAAGCTTAATACCGACAGCACCAATCTTTCCATTTTGTCAAATATGAAGCTGCTCCCATAGCCGCCGGTTTTTCGTTTGATAATAAATCACGAACCCCGTACTTTTTAGCTAAATGCGAGGTGGTAGCAAGTTAGAAAGTATCCAAAGCAGGTGCGGCGAGAGCTTACGGTAGAAGCGGCGCCGGAGGGGGGTCAGTGCGTTTGAAGGCTGTGGGACGCCTGAAGGAACTTCGGGAGCAGGTACATGTGGCAGGTTTGCAGCCATCGTCCAAAGTTTTCTTATTATCCTCCAAGGCCTTGGTACGTGACTGTACAGCAGCCTCAGATTGCAATTTGTTGGCCCTGTATTTCATTTCACTGTAAAGCCAAACCACCCGCCCCTGCTGTTATGCGGCGGCGGGACTCATCGTGCCGTATAGCATCCCTCAGTACCTGTTCTGCGTGTGTTACATTATTATTAAGATAATCGCGTCGTTGGCTCCAAATGCTTATTTAAAGCTTCTGCTACTCCAAGCCATTAGTGGGTGGTATGAGCCGCCCCAGCCTTCGATTTATTCAACTCGACTTTGAAGTAGTTCCCCACGGCCGTGGCTGTCGTCCCCATCACGGTCTTTATGGCTTCTATAGGTCGAGACTTGATGCGGTCAGCCATCGATACCCGAATCGCTCGGGCCGCCCTTTCGATGCTATTATTAAATGTAGTGCCCCGCGGGTATATAACCCCATACATCAGGTTTATTTGCGTGGGGATATGGGATTGGCGGCTGGTCCTACGAAAGTGACCAAACAGCACATCTGATTTGTTAGGATAATGGTTAGGTCTTGGCGGTAGCTCAACAGCTATTTGCTCTTGCAGAGCAAATGCCCGGAGGTAGCCTTCGAGCACGAGAAGAAAGAATACTCCTCATGTGGGTGGAAGGCCTTCGCCCTCCAGGGCATCGGTCAATAAATCCGAACCTGGTGAAATAAATCCTCCGTAGTTTTGAAAGCTGAACTAAACGGCTGTCCCAAGTTAAATCCTATAATTAAGGCCATCAAAACGTACTCCTTGAATAATTGATCCATGGAAATACATCGAAATCACAGGTCTTGGAAAATCTTAGAGCCAGAGTGTGCGATCCGTAGTAAAAAGACTTTTCCTGTAACTGTAAGAAGAAGAGATAAAAATTATGTGTAGCGGAATACACACGGAATAGACCAAAAATCCACTTGATCTTTTAAGACTCAGATGAAAAAACCAGGGATAGGGGAAAAGCGAATGGAAGTCGGGTACGCTAAATCTAGAGCTCTCCAACTGCTGGACCCACTTAGTTCACTCGTGAGACCATTCTGCCCTACACACTCATTGCTCTGCTACGCGCCTACTTTTTCCCGCGGTACCAGTCGTTTTCTTAGTGGGATACAGGGCGGCCATTCAGTATTGGTAAAAACCAATACTGAATATAAGACGAAATGGGGAGTAATATGAACCAAACATAACCGAACGAATTGCGTCAAATACGTAAATTGATCTAGTTGAGGCCGAAGATGTAGAGCGTTAGTTCTACATAACATTTTTTTCTCTTTCCCTTTTTCCCCGACATCTCACGAAATTTTTTTTTTTCGTGGTCCGTTCTTTATCTTCGCCAGAGTTCTCTTTTGTCCGCGTAAAAGATAGATTTTGTTAAGAGCGGTGGTTTGACGTGAAGCTATAAAAGTTGTTTGATAAGTAGAAGGACTCAAAGTTGAAAGTGCGTTCTTTTTGATCACTTGTGATACACCAATCTCTCCCAAAGAAGATACATAATCTTTATTCATTCGTTGCAATTTATTAGCATTTGCGAGTTGGACCATTCCTTTACACCACTTGGATGCTCCGGATACACTTGAGTACAGATAGTTTGCACTGGCTTGAAAACATTCTTTGAAAACTACATCCTGTTCTACACGGTCATTGCTCTGCTCCGCGCCTACTTTTTCCTGCGATACCAGTCGTTTTCTTAGTTTGATAATTCGACTTATTTTGGGTAATCCATCATTATATAATAATACGTAAAAAGTCATATAAAACACGCATAACCAAACGAATTGTGTCAAATACGTAAATTGATCTAGTTGAGGCATTTTTTTTAACTTTTTTTTCACCGATTTCAATACTTATTGAATCGCGCTTCGCCCAGCCAAATAAAATATATACTTTATTTGCGCTCTGAGTCGTTCTGGGAGATTATTATTTTCTCATTTTCTCATCCGAGGCCATGCGCGTAGTCTGGGTCCGAAGGACATGGGGGAATCATGCCTGTATCGGGCTATAACAAAAAGCAGAGCTTTTATTCGCTTCGCAAAGGACCCGCCCGAAACCTAGGGGAGGTCCTCCGTCATGGGCCGGAAATTTTAGAGCCGGCCGAAAACGCGAAGAAAAGAATTTTTCAGTGATTGGCTAAAGGGCGGCAGGCAGCCTCCCCTTTTCATTACTGAGGTCCTGAGTATACATGTGGGCATACCCCCCTCCGCATTACCTGAGGCTTAGGGCGGTGAGACATTGCTTGTAGTCGCACTACCGGCTTATTTGCGTGACATCCCTTCTTCGCATCTAGTTCTTGACCGCGTTAACACACCAACAAAAACTAATTATTTGCCCCGGCCTTGGTCTTTGAGTCGAAATACGTTATTTTTGGTGGATTGTTTAGTAGTTTCACGTTTCTTCTCAGTATAGGCGAGAGGAGGCTTTGGACCTAAATGCTTGAAGCTCTGTTTCGTCTTTTTGGTCGTAGTAACTTTCTCGGAAAAAATATTTTTTTTCTTGACGTTGGTGTTCCCTTCCACGTCTCGCCGGTGTTTTAGCTTCGCGCCCAAATGCTTTGTTCGTTCCTGATGCGATCTTGGCGGCGAAAAATAATCTATTTTGCCATCACCAATCTCTTTTACCACGATATTACTTATTTCTGGTTTCATGTTCAAAATGGAGAATATTCTCCATTGACTATAAAATACTTTTCTACTTCTGAGAAGACTCTTGGGGAGAAAAGCTATATAACCGCCGATTGCTACAGCATAACCTCCTTTCACTGAATTCAAAATAAATCCTTTGACCAAATTTTGGTCACTTCGCCAAATCTTGGTGAGTTCAATCCAAACTAGTTTTCCCTTACATTTCATTTCTAATGGTTTCGGCAAAAGCATCTTTGGTTCACCAAACACTTCTACATCTTCAATTCCAAAATTAAACCTTGCTTGCTTGGTGATTGGCACTTTTTTCAGTTCATGTTGGAAACAAATTATTGGAGTTTTCAGTCCTGTATCCACCAAGACCTTGTTTTGTTGTAATTGTATCACTGAACATTGTATAGCACTGCCACGTAATGGATTAAAACTAGAATTATATTTGGGAAATAAGTGACTAAAGCTCATTTTTATTCTTCTTTCCTTTTTCAGTATTTCTGTCACCTAATTCGTTTGCTTATCGAGGCCTTCGGACTAAGCAGTACCCTCATAATCAGTTTCATGAGGCCTTTGGGGCATAGTAATTGCTAGGGGGAGAACAAAATTATTTCTTTGGGCTGCGCCCAGCCTTCCCGTCTTTCGACTCGAAACCATCCCGGATGGTTGAATAGGACTGAAATCGACGAGACTCGTTCAGTCCGGGAACGAAAACGACCCAAGCTCTCTCATTCTCATTTTCAGGAGCCTGAGAAAACTGTGCAGGCGTAAGCCGCAGGCCCCTCCCATGGAGCATGGAAGGAACAGGATAAAAAAAATATATATAAATTTTTCCCTGTTCTCGACCCTTCCCCGGCGTCGGCCCGGCTGAAGACACTGCGGTATCGGCTAAAGCCCGAACCCTATGGGCCCAGGGGCGCGATACTATAGGGAGAAGTGCTACGCACTTTTTGGGTCCGAAGGGCCGCCGAAGGCCAGACATGGCTTGTAGATCTCCTTCTTCGCCTTTACGAAGGAAGGGCTAAGCCCCGTGAAGCCAAAGAAGTCTCCCCGGACCCTCAAAATTTTTTTTCTACTCTTGAACCCCTATTTACCATTCTATGATGACACAGCACTTTATGATGATATTTAAACACGACGTTTTTTAGGGGGTCGGCATCCATTATGTGGCGTTGGGGTTACATCGCGAATTTTGGTAATAATAAGACCTCCTAGTTTTAAACCACGCAACGAAGATTCCTTTCCATAACCCAATCCTTTGATTCTCACTTCAACAAACTTAAATCCAAGTTGAATGGCAGCTCGCGCGGCATTTTCTGCAGTTGCTTGAGCAGCATAATTGGTTGAGCGACGAGATCCCTTAAACCCCACTGAACCCGAGGAGGACCAAGTTTTTGTATTTCCGTCATAATCCGTTAAAGTAATGATTGTATTACCAAAAGTTGATTGAATATAAGTAATACAGTGTTTTTTTTGCATATTAGTAATACCGTGCTTTTCTTGCATGAGTGTTCATTGAATGTTTTTGGTGTTGGTCAATATTATCGATTCCGTTTTTTTACCATTCACGAAAAAACGAAAAAAACTTTTCTCAACTGCTGATCGAAATGTTTAAAAATTTGCGAGAAGTCTTAGCATTAGTATGAGTCCGTTGGCCGCGTAAGGGCAATCCTGCATTATGGCGAAACCCGCGATAACAACCAATACTAATTAATCGTTTGATGTCTCTCTGAATGACTCTCTCCAATTCCGAATCGACTAAATAATTTTGACTTATTATTTCTATAATTTGGTCAAATTGATACTTGGTTAACTTATTAACCTTAATGTTATCGCTGAGGCCTAATCGATCACAAACTTGAATTGCCTTTTTAGGCCCAATTCCGAAGATTCGAGTTAAGGCAATTTTAACCTGTTTATTGGAATTTAGATTGGTCCCCAAAATATATGACATGATTTATTTTTTTTTCCCCTGTTTTTTACGTATAATCTCGTTCCGATATTGTATACCCCTCCCTTTATAAACCTCGGGAGGTTTACAACTTTTGACAATGGCAGCAAATTGAGTGACTTTTTGATGATCCATTCCAGTACAACAAATAAGATTAGGCTTTAAGCAAAAAACGCGAACTGAAGGTATAACTTGAAGTCGAATCTCATGACTAAATCCTAATTTCAAATATAAAATAGAGCCTTGTGCGTTAGTACTGGCTTTATATCCAACTCCAATTATTTCCAAAAAACAAAAGAATTTGGCTTCCATAAACCTTACTTGATTTTTTTAGAAAACTTGGCATAGGATCTCACCGCCACCAAAATTGGTTTTTTGTGCTTCACGATCACATATCAAATTTCCCCTTGAAGTGGATAAGATGGTTATACCAAGTCCTTCCCTTCTTTTCGATAAACGATTTTTTGATGAATAAATCCGAAAACCTGGTTTAGATATTGTTTCCATTTTTTTTATTACACCTATTCCAGAAAAATGATACTTCAACACTATTCTCAAGCTTCCGTCTGCTTCCCGAGAGAATCCGTGGATATAACCCTCATCGTACAGAATTCTGCAGAAATCCCAACAGAGGCGCGAAACGAAAACACGCGGCGTAATTTTACGAGCGGAGCAGACAAAGCGTTTTTTTTTATCGCTCATTTTTTTGAAGGAGGAAAAAAAAAGAACACGCTTTTGAGCTTTTTGCGCATTTTTTATACTAGATAAAAGATTACTTAATGTATGCATAAAAAAAAGATTTTTTTCGATTTTTTCGAACAGCACTTCGGGCCTCGCGGGGCGTTTGATTTATTTTTTATTAAGAGACATATATCTGAATTGGTTGTTTCACCCCTCCCCCTACAGTCTCGTGCCCAAAAAACCCATTTTTCGTCGGACAGTCGTGGGCCCTTCGGGCACTCCCGCCTTCTTTCCAAGCCATTTTTAGAAGACTCCGGACACTCTTCCCACCTATTAGGTCTTGTGCCCGCCGCCACTGGGCCATGCGTAGCTCCTCTATTTTAAGTCTCGTGCCCTTGGCGGCCGCAGGGTTCGTAAAAATATTTGTTGTTTTTCGCTCTATTCCCAATTTAGCTATTAGATTCTCCGTGGAGAAAGTTTAGTGTGTAGTAACCAAATGTTCGAATCATAACCGAGAAAAAAAACGTATTTCATCCTCCGAGCACCTCGTATACTTGGCAGGTTGGGAGGCGGTGAAAGAAGACCTATAGATACTCGAAGAGCTAACCTTTTATTGGCTACCAACACGATTTGTTTATGCCTATCAAAGAACCTTTAGAAGCTAATTCGCGAAAAACTATACGAGAAATGCGAAATAACTTATATACGGAACGAGGGCGCCCCGTGAAAATACACCGGTTTCTTACTCGTGTTTTGGAACTATTTCTTGGCAACTTGGACAACTTAAAAAAATATTCATAACGGTTACAGTAGACGTGGAATTTCCTCTGACGCCCCTGATTCAAAACCGTACGTGATAGTCTCCCATCATACGGCTCCTTGCACCCAGATTGAGAAATTATTACAACTTAAAGACACGTTGTGTCTCTCATCCTCGATTTTGAAGCATTATATGTTGACTGCTTCTCCATCCTTTCGGATGCATGGACACTTTAGCATATCCCGATCGTAACAACCGGGCAAAAAAAATTTTTTTAGCTTTTTGCCCCATCCCAACCCTACACACCATGAAGTTAGCCCGCCTGAGTTTAAGCTCAGAGGTGCGCAGGATTACACAGTTCCGAGATTCCATTCATCCTTTTGGATTGGGCCGTAAGGCTCCCGCTCTACGCCGGAGGCGCACTGAAAGAACGGGAAAGGTCAGAAAATTCCTTTCCCTCGGCCTCTGTCTGATATTCCGGACGCGGCGCGGGGTCTCCTAAAGAGTAGGAAGCAATACTACCCCGCTTTCCTATTACGACGCTTCAGATGCTACGGTTCAGTAATTAGCCTTCGTGGGTAGAATAACCACCCTGTAGTATTCACCCGGACAATGCCCAACAAAGGGTATTTGTCACGCCCTTGCGAGAGATTATTCGTTCCCTACTTCCTAGGGGGCAAACTCGCTTATCCCCGGAGGGGAGCGAAGACTGCGGAAAAGGCTTTAAAATTTCCGGGTTCTTCATCCCTTTTCTACCCAGCTTCACACCTTTGGATGCCACTCCAAACGCATGTGGGTACGCTGTTACCCTGTTCTCAAGGGAGAAGGACTTTCACCTTCATGGAAACTCAGTTCACTCGCTCCGCTATCCGAGTGCGGATGAATGCGGAATAGAGCGCACAGGCGTGACTCAACGTCTTGACCTGTGAACAGGTCGCACTATCTTATTAGGAAGATTTCTATCTTGACAAATGGCTTTATAATACATTCGCTTCAATTCATATTTAGCCACAAGCAATCTACGTTTGTGATCTCGCATAATTTGATTTGACATATGACTAAACCTCTTTTTGCAAAAAGCCACTCCACAAAATTACAGTCTCATCTTGTGTGTTAGCTGAAGTGACAATAGTTACATCAAACCCTCGAATATGCTCGAAAATCTCGAAATGATCCTGTATTTCGGGAAATAATCGTAACAACGACGTTGCCATTGATAATTGAATGGAGTTTTTCCGTATTTTGACTGGATAATCGTAAAAAGAGATTATTGTAACAAGTTTTTCCAAAAAATTATACATGATATGCCCTCGTAGAGTGCTTCGTGCTAGGTGAGTGACATATCCTGTGTCTTTCTTGGACTCCTGATTTAATACGAATTTATTAAATCGAAAGGACTTTCCTGTCGAACCTCTACTTCGTGTCTGTATGAATTTCTGACCACAAACAATTTCCATGGCTAATTCAACATTCTTTATGAAACTTGAGGGTGCCTTTGGAACTACTATTATTTTACACAATCTCGGAACTTCCATTATATTTTCGTAATTAATTTTTAGCAATAAATCTGGACGTATTACCTGATCGTAATGAAACTCGAGTCTATTCGGAGAGAACATAATTCGATTTGGCCTTTTTTTATCGAAATGGAAGCATCAAGGGCATCGAAAACCAATGTACCAGCCCAATTGTTTATCGGGAAGGGTGAGCAGTCATCAGCTCACCCCGATGGATATAGAGAAAGTAATACTTGATCGCATGATGCGAGGTTAAGACCACGCACCCTAGAGATTCGACCTACTTCATCGCGGGCACTTTTGACAGCACCCATACCACATCGCGGGCACTTTTGACAGCACCCATACCACCTTCTTGACCCCTTCTTGAAGACCGCGCGTAAACGACGGCTCTTGGCGGGACTGAGTCCGACTCCTTTGTAAGTCTTTTGGCGTTTCCTGAAAGTCCGGCGGTAACATTTCAAAGATATTTTTGGCGTTGTTATCCCAGTCATTAAGTCAGTAACAATATTGTGCAACGTGCGACTAGCGGAATAAGCAGCTATGCCGGTTTCCCAACCATGTAAAAGTGCCAAAGCCCACCCATTTGCGCGGCCAATCCTGGCTGAAGTCAAGTTGTAGCCGGAATGACCGGTGAGCGCGGCACAAAAGATAGCAAGCACCACGCGCCTCTATAAGCGCTTCAATCTACAAGCCCGAATACGCTCCCCGCGCACTCCGTGCCGATGGGTCCGAAGGTTATAAATGCTCGCCAATAGTAAGCGACTACTTATAGTAAAAGGTAATATTCCTTTTCGATAGTAACACCGAATAAGCAAAATGGGGTTACTATTGACGGTTCACTAGGAGAAAACAAATAGTCTCTTAAGAGTTTTTTAATTTCAAATGTATCATCTTTTTTCCCATTTTTATCTCCTCCGATAGAAAAATATAGAGATATTTATTTGCGATGGGTCACGGATGATTAGCTCGGATTAGCTCAGAAGGATCTGCCTGCAAAATGTATTTCTTTTTTGCCGGCGGGTATTGAATGCTTAGAGGGAGCGGGAGATCTTTGAATAAGGTCTCCCACTGTGAGAGATTAGGAATAAGTAACCTTCCGCAACGATTAAAGCAGTATGATACGTATAGAACTACGCCGAGCTGTACATATAACAATACGAGTATCAAGATCTTAGTAGACTTTGAGTACGGGAGGTGCCGATCGAAAAGATAGAAGGGCAAACGTTCTTAGTTTCGGGGGGTATTTCGAGCGTTGAACGCCGGCTCTTATAATCTCCCTGACCCAATTTGTGGGGTTGGCAAAATCACTAGTAAAATGCAGAAAAAGACAGTGATCTTCAATCAAAATAGGAAGGAAGGGATCGATTTCGAAGGAGCTGGGCTAGGTGTCATCCTATTTTTCCAATGATTCACGGCGGCTTCTAACCCTTGTGTTGGGGCCCCTCCAAATCCTTGGGTTAGGACGGCAGGATGGTTGTCCCCAAATACTGGGTCTACGAGGGTTCAATGGCTACCCTTCGTCCTTCGAGTTGTGCGAAGAACCGCTTCATCAAGTCATTCTGTTTTGTATTCATACATGGCCGGAATAGCTTTGGCCTCGGCAGCTCTTGCTTTCGTCTCATTACTAGCTGCAATAAATTTTGCTCGCTCAGTGTCCCCCCCACGATTTGGCGGATTCCTCCCCAATTACCAAGGGTTTCCCGGTCGGCGGCACCGCTTTACCCGAGATATGAGCGACCCCCGTGAACATACATACCAAGGTCTACTCCTACTATCGGGGTCGATGTCGAACCTTGCAATATCGAATCGTATTAATCTGTGGGAAAAAGGGGCCGGACTTTGGTTCGTCGGACACCACAAAACCAAGATACTGTCCAATGTTCAAGAGCCCGCGACTGTCTGACAGAATACGAGCCAACATAAGAATGGTAACACTGGAACGAAGTAATGAAATAAGTAAAGGCGCGAAGCGCCATTGAGCATATACATAGGGATGATCGGAAGATAAAAGAAATCTTTATTGTAGGTGCGTAGGACTCGACCAGGGAGAAAGGTGCATAGCACTCGACCAGAGAGAGAGCGTGCGGAATGCCACTTTTTTTTGTCTTGAGAGCGGACTTCTCCGATAGAGCTAACTAACGTAACGAAGGTTACAAGCTAATTTTGACTTTTTGCCATATCTTTTTCCCCTTCTCATGACCACTTAAAAAACTTTATCGACAAACCCAGTTTATGCGCGGCCAATGTAGCAGCTTGTTGAGCATTTGACAGACTGACGCAATCCATTTCAAATAAGATTTGTCCCTTCAACACACGAGCAATCCAACCTTTAGTATTTCCCTTCCCCTTTCCCATTCGCACTTCTGCCGGTTTACTGGTAATAGGAATATCTGCGAAAACTCTTACCCATATTTTAGAATTTCTTCGAAATTTTCTGCTTATAGCACGACGCGCTGCTTCAATCGCTTGATACGAAATACGGCCAGCTTCACAACTTTTAATGCCGTATTTTCCAAAACAAAGTTCTGTACCGTCTGCTTTGCAACCTTTACATCTGCCTTTTCGATATTTACGAAATTTTGTACGTTTTGGATATAGCACAACCTGTCCCTTTTTTTTGTGTTAGAAAATACGAAACCCACACTTTGACACCTAAGATTCCATAAGGAGTAGATGCTTGTGTTTTCGCATAATCGATTTGATCGGAAAAAACATGTAAAGATGTTTCGCCGTATTTTTTGTATTCAGTTTTAGCTATTTCCGCACCATTTAATCGACCTGAACAACCAATACGGATCCCCTTCACATATGGGCATTTTTTGATTTGTTTAAATATAGATCTACATATTTGTCGAAATGATTTCTTTTGTTCCAGTTTCCAAGATATTTCTTGAGCAATTAGAGAGGCACTTCGATAAACAGAAGCTATTTTGACTGGCTGAATTAAGGTATTAGTTTTTGTTTGATTAGAAAATAAAGATTGCATTTTTTTTAAATAATAATAACGACTGGAAAGAGATGTAGCTTTCCTAAATCGGGCATACCTTAAGAATATTATAGCATCGAAATACAATGTGGACCCGGGTTGACGAATTGACTCCCCGCTTTGTCTTCCTCGCTCGGCCGGCGGAATTGCTCTCATGGATGTTCTAGCTAGGCCTTGTGCCACGGGACTTCTGTTAACCATAGGATCAAATTGAATTTGGTTCTTTAGATTGAAGAAATATTGCATTACGAAATAATCCAAGGAAGCACGCCCAGTAAAACCAAAGAAGTCTCCTTCGGACCCAAAAATATCTTTTTTCTTTTCGGCACGCGCAGCTACCAGGATGGAAGGCGCGAAGCGAGAGAACGCATAGCGTTCTTCTGACGCTCTTCCGTCATCATTTTCGTCTTTCGGCCAGATACTTTGAAAAGTAGAGTGTATGTCGGCCATCCAATCGCTGACTCGAAGTAATTGGTCAATCTTCTCCATCGATGGCGATCGACCATGGTATTCATAGCGGCGTTTTTCGGGCCAAATCCCGACTTCATTTCTCTGTTTCACTGTATCGTCGTTAATACGCCCGATCGACCTTACAGATGGTAGTGCCCCAAGGCCTTGATGTCTTGATTGGCTAAGTCGATCCAGAAAAGATAGATGAATAAATGTTTTTTTAGGAAAATGGTGAATAATACACCTACCGAGACGAAAGCCAAACGTGTTTCCCGCAGGTGGACGTATTGAACCAAAATAATCTCTAAAATTTAAATCTTGATATAACAATTTTCCGTAGTAATAATCACTAAACCAACTGGAATCTGAACTACGATTCAGATTGAGTCTGACTGAAATCGGATTGACTTTTTGTGCCATAGTTTACTATCGTACCTTTTTGATTGGTTTGATCTTGGTTTTCGAGGGCAAAGCTCTCTTACCCAAGGAGGAGGTTTTCCGTGTAGAAGCAAACTCTCCAAATTTATGGCCAACCATTTCTTCAGTAATCTTTAAACCAACAAAACCTTTTCCGTTATAGATTCGTGCATAGCAACCAACAAATTGAGGCAAAATACAGGATCTACGTGACCAAATTCTCCACCTAATCTTTTTTTGCTTGAACAAGCAAGTATCCACAAAAGGACCTTTCCATATAGAGCGTGTCATAAACTAATTTCTGCGTTTTCTTACTACTGTTTTAAATCCACCTTTAGTAGGCTTGCCCCAAGGCGATACCGAAGGTCTACCTCCTTTAGTGCGTCCTTCACCGCCTCCATGAGGATGATCAACTGGATTCATAGCCACACCCCGAACGATGGGGCGTCTGCCTAACCACCGGCTTTGTCCCGCTTTGTTAAGCTTATGTCCACCATGATTAGGATTAGAAACTATACCAATAGTAGCTCGGCATCGGGAATCTATTAGTTTGTCAACACCCGAAGGTAACCGCACAATACATTGTGGTGTATTACCAACTTTCTTAATAATTTGAGCAAAGGTTCCCGCGGCTCGAGTAAACTTTGCGCCTTGACCTGGGTTCCTTTCAATATTATGTACCCACGTGCCTATAGGTATTTTGGCTAATGGTATGCAATTTCCGACCATTTGATAATACGAATCAAGTATGTATTTATTCTCACCAGAAGCGTAGTTTCCGTGTAGCCAAGCTTGGCTATCTCGCGCGGTCTCCACCCCAAGGCCCAAAGGGTCATTAGCTTTCTGGGAAGATTGATGGTAGTTCAACGGGGTCGAAAGTTTAGACCAATGAAAATTCATCACCGTCTTGCCTGCTTCCAATTTTTCACTGGCTAATATATAAGTGAAAGGCTCGGAGGTGCGTAGCACTCGACCCGAACCCGAAGGCCCGACGGCACGGAGTGCGCGGAGAGCATGTTCGGGCTTGTAGAAAGAAGGGTCTAGCACTACGTGCCTGTCCCTTGGGTCTCGTGTCCTTCTCCCCAATATCGTGTGCGGGACTCCACCAGCCATTTCCGGCCTTCCGTTCTTCTTCCCAGTATCGTGTGCGGAAATCGTCAAGCCATTTCCGGCCTTCCGCCCTTGGGACCAAGGAAGTACTAGGCTTTTTATTCTCGGCGCCCCGCTATGCGTTCTCCATCTTTGGCCTTCGCTTCGAGAGAACGTATTTTCTTCCCTCAGGGCTGACAGGCGCTCTCTTCCCGTTAGGTAGGAAGGTCCTCGAAAAGCGAAAAAAGCGGGCTTTGCCCCAGCTACCGCTACGCTGGGTAAACCAAGACCCAAAGGTCTTAAGGCCACTTTTTTGGCCCCAAAGTCCCGTGGCCTTAAGACCCAAAAACTTTCCAGTATCTGCCCGCCTCTGGGCCTCGTTTTTTCGTATTTTATTCGCCGGGCTTGTCCAGCCAGCGAAGAGAACGAGAATAAGAGGCCGAAAAAGAAGATATTTTTTTCTTTTCGACTATTCGCTCTAGCCGGGTGCTTTCCAGGGCGTAGAACCCCTTCGATCCATCGTACTAAAGCAATCCGGGACGAACGATTTGGGTCATATTCGATTCTTTCTACAATGCCGATAGACGAAGTGCTTCGTTTGAAATCAATTTTTCGCTGCAATCGCTTCGATCCACCCCCTCGGTGAAAAACCGTAATACGCCCTGATGAATTTCTTCCAGCAGAACTCCGTTTTAAATGAAAAGTTAATTGTTTTAGTGGTAGGAGATGGGCCACCAACCCCCATGATCTCTCGTCTGGTTGGAAGGCCTTCCTCCGAACCGTACGTGCGGGTCTCCCCGCATACGGCTCTCCAAGCGATCCTTTTGACTTAGCCGGTTGGTTAAGAGTATCCGTTAACGGGAGTCCTTCTAAACGGGACTGTTGTCCGTACTTGTTCGGGTAAGCTCCCAGTCAGGATGAACGGGATAAGATTCTTCTTTATCGAAGTAATCTCCGATCTCTTTGGCTCTGGGCCCCTTCGCGGTATTTCCGTTACTACGAGTCCCCCGTTGCCCTCCCTTCCTCGATTCTGACACGAAGGATGGTAAATATTTGTATTTTCCTAGCTAGCCAGGTTCCAGGAAGTGGCCCTAGGCAATCCCAAGTTTCGTTTCTAGTGTGTCGGGCCGGTTCATTAGGCTTTTTGGTCATTTCCCGTATCTGTACGGTAGCTGTCTCCCAGTGTGTTCCACTCCGTTTTCTAACCCGAAAAGCAGGGGGCGGTGGCTGGGGAGAAGGTCGCGCTTCCCGCTGGCGACATGATAGCTGGGCCGAGGCCACAGCCAGACTGAGTGGAATACCTCCAGTAGACCTCCGATACGATCCATAGAACCTCTAGCTCGGAGAACCGCTTAGCGTTATCGGTTTCACGCCGTGTTCCCCTTCTCACCCACATGCTACAATACCCTTTGGGCTTTCCCCGCGAGGATAGTGGGACGCTTTACACAGAACACTCCGTGCCGGCTTGTCGCCGGAGACGCATCATTACTAACTTGGCGCACCTTTTCCCTTCCAGCAACTATTTCTCATAGTGTATTTGCCTTTTTTTATTTCGTCCGAAGCATCAATGACACGGAAAAACCGAATGTACCTACGGTACACCTCTCTTCGACTGTCAGTGTCATCAATCATCTACGATGATTGATGGCTTCGCTACTAGCCATAAAATATATCACGTAGGGCCGAAGGTGCGGAAGTGGGCCCTCAGCCCGTGGTTGGCCGGCGGGGCGGCCCTACAGGCACTCCCTTCCAATCAACTACATAAGTGTTACGATTTCAGAAGTGCTACGCGCCTCCTTTCTCGACATTTTGTCTCGTGCCCCGTCAGTTTATTTCTCTCTTTCCGACAGTCTCCCTTTTTCGTCAGTTCTTTCATTTCCTTGAAAGCATCGGTCAGACAGTGCCCCGCCCTCCGGGCATGTTCCGCCGCGTGTTACGCAATGCAACATCATAGATTTGGTAGCCCTTTGGCCCTTATTCGATTATACGTAGTGCTACGCCCTTGGACAAAGCAGTGTGATTTTGTATTTTCATAAATGGAGACTTCCCCCCCTACTTAAAAGCAATTTGACTAGGGTTTGCAAACTTTATCCAAACGGGTTTGATAATAAAAGATAATTTCCAATTGAACTCCAAGTAGATCATGTAGTTTTAACCAATTCAACTTTTCACGCAATTTATGCGTTTCCGTTTCTATGACCAGCAATTGTTTATGTATTCCCGTTTCAAATTGTTCTCTAGACTTTTTATCAATATGAGGTGATCGTAATACTGTATATAAAATTTGTTTTTTAGGCAATCCAATCTTGCGTGTATTAAGTAGAAGCCCCGACCTTTGATTCTCGAAAGATTTAATAACGATGCGTATTTTGGCGGTCATTCCACGTGGTTTTTTAGTTTTTCATTACGCCATTACGTAATAATGGCATAATCCTGATGGTTTTTATCGGCCTCGGGCGATTTCATCGTTCCACCCTTACCCATCATTCTCTATGCTGGGGTAAAGCCGGGAAGAGAATGCAAAAAACTTCTTTTTTTGCTTTTTGCTCTCCCATCCGCCCCCCCCCATGTTTTTTGGAGCTCCCCCGTGCTTTTTGGCAATTACATAAGGCTACCGAAGGGAAGCATTACGGAGGCTTGTAGGGCAGATTCGAGGATTTTCAAATACATATATATTTCTTTATTCCCTCCTTTCCGCGGCCTTCATTTGCATCATATTCGTGATAATCCTGATCAAGCAAAATATATAGATATATCTATATATTTCTATATTCCAAACAGGAGGCCCCGGGGGCACTGTGGAACGAGAGAAGGACGGAAAATGATAGGGATAGGTTTCTGGAAAACAATATAGATTTTTTTGGTCCTACCTGTGCAATTAGTAGTCTTATCTATCTACCTCTCCAAACACAATATCTTGAGTACCTAGGATGGTGACGACATTTGCTAGCATGGTATGGTCGATCAAGGGTCCTGGCCGCCAATTCAGAACCATAGGTGACAGTTTCCCGTCCTACGGCTCTCCGCATCCGATCGAGCCAGTTTCCTGAGATGTGCGCTTTTCCGTCGTATTTTGGTCGTGACAGCGCCCCCCCGGGCCTCATTAAATAGTTTTTCATCCTTTTTTTACTAGCCTTTACAAGGGCGCCCACAATGTGAGGCTCCCACAAGGTACTGAGGGATACGGAAGTCGCCGGTAAAAAATCTTTTTTATAGCTTTTCCTTATTCCTGCCCACCTCACGGTTGGCCCGTCTAACCTCAGAGGTGTTCGGGGTTACCCAGTTCCGATTTTACCATTTATCCCTTTGGATTGAGCCGTAAAGCTCCCGCTAGACGCCGGAGGCGCGTTGAAAGAATGAGAAAGGACACCACCTCAGGCCTATATTTGATGTTCCGGATGCGAGGGTCCTCTTATACATAGGAGTAGGAAGCAATACCGCCACCCCGCTTGTCCATGACGACGCTTCAGATGCTGCGGTTCATTAATTAGCCTTCGGAGGAGGTCAAATACCCGCACTTATTCACCCGTAGAATAGCCGCCAAGGAGGTTGTTATGGTGACGCCCTTGCTCGATTCCTCGGGTCTTCTACCCTTTGATAGCCACCCCTCACACCCTTGGATGCCACTCCTCCCTCTCCAAACGCGTGCGGGTACGCTGTTACCCCCGTACCCCAACTACTCACTCCTTGGGGGCTCTTCTCAGTCCATACCCCGCCCCAACCAGTTCCCAGTAAAGTTATAATGGGTCTCGAAGTTTCGCATCGGGGAACGGAGCTAGTCCGTAGTGGTTGATATTGTCAAAGTTTATCCTTTGATTGTCCAGCCCTCCGGGCCTTCGTTCTTATCTCTCTCAGTGCAGTGCGAGGACCGGCGGCTCGGACGGGAACCATGACTGGAGGTGCGTAAGCCGGAGCCGAGGGCGGCGGGTTCGATAACTGCCCGTATAGCTTATTGTACAACAGGTGGAAATTGCATACCCGGCCTCTTCATTTGGTTTGGGAATGAATTATCCAAGAGGTTTTTTGAATCGGACTCCGCTACGCGTCTCGAGTCCGGCAATGGTTTTTTTTTAATTTTCTCATGCCATCCAGGCGCGTAGCGGAGTCCGCAGTCCTGGAGTCGCCCCCGGCCCTGCTTTGATTTCGGTTTGCCATAGGTTGTTATGTGTAAGTTTGTGCCGGATACTTTACGGTATAATCCTTTCCGAGCGGTCAATCGTAAAAGGTTTCCATGATTCTGTAGCTGGTATATAAGTTCCGTGTGAAACGTGAGTAGCCATTTTGTAAGATATAGGTAGTTCATGTAGTCTTTTTTTGATAGTTTGTAAGCTGGAATCAGAGCGATAGAGTTAACTTGGGCGCTGGAGTTTGGTGTTTGAGGTCCTCGGCCGGGTACTAACCGCGTACAGTCCGTAGGCCTGGACTGTGCCGGGTTATCCGTGCATAGGTAAGCCCGGAGGCTTACTTTGCTACGCGCCTGGGTGTTACCCGATCCCGCCTTGAGCGGTGAATAGACTCCCATGGAATGATGCCCAAGGGTCTCAGCTTATCGTGTCATCAGCTGGGGTCATTCCGGATCCCTTCGCGGTCCTTCCGTGGTAAGTGTCCAAGAGACGGGCGTTCCTACCTCGTGTCCCCCCGAATTAGGGTGCGAAGCATAACGAGATCTCCTTTTATAAAGTTGCATTCTCACAACCATTTATTCTATTTCTTCCTGGTAGATTACTCATATGGAGACGATCGGATTTGAACCGACAGCTTCATGCTTGCAAAACATACGCTCTACCAATTGAGCTACGTCCCCTACGGAGGAAATGGGATTTGAACCCATGATACAATATTGTTGTATTTGTCGGGATAGGTTAGCCCTCTCAAGCTTTCCCCTAAGAACCGTACGTGCGAGTTTCCCCGCATACGGCTCAAGCAACCTGTCCGAAATGTAACCCCGCAAGAGTCATGCTTGCATCAGTGGCTACTAGAATTTGTTCCATGTATAAAATTCTTGCGGCAAGTTAAGTGTTACGGGTGAACCCGGAGTTCTAAGCCCCCGTCCCTTGTGCAAAAAAAAAAAATGAATTTTCTATCCTTTTTTTCAAAGTCTCGAGAAAGATATAGTACAAGTCACCCATGCTCAAGTCTGCCACCTTTGTAGATCACAAGATCCTCTACCATCAATTACAGACGGTTCTTTGCTTTTTGAACTGTCCTCTACCCGCATTGCGTTACTCCGCATCACCACAGAGCCTCCCAAAGGAAGCGATACGGGTTTACCAAGTTCCGCGCAATGTACCATTTCTCTCAACAGGAAGAACCTAGAAAAACCCCGATGGAAATCTGAACCCACGATGATATCAAAATCGTAGATACCACCCCCTTCCACGGCTGGCTTCCTGCTCGGGATGCCTACCATTCCAATTTTTTGACCTAATTCCATCCAGGAGATCTTTCGGTTCCGCCTTGAATTGCTTCTTACGAGGTCTCTGTATTAGTTCGTTCGAACTGTTCATCTATTGAGGGCCCGCCGCCAAAGGGTCCGAAAGATACCTTTTTTACAGGCACTACGTGCTTCTTTGGCTTTACGGGTCTTCTGGTCGGCTTCTTAACGATTTCCGCACGCGAAGACCCGGCGGCGGGTCTCTTCACCCTAGCATTAGCTCGGTACGGAATCCCAAGCATCATTACATTGTCCCTAGAGCTTCACACCTCGAGATTACTCCCGACGCATGTCCGGGTTGGGTAGGACGGGGGTTACGTCCTGTGGAGTTGAACCACATTACATTGCACAGTTTCTTGTCGCACTGATTTAGCAAACCAATGCTTTCAACCACTCAGCCATACCTCCAAAGAAAAACAGAAAAAGATTTTTGGTTACCCCGGCTTTGGCATATGCGCGGGGGGTGCGGGGTGTAAGAGCTTCGCCAGTATGCCGAAACTTAAAAAAAAACTTATGTAAGTTTTTTTCGAGAAGGGAAATATATATATCTTGATGAACTGGTTTTTTTTATAGTCGGATTCCAGTTTCACCGGGAAAAACGGGATTTGAACCCGCGACTTCTGGCTTGACAGACCAGCGCTATAAACCACTAAGCTATTTCCCCAGAAATAATGAATTATCTACGATGATTCATTACAAAAAAAGACATTATATTTTTTGGTTGTTGATGATTTCGGGTATAATACATATAATTGCACATCTCGGGGGAATTGTACAGTGTGCGGTGGAGTTTGAGGGGCGGCGGGGACCGGGGATTGTCCGACAGGCCCCCTTTTTCCGGTCTTTTTACGCCGATAACAACAACTCGATGTACTTATCGATTAGGTCCCTTCAACAAGCCAATTTATTGCGAGGTTCGGATACGAAAGCGAAGGCGAAATCTAAACTTGAATATTTCCGAAAAAACGGCAGGTTAGAAACGAAATTGGAACTAAGGTCTCGTCAGCGCTACCACGCACAGTCGAATTGGAGAGGCATATGCAAGGAAAGCTCGCACCTACGGAAGAAGGCCATCGATCAAACGAGAACGTGAGTTCAGCAGTCACTTGGTTGGTGGCCCATCCTTCAACCCCCACGCACTACGGGCCATCCCCCACTCGTATCGCGGCGCACATAGTGCCTATCGCTTCTCCCACGGTCTTTTAGGCGCGAGTCGTGTTCGACTGACCATTTTTACTGTACCCAGGGGTTCTCGGAATCGCTTTTTGGAAAATATAGTTTAGTAGGGTGGAACAGCGGCGGGATCACCATCCGTACACGGGGGTTAAAATCCATCTTCCGATACCGACATGCCTTGAAAAGCCCTGACTAGGCGTTTACGCTTCAAACCTGTCTTCTCATTTGTTTGGGATCATGGGAGCTACTATCTCGATGCTACATTTTATGACTGGCGATGACGGGGTCGTCCCCCCCCTCTCATCGTCCTAAAAAAGGAATGGAATTGATATGATCTCCCAAAGACTGGACCTTACTATGAACTTTCATCTTTTGATATTTCTGCCTTTCCGGTTCCACAAATTCCATTGTTTGACGCTTTTACATGTTTTACCTGATTCTTCAACTGTCTGTATAATTATATATCTATTTGAAAATCCAAAATACCTTCTGTTGATACGATCGTGGAAGGGGGCAAACTTGTGGCTGGTATGTTGGTGGTGCAGGTCTCGCTTATTTAGCTAATTATAAAGTCAATGATGACTAGGGAAAATTCATAACTATAAAGATAATAGGGATAAACAGCTTAAGCGTACGCGGATGATACCCGAACGAATGCAGTCGCTCTTAAAAGATGATGTTGATATCAAATTGGGGGCCGCCGCGGCCCTCCCGTTACAGAAAACTAAACCGTCCCGGGGTAATTAATACTCTAAAAATAAATTATGGGCGGCAAATTCTAAAAAGTCGACCGCAGCCGTCATGGAGATACGATCTCAGTATTTTCACGAGAAAGAAATAGAGAGAAATCCGTTGCCTCTATCAGTAACAAAGGCGAGATATCCGAAATTACACCTATAGCAACTCCTCTCGAACTATAGCCTGGAATCTGTCGATAGTTCATTTCGGGAATTGGTATAATTACTCGGGTAGTTATATTCTGAATTATTTCGTGAAAGACATTACACTTCGTTTTCATTACCCGTACCTGCAGAATTTTGGGCTTTATTGATGGATACCACTAATTCAGTCAATTTGAAACCATTAGTAGAATCGGATCTTTTTAAACAAATTTCCATGCAGTTTAAAAATCCCTAAACGCATTTTTTTTTATGGAATAACAATTTTTGTTGAAAAGAATGAAGAATGATGCATCGTATATGAAGTATTACGGTACAGTAATATTATATGAAATAGCAATTTCTATTGAGGGAAATATGAAAGGGGGAGAAGGACCGAACTGTAGCTATAGATAGGGAAATGAGGGACGAGCTAAGCGTGGTGGACGGCTAAGCATCGTAGACAATTAGCCGTCTACGACGGACAACAGATGGGAACGCTACCTTCGCCTTCCGGGATGCGTCGGCTGCCGTCGTGGACGTGGTGCGAGCGGGGGGGGACGGCTTGTGGTCCCGCCGAGATATTTTGATAGACGGCGCCGTGCCGTTTAGGAAGCCGCCGCCGGGCCCTATTATTAGTTACAATAAGGGCCATATTGTATCGATAAGGCTTATCCATTATTGGTAGTAATAATAATAGTAATAATATGAAACAATTGTTATTATCACTATTTCCCAATATCTCCGTCACATTCGCGAGAATTCGTCACCATTGCGCATTTCGGTCTCCGCCCGGGAACTAGCCGCCTTCCCAGCCGCTCATTCTATTTTTCTATATATCAATCTATCTGTCACATCGTAACATTCGCGGCGGATTGATTTTCACAATTGGATCACATTTACGGGGGTTCCATCTTGCTTGTAATCCTCTCATTCGATCCTTTTCCCGGCTATCCCGACCCCTCCTCTACCCCTCACGTAATCTGTCTATTAATGGGATCCTTCATCGTTCGCGTTACTCAAATTTTAGTAATAGGATCCTTTCATTATCCCTTATGGGCCGTTTATCCCCTTTGCCGTAATCTCTATAGCTCAGGTTACCGATACCATAGAATTAACTTTCTCCCCCCTTTTCATATCCTCGTAACCAGCATCAATCGAATCAGTACATGTATTCAGACGCTAGATTCAATTCATAATTACATATAATGGAAAACCCTTGGGTAATAACGGACTTGAACCGCTGACTCTCTCGGTGTAAACGAGGCACTCTACCAACTGAGCTAATTACCCCGATGTGTCCAACAATCAACTGTTGAGCAGACACAACGAGTGGTTTGTTTCTGCGATCGTGTTCGTAGCTTTCCCATAGAGAGAAAGATCTATTATTTTAGATACATAGTACTACGGGGGAGAGCATTCACTGTGCGGGGCATAGAGTCCCGCGAAGCGTTTTATATACTTCCAATCCGGAGGATTAATTAAACCGCCGAGCGGGCCGGGGGCACGGAAAAGCCAAAATTCTTTTTGGCTGGAACCCGCACACGATACCCGGCAGGTATCGTGTCCTTTGGACCAAAAAAGTGTCCGGAAAGGGAGAAAGAGAAAGAGAGCGATGAGAGCTCCAGCCCTACGGGGCTATATTTTTTCTTTCCACTCCATTCGCTTTCGCGAATGAAGAGTTACTCCCAATCTAAAGCGCCCTTTTTCCATTCATATACAAATCCAATCGTCGAAATAAGTAAAAATACCATCATAGACCAGAATCCAAACGAACCAATCTTGTTAAGAGAAACTGCCCAGGGAAATAAAAAGGTGACTTCCGAATCGGATATGATGAATAAGATAGGAACAAGATAAAATCGTATATCGAAACGACTTCTGGCATCATCAAAAGGAATAGGGGTCAAGACTTCGGCCCATGTAGGGCTTACTGAAGTGCCCTCCGAACCGTGCGAAATAGTTGCCCATTACACGGCTCACTAACTCTACTTACTTTGGGCCCTTTTTCACTACGGGCGCAGCATATATATATATGTTAATATATATATATATATATATTTATATATTTTTTTCCGTTCTCGAAAACCAAGGATCTCGTCTAGGTCTTCCTCAATGATCTCCTCTAGGTCCTCCTTATCGGCCTCCGGCAGGTGGTATCTCCGAATAAACGGAATACGTTTCTTCATCGTATCAAAAGCATGATTCCATTCCGCGCTGTCCGTCGATGCGCAGCGGGGAGCCTTTTTTACTTTTTGTAGTGCTGAACAGCCGGAGCCACGCGAGGCAGGGCATAGAATGATCTCGTATTTGTCGGGCTGCTCTGCTTTTTTAGCGATTCCAGAGTTTATACTTATCGCCTTGCAGAGTTCGAGCATCCTTGGGAAGTTTCGCAGGGGGGCCAGGGCAGGTGGACCGAGTGAATTTAAACTGTTTTGTGCTGCGCCGTACCCGATAGCTTGATAGAGAAGCTAGAGGACTTTCAAGCCGCTTTGTACGACTGTTCGCTTTTTCTCATAGCTAGAGATCCAAAGGCTTAACAGGGAGCAAACCCCATAGCGTACCGTAGCGGTCACATCCAATCTGAGATCCGTCAGAGTTGCTTTGATGAGCTGTGTAGAGTTAAATCCGCTTAGACCAAGCAGATACCTAGGCCCCTTCCCGATTACTGGTATTTACAGTGCCTTCCCTTTCCCGAAGCGAAGGTTTAGGCGGGTACTGCGGGCCTTCTGACTTCCAACCCGCCTTGGCCGGCGCTCATTCGGCTGGACCTCGCCGGTATCGCCTACAGGCTGTAGCACTTCGAGATGTCGTTTAGTCGTCTGTCCCCAATGTGTTGGGTAATCCGCCCCCATATTTCCACTCCGACCTGTGGCCTGGCCGATTCTGATCATCTGCAGGCAGAGGGCATGACTGCTGCGTCCGTTCGCGTGCGTTCCCGCGTGCGCAAGGCAGCACGGAGTTAGCTGCAGCAGGCAGGGTATGCTTTCCCGAAAACGACTCCGATTCGGCATAACAGCACCTCATCTCGCTAGTGCTGGGAGGCTCGCATCACGGTCTCGGGCGGAAAGCGAGGTGGTCCGTAGGGCCAAAGCGCCTTCGACCCGCCGAACTCTTTGGCCCAAAATCCGTACCACTCCGAATGGCAAGTCTCGTGCCCTTTGGGCCCGCCGACGGGTCTTCGCGTGCTGAAATCGTCACGCCATTTCCGGCCTATTGACTCTGCCAAATAAGTATCCTTCGGACACCCTTTGGTTGAATGTATCGCTTTGGTTGGCCCTATCCCCCATCGTGCCTCCGGCCCTCAGTGATGCTTCTATGGCATGCTTCGGTTCCTCCGCCGTTACCAGCTTCCAGTAAGCCATATACCCCTCGTGTGAAGTTCGGCCACACACGTTTATCACTGTAGGTAACCTAACGGCCGCCCTCAAAACCACATTCGTAAGCTGACAATTTCTCTGGGTAAGCCAAACCGGAAGAAGAAGCGAATAGAAAAGAAACACCAATTAAGATCAAAGAAAGTAGCAAACTGATTACTAAATAGACAAAAATAGGTGCAAATTCCATGAACCAAGAACCACTTTTTTTTAAGGAGAATAGTTCCAATGGTAGAACAATGGTCTCCAAAACCAAAGGTTAAGGGTTCGAATCCCTTTTCTCCTGATTTAACAACGAATGCGTAAACCCGAGGCGCTGAGCGCTTGTTTATCCCATCCCTAATTCCGGAAAGGAAGCGTCGTTGCGGAGGGGGCGCGGTTACGATTATAACTAAAAAATGAGATACTTTACAAACTCCCCCCCCTCCCTGCCCATGCTCTACCTTTCTCACAAGCCATGGCTACCCGGTACCGTAGGGGAAGGGGTGAAGCAAATAGCTACTTCGCCCCCTCTTATTTTTTCACGATCGATGAGTCGCTAGGAAGCTCCGCGTACATTTCTGGCAAGAGGTAGCCAGTTGACTACTAATTTGCTCAGTGATGTTTTTTGTTGTACAATAGCAGAAAGTATACCTGGGTCGATAGATTTCAATAGCTCTTGCTCATAGTGTGTTATGAGAACGACGGGTATAAAGATAACGGGTGGCCTCTTTGATGACCGGGGGGGCCACGAAATCAGAAAGCCTTTTATGCACTACGGGCCTGCGGAGAGCTGAAGCCTTGAGGGGGGATTTATCTATATATGCTAGAAAATCAGCGGCGAAGATTTTTTTCGTGCTGCGCCCTCCCCCTATAAATCATTAAGCTCATAAACATAGGCAAAGTGCCATTTGGTGAGTAACTAAGAACAGGGGAGAGGGATATAGGAAAAAGAAAGTAATAAGAAAGACAGTGATTGCTAGTAGTAACGATTTTTCACGATCCATCGGTTTATATAAAATCCATGTTTCGGGTGTATCAAAATACATTATTTTCACAAAGCGTATATAGTAAAAACAACTGATAACGCTAGTAACTACTCCTATTAGGGCTAGTAGGTAGGCCCCACAGCCTAAAGCGGCGAAAAACAAATCGTACTCGAACTTTTCCTTATCCAGCTCATACTTTTCCTTATCCAGCTCATACTTCTTATCATTTTAGGCGAGCTCTTCATCTTTCTGCTCCAGGGCTTGGTCTTTTCGAGCGTTTCCACGCTCATTGCCATATATTTTATAACCGACAAAGGCTATAATGACAGCAATAGACGCCCCAGAATTTTAATAGACCCAATCAGTTGCTCATTGTTCCGCCACGGATTCCCCGCCGGCCCCAGCGGCGGCAGATCCACCATCACCGGGTGCTTCTCTTGCAACTGGAGCATAATAAGGCCTTGTAAAAAACGGGAAGGTCACTGACTTAGGAGGATTTATTCGATAGTTTATTAAAAAAAAAGGCCTATAAACTCTTCAATATTATCCTTGTAGCCGGCCGACTGTTGCTGAATAGCACCCGTAGCTGACTCAATATAAAATCCCACGTTATTATTTTATGTTAATTTTTGGTGGTTCGAAACAAAAAAAAGTCGCGTCTTAATCGATAGTAGATTGTTATAAACACAGTTACTATTTCTGCTAAAACACTTACGAGTTCATTACTGGAATAAAATCTGGAGATAGCAGAAATAAGTTGAGAAAAGGTCAAAAATTACAACACCCCAGAAGGACAAAACGTTCGCTCGAAGGATATAATTTTGAACAAAATGAACTGGAACACTGTAGAATTTGTTTGTCGGATATATTATACGAAATTATGGGTTTGCAGGTTGTGACTGACTCCAAATCCGAAGTATATCAAAAGAGTTATAATTAATGGTGGCTGAGATTGAGACCGTTCTTGGGATAGCATAAGTTTCGAACTATAAAACGGAATACTGAGAATGGGTAACAAGAATAAGCCGGCTAATGTGGTATTTGGCCATTCCGGCCAGTGCTGATAGTTATTATTTCAGAATATTTCCTTTTTCTTTGTCCGATTCAATAAGGTATTTGGCCATTTGACCAGTGCTGTCGGATAATATTCAATAAAGCTAAGAGAGCTGCACAAAATAACATAAGAATTCCGGAAGTATACACTTTGGATAATTCTAGGAAAAGACCCGAATCCCACAATAAATGACGAACTCCATTACTCATATGATAGCACAACGCTAATAAAGTGAAATTGACTAAGCTTATAATGACCCAATTCGAATAGAGAGTAAAGAAGAAATACTGGTAAAAATGATAAAACGTGAGGCTGAGATCACCTATTTTGAAAGAAGAAATACTAAACAAAACCATAGTGGCCAAGAACGCCCCGGATATTCTATGGAAAATAGGAAACGTCGAAGTAAGCTGTGGCTTATAGATGGTAAGGTGAGGTGATAACGGTCGATTTATTTTCATCTTTTTAGTTGACTCCGATTTTGATTCAAGGTGACAGGATTTGAACCTGTAACTTTCTGCGCCCAAGGCAGACGCGCCACCAGATTGCGCTACACCTTGCTTGGCTCCCGCAAAGAATATTATATTAATGGTTAGAATTTGATTGATCGGCATTAGTAATGGGAAAGGCTAAGAAAAAATCAATAAATTTTTGGCCTCTCAGCCTTTATACGTTACGCGTTCGCTCAAGTCCGTAAGAGTCCGAGTCGATCATTGTCCGCCGCCTTACTGATTTGCTCAAAAATGCGATTTATTATGTAATTGCATTTTCAAGTATCGTTGTAATCGCATTATTAGAGTATCATTCATCGGAATATACGATGAATTTTCCAGTTATGCTATTAACTATGTAATTCCATGATGAATAGCTCGTTTACGTTCCCAGCCCCGAATAAGCATAGAGGAATGAGGAATCATTATAGATGAATAGGAAGGAACCCTCATGGATAAAGGCTGAATCCGATGAATCCTCATAGAGGAATATGGTAATAAGAGGCGACAAGGGATCCTTCGATGAAGAAGTAAAATCCGAAACCTTCCGCAACCTTCCGCCCGCCGTTTGGGCCGTGCGTAGCACCTCTCCTTATAGTCGTCTCGTCCCCCTCATCAGGTCTTTCTCCCGTAAAAAAGTATCCTGTCTGAAAGTGCTTACGCACCTCCTCCGGCTCCGGTCGGCGGAGGACCCATAGGCGCGGAGTGCGCGGGGAGCGTGTTCGGGCTTGTAGATTGAAGTACTATGTGCCCTCCTTCTCAGCCATTTCAGCTCGCGTCCTTTTCTTGTTTCTTCCGTCAATTTTTTTGCCCTTTTACGTCCGACTGACAGTCCCCGTCGGCTTTGGGGCCCTTGAATTCATTCGTAGTAAGTCCAACAGACTTCCTTTCCGAATCCAGGAGACCCTGCTGGAGCATGGCATTGTTCTCCGGTTCTCACCTTCCCTACGTTGGACGGATTCCTTACCAGAGTCATCCCAGCGGGATTTTACCAGGTTATGGGCCGCCGGCTCGGCTATAATAGTCGTCTACCACGACGGCAGATTCACATCTATGATCCGGCGTCGTAACCCACTACCAATGCCCCCTCTTTCCCTAACATCGCGCTTGACAGAATTAAAGGAGTCGTCCTGCTTTGGAGAATGATCCGGTTTGTAATAAAAGGGCTCCTAATAGTTGTTTGTTATCCTTTTGGTAATCTGACCTTTAAGGCTCCGAAGTAGATTTCTTTGGTTTCACCGGCCCTTTTTTATCCGTGTGGATTCCAACCAACATATGCCCTTCCCCCTTCCCTGCCGTCTCCCAGCTCCTCAGAGGCCGGGGAGCCTTTGCTGAGCTATGTCAGGAGCCGCCGCGCAAGTCAGCTCGATAAATTGTACTATACGTTCCGTTTAGAAGGAATCGATAGCTCGGAGCAAATCACTTAGCTCCGTGGTAAAAGGCCCCCCGGGGTACGGGATTATGGCGGTATGACCCGGCAACATAAGCTACGAATGTGCGACGAGGAAGATAGACCCTTGATCCTATTCACGATACGATCACCTTCAATTATCTGCTTTGGAACTGCTATGTCTCCTCGATAAACTTCGACGTCAGATATAGGGACAAGCGATTCTACAACCAACTAGGCTTGTTGGCTCAAAGGCATTCGTGTTCGGTTCGCGGAGTGTAGTAGTCACGAAAATCCGAGGAAGCTTATTATCTCGGCTTCGAGTATGGACATACCGCTCTTATCCCAGGTTCCCTCTATCGGTCATATAGGAGGAATGAGCCTATCCCATTGTAATTACAAAGGTTTCCAACCGAATTAGTCATTCGAAAATTCTCAGTATTTGCTAGTATCAGTTCTCATTCTTAACCCAATAATTATTACTATTCTTAATATTTTGTCTAATAATAATAATGTCATCTTACGTATAAAAGAGAGGGGATCGAAGTTCCTGGCCCATATAGAGAGATAGATAAATCGATGGATAAAATAAATAGATATATATATATATATCTATTTGGCCGGTAAGCTACTATTCTATATGAATTGCCACCTATATATATATATATATGTAATGTTCCAATCTTTTAAATTGCGGTGGTGGAAGAAAGTAAATATAGAAACGAATAGAGAAAGGGCAAAAAGTCAGTCGACCAACCAAAGGGAGGAGCAACGGCCTGAAAGATGCGTGCGAATAGGCGGCATAGAAACTTAATCTTGTATTAATCGACCCGGCACTAAGGGCCATATAAAAGCGGACGTAAGCCTCATCACACGGGATATCTGCTTGCATAACTTTTGCCATTCCATAATCCATAAAAGGTTTATTTTCCTACTTAGCGCTTAGGCCAGAAAGCGGCCGCAATGGATATCCCTGGCCGCCTTCCTTGTAAGACGGATGACGAAAGGCTCACATACAACCGCCGCGGCAACGAGTGCTGAGGAGACTACGAAGGAGCGGGAAGGAACAACGGGCCAAAGAAGACGATAAACTTTGTGGGTCCGAAGGGCCAGGGACTGGCTGACAAGGCCCCTGGGAGGGTGGACTGTCAGACAGGGACCGGGGGGCCGTCGTCTATTACGAATCGTACCGGACCAATTTGCCCGAGTAAGAAGCTTAAACAGCCCCTCGAGCCGGCGGGGACGGAAGCGGATGTCCCTCCCGACGCCTGATATGCGCGCCTGGACGACCGATAACCGGTATAGGTTCTGCGCGAGGAAAAGTACAAGCCCACGATGTGCCAAGGCTGGCGCACCTATCTGGGTTCTGCAATGAGGCCCAAAGGGGTTCCTATTTTCCATCAAAATGCCTAAAACCCTCCTCCGGACCTTGTTCTCCATCAACTTACTTTTAAAACCCCTACTTCGTCATATACGCTGCATCATTCTCCGATTCAGCTTTTAAAACCAAAAGATTATGCAGTTCTTTTTCTTCGTATATTCAGAGCAGTGTATCAGGTAAAGAAAAAGCACAAGGCCCGGCGGGGCCCGATACGACATCATATTACGTAAAACACAGGCCGGTAAGGTCCGAAGGAGGCGAAACGGAATCGGCCAAAAAACGCCCGAACCGAACTAGCGATGCCGAATCGCCGAATCAAACCTTTTCGGGCCAAAGGGCACTTCTTTGTCTTAGCTCCTCCGGCCAGAAATGGCTTTACCGCGCACGATACCCAAATACGCTCCCCGCGCACTAAGTGGTGCCACCCATGGCCCGTGCTCAATGGACGATAGGTTATGTGTTTGGCCTTTGCCAAAAGAGGTTCGGCAAAGGGCGTTGATCGGTGGCCTGGCAATCCCCACCGAGTCGGATAATCGGATTTCAATACGGCCGGTTTCGAGTGGGTTAACACAATGAAGAAATTAAAAAAATTGCGTGAAATACTTCAATTGATCCGGTTGAGGCCAAAGGTGTAAAACGTCCCACATAACATTTATTTGGTTTTACTCCCTCCCGCCGATTCGGTCTCTCTAGGTTGGATTCGAACCAACGACCCAATAGTTAACAGCCATTTGCTCTAACCGCTGAGCTACTAAAGAATAAGCAGCGAAGGAACGAATCGGAAGAAAAACAAAAAGAAATTCTGGAGCCTTTATGCAAGCGTCCATTTTAGTCCGCGCCTCTTTCAACTGGATGAAGGTGGGGTGGCCGCCGGGCCCGACCGCCCGGAAACGAGTCGCGAACCCATTCAGCTTCGTATAGAAATCCAGCGGGTTGCACTACGCGTGTTTTGTTGAAGGAACTGAATAGATCCGAGTAAAATTTTTTGCGGTCTATAGGATTTGACACATCATTGACATATTCCGAAATGTCGTAGCGGGGGGAAATGGAAAATATAGATTTTTCCTTATAGTTGTCCTTTTCTTGTCCGACGGGGAGCTCGCGGAAAAACCGCCGCCGGCCGGGGGCCTCTCCCGTTGTTATAGATATATCTATATATTTCTCTATTCGAAACTTCGAAATAGGAGTCAATTCAGTCGCCGGCCCCCGCGGCGGGCGGTTATCTCAATGGCGTTTCCTGACGAATTAGGACTGAGAATTTCTGAAAAATTCGAGACTAGGGGATAAACCACTTCAAGCCCCCGATGTTGCGTAAGCCGGGGGCTACCCACGTAACCGGAGGCACGTAGTTCTTCTTTATCAGCCATTCCTAGAAGTTTATGTTGGTCGAGTGTCAAAAAAGATATTTTTAACTCTTCCCGAGCACGTAGCGACTCTCTCTAAGATCCGGCTAAAGCCAATTTCCATTTATCTTATTCCCTGCCCCATGGCCTTTCTTTGTATCCCGGTGCTCTACACCGCCGAGGTCGTACACACTGCAATAACCCGATCAGTTATCCATACCACCCGATGATGGTCATGGGCGGGCACTCGACCTGCCGTTTGAAATACAGGGCGGTAGCCCTTGTTCTTCTTGCTGCGCAGTTTTTTCCCCGGAGCCCGTAGGTAGGGCTCTCCACGACTACTAATCAGCAGGTTCTGGAAGTAAAGAGCGGTAGGCCTTGTGAAGGGATTAGTTAGTTTAGCCGTCATAACTATTTTCATAATTATTAAGAGATTGACTGGCCACGTGCTTAGCAGATCTATACTTCTTGTAATAATATTTTGCTCCCGCTTCGAGCTCATATACGAGCAAAGTAGCGCCCCCTGCGGCGGCGGGACCTAGAGCAGCTAGCGCCAACTGTAAGTGAGTTGGCTAAAGGCTTTAGGTTAACCGATTTATACACGAATAACGAGAATTGAACAATAAATAACTTATTGGTGAGGGGCTACACTGGCGGCGTTCACACCAAGCGCGAGCTGCCGGGTTGTTTCTTAACCGGGCGCATGTGCAAGGGGTAATTTATTAGGGAGATCCCGGACTTCTCTACGTTTGGTATAGGTCCCGCCGCCGCAGGGCAGGCCTCGGATTTCCAAGCATTTAATACGCTCGAGGCTCATAGTGCCGGAATGAACGCCGAAGCGATACTAAACTGATAGTTAGTCGCGTAAAAAAGATGAATTGGTAGATAGAAAATGCAAGTTCCCTATATGAATCAATTTAATAATTGCGAATTGTTTTAGCGGACTCCAAGCCATATGATTAATTTCATTTTTTCCGATCCTTAGCAAGGCGAAACCATCAAGCCGCTTCGTGGCCTGATGGATTTCAAGCCCAAGTCTTGAAAGGAGAAGCCCTACGGGCTTTACTCGAGGATAAAGAGAGAGATAGACCCGAGTTCCAGACAACCTCATTTTAAATTCTAATCGATACCATTATGTTTTACCAAAAAACGAATTGACAGCATTTTCAACGAACTTTTCTGATAGTATTCCGAAAATCTATAGCATTTTGTATGAAAACATCCTGACGTTTGACCCTAGTCGTTTTATGCATCGTAAGTACTATTGCCCCAATAAGTGCTACTAATAAAATTGGACTAGAAACCAGAAACAAGAAAAAATGGGTTGTATAAAGTAAATTGCCTAATGTCTCCAAATTAGTCCAACTATGTATCTTTCCAGCATAAACTGTATATGTCAGATAGGTCGCACCCGATTTCGTTGGTAATATTGGGATGTAATCATTATCTACCATTAGAAAGATTTCCAACAAAAAAATAAGTCCGATAATACCACCTACAGGTAAATAGCGCAATACATTCTCGTGAATTTCTTCTATCCTTATATGTAACATCATAACGACAAACAAGAATAAAACGGCAATAGCTCCTACATAAACCACTAGGAAAATCATAGCAAAGAAGTCGAGACCTAACAAAACGAGTAAACCAGAAGTATTGCGAAAAACTGGGATTGAAAATGAAACAGAATGAACTGGATTTTTGGCACGTATCACCATAGCGCCTGACACTAAAGCGAGGACGACAAAAACATAAAAAAGTATCGTGGTGAAATTTTCCCCTTTTATTTTATTAGCTGTGAACAAAAAATCTATATTTTTGCTGCGAACCGCGTCGTCAGCCCGAAATTTTCCAACGACGTACATATATATGTCTGAGATCTCTCCATTACGGCATTTGGCACGCTGATTATGAGTCCCAACTTCAATAACAGGAGATTAACCCATCGCGAGCTAGCCTCTTGAAACTTACACGAAATAGCGTCTACGAACCTCTTAAAGAGAGGAGGGTCCCGACGCAGCAGCCGCGCGCACCTCGTTATTTTTGCAAATCAACAAGAAGAGTTGACGAGCAGCTCTATCATTTGCTCGCGAGCTTGGTATCGCTTATTCAGACAAAGCCCCCGAGCCTTTAACCTAACGGGTAGAGCCCCGGAGGAGGGTTGACCCGAACCCTTTGGCCCGGCGGGACGACTATAGGGAGAGGTGCTGCGCACTTCGTGGGCGGTCGCGCACTCCGTGCCTATAGTATCGTGGCTTTTGGGTCGCCGGTTAATGCCCTATCCCGCGTAATAGGAACCGTTAGGATTCGAACCCGGCCGCGTACCCGGGGGGACTTCCACCAGACCCACAATTCCGGGTGTACCCGGGCGAGGATACAGTAATGAATGGAGACAAAGAAATCCTTCTTTTGTGATCCGGTAAACTAAAGCCTAAGGTCTCGAAACTAGCACCCGAAACGATTGAAAAACGACTAAGCCAAAAACATAGTGATGTACTTAAGGATTCTAGCAAAAATATTTAACAGAGAGGGATCGCTATGGATAATAATAATAATAATAGCTATTATTTTACGCTGAAAAGATAATCTACGGAAAGTCCTCCCAATAAACCAGAGTATTTATTCATTAATACAAGGTTTCCGTTTTACAATGGTCAAGGTTCGCATTTCTTCCATAGAATGAATTAGTACCAATTTTATATAAATGCCAGAAATGTAACAGATTAAAAGCATTACCAATAATTGGCGATATATAACAACAGCCTGGATTCATGGATGTTGAATTCATTGAAGTATCCTACTGGGGTTAGGCTCCACAAGGCGCACGGCGCCGCGGGTTAATTAGCGCTGAGGCCACCGCAATCACCCTCGTCAGAGTCCAGTTGCTTGTAGCACTCGCTACGAGATGAACTCACCCCGTGCCGTCGGTTTTGAACCTACGCCAGGTTGTTCCGGCGCCAACATCGCCGAAATGTTGATCGATCATCTTCATACCGCAAGGTACTCCCGCGTAGCCTGGAGGCGCCGAGAAAGCTCTTTCGACGCCGCGGCGGTATCCGCCCAGGCAATTGGCGAAATCGGTAAGGGTTTTTGTAGATTTTCCGTTCCTGCGGTGATCTCGTGGGTGGGACCTCCACCAGCTCTATTCGACCCGATATTGTTGGTTGAGTTGCCAAATCGCCGGCACCGGGGCCGGAATACCCGAAACTAGAGTATTAAGAACTCATACTGAGAAAGAGCCTCTACCTAAGGAGCTGTGTCCCGGCAGTTTCTTTATCTTCCTATGAGTTTGTTTTTTTCCCCGTCAGTGTTTTTTCCTCCTTACCCCTCCCTCCCCTTCCAGTTTTTCTTCCTTCTCCGTCTGACAGACATAGTACGGGGGCTTCAAAGTACGGCTTTGGCCCCTTCGTCGGACCCGGAGATCGCAGATACTGAAACTAACTTGGCGGAGGCAGTAGCGGATTTGGTTCGTTGATACAGCTCCGAGACCCCGGCAATATCTGAGACTGTGGCAAATTCGGTCCGTTGATAAAGCCCAGAGACCGGTCGTGAGACTTTATCGACGGATCTCATCCACGGGAGCATTCCACGAACCAAACTCGTGTAGTAGTGCGAGATGCCGCAAATTAGCGAGCTCTTAGACATTCGGGACAGAGGAAATGCGACGCAATCCCATTTCACTGTCCCCGCCTGGCTCGGAAATTACATTCGGTAATTGTGATATAGCCCCTTTTCCAAGTCCCCTACCGTCGGGGAGGAAGTAGAGCCTTGATACGAGCGCCTCAATCGGCCAGCGAAACAATCGCGGTCGGAAGCCCGAAGATCCGATTAAATCGCAAAAATCAAAACCAGACTCCGTACCTAGCTCGCTGTGGCGAGCTAGGTACGGATTCAACGAAGAGTGCTGTTGCGAAGGCCGGCAACTCCGAAGCTGAGGCGATCGTGAGTAAAACCAAAAGAGGAAGGCCGATGTATCGGAAAAAGTCGTAATCTGCCCCCTTCCAAGTATCGTACCTTTTTACGAATAATTCGGCTTTACATTCGCAAAGAGTGATCGTTACAGCGAAGTAGTTGAAAAAACCCACTGGAGCAATTTGTCCAATAGTAACATATGGTGCTTCCACGGGTTGACATCCAATCCAACCTAAAGGCGAGCGATCTGCTACAAGCAACCGAAACAATTTTTGATTTTGGTGAATTGGTCAAAAAATTTGAACTACGTACATATGAAGTGTTAGTGAAAGGTAGAGCCAATAATGACACAAAAACCGGTCCTATGCCGGCTACACCCCCTAATTTGTTAGGTATACTTCGAAGAATCGCATAGACTGGTAGTAAGAAATACTATTCCAGCACTATATGAGCCGAAGTTGACATGGGATTTGCGGGATAGAGTCGAGAGTCCACCCTATATGGCCCCAGGTTTACCCTGTTTACCGATCCGGGCTACTTCAGTGCTCTCCTAACCGTAAAAGATAGTTGCTCATCACACGGCTCTCTAACCTGACTTTCTTTGGAGCTTCTTCAAACCCGGAAGGTCTATTCAACGCATATTCCTTCTCTTTCGAGCGCCTATTACACGGTCCTTGGAAGATGGCCTGATAGACTGCGTCAAAGTGAAGCTTGCCAAACGGTAACCATTCAGTAAGTACATAGGCCCCTTCCCTACTGTTCGTTATCAAGCGATTTTTTATTACTAGGTACCTTTCGCTTAGGTGGGCAGGCCCCTCTTCCTAGGGATAAAGCAACCCCTAGGACCTCACCGTTGTTTCCCACACGGCGGCTCGTCCCTGATTTTCTACATAAAAATAGGGAGAAAAACTATTTCATCTACGGAAGAAGTTATACCCAATGGATTATTGGAACCATATCGAGATGCAGCCGGATGAAGGATACTACCACCTACTATTATAAAGGGAAGTAAGTAATGAAGGCTGGAAAAACGATTTAAGGTCGCATTGTCTAGCCGCCCCAAAGCCAAGTTACTATCTATAGTGTCTCCTACGATAGGTATTGCGCCAGCTGTGGCTCATTAGCATGCATATAACGAAGCAACCAGCCTACTTTCACATTTCTCATGATGTGTTTTACGCCTAAGAAAGCTACATTCATATGAAGTGTATAATGCATAGCTAAGGAAACCCCTGTAAGTATTTAGATAACCGAACAAGGGCCAGCCAACGAACCAAAACCCCACCAATAACTTATATCGCTAGGAGTTGTATAATCCATCAAGTTATTGTTAAGTGTGGAAGATATAGGTTGTTTAAGAATCGATAGTCGTCTCGCCATAAATTTCGTGCCTTTTTTTTGCGTATCATGGAAACTTTGTCTTCTTCATGATTGATGTCACGCATAATGGGCAGGATTGACCCATCAATACAAGGCCCCGCCGGGTTGAGAAAAATAAATATAGATTTTTTCTCCCTTCTATAACGCCACCTCAAGCCCGCATTGATTGACGGAGTCCATAGAGCGAATAAAAAGAATTCTTTGGCGATGTTTCGAAGCATTTTAACCTTGCTTGAGCTGCTATGGCCTGCTGGGCTTAGCTCTATCCCCGTAAGGGCAGAGGGGAGGGACGGCTAAAAAATTAATTTTTTTTGCTTGTCGTTTTATCCTCCGAAGTTTATGATTTCCACATGCTGAGTAATACTCGTGTAGTTTTGTTTTGCGCACCCTTGCGGGTAGCGCATGAGTACCAACCCCTGATTCTCAGGGGCGAAAGGGACCATTGGTGTGCATTGCTTTGCGTCAGCAACAGCAAACCCGGTTCTTATTCCGGTTGATTATGACGCGCGAAGGAAGTGAGGCTCTTTAATGAAGGTTTATAACATCATTTAGGTAAATACATAGCAAAATTGTGAAAACATAAGCCTGTAGAATGGCAACACCTAATTCTAAACCAGTTGATGCGAATACTATAAGAAAGGGAGCAAGCTGCGCCAGATACAGAATACCCCCCATGGATAGCATGGTCCAAGCGAACCCGCTTAAAATCTTGACTAAACTATGACCAGCCATCATATTGGCAAATAAACGTATTCCTAAGCTTAATGCACGAAAACAATAAGAGATTAACTCAAGAAGTACTAAAAAAGGTGCTAACGGTAGGGGTACTCCTTGCGGTAATAAGATACTGAAGAAATGGAGCCCATGTGTTTGAAATCCAACTATGGTTATTCCAATAAAAAGAGAGAATGAAAGACCTAGGGTAATTATAAAATGACTCGTTACTGTAAAACTATATGGTATCATACCGATAAGATTACAGAATAATAAAAAAGTAAAGGTGACATAGATGAGGGGGAAAAACCGTTGTTTCACCGGAGAAGCACCACTTATTTGTTCGTTCACCAAGTTAAGCACAAAATCATAAATCATTTCCACAAAGGATTGCCAAGCATTTGGTACTAAGTGTCCTCCATTCAGGGTGACAAAATGAACCAGAAGCAATACTAAACCGATAGTTAGTAGCGTGAACAAAGAGGAGTTGGTAAATGGGAAATGCAAATTTCCTATATGAATAGGAATCAATTGAATAATTGCAAATTGTTCTAGCGGGCTGCACGCCATAATTGATTCTATTTTTTTCAGAAAAGTAGGCCGCTGATAGCGACCCACCATAATAAGAGATGAAAAATTGAGTTTGGGCGAGAAAGGCCTATTATTTTTTGGATAACCGGTGCGGTGGGAAATGCCATTACCCGGCCTAAGCATTACTGGGCGGGAATAAGAAAAGGTTCTGTGATAAGCCGCCCGCTCGGTCTACTATACGGGAAGGCCCGACGCATAACACACAAAATTTAGCTACTTCCCATAGCTTTTGATGGGGTGTATACCAAAGAAGCGGTTTGAACCGTAGAGTTTCTCATTATGAATTTATTTCCATGTCGACTCCAGAAAATAACCAAACTGAGGTAATAAACACCTATAAAAAAATTCGAACCGGCCCCTACGAAAATGGAAATATTACATAAGAATGAATCCTTATCTAGATATTTTCCAGAAACAAAAAGGGATACGCATGGGAATTCCAACAATTTGATACTAATTGACCTTTCTAACAGTAAAACAAATCTGATTTCATCGGGCAAATAAGTTTGCGTAAATTATAGAGCCATTTCCGATCCGTAAGGCCAAAGAAGCACGTAGTGCCCGCAAAGGAGTGTTTTTCGGACCCATTGGGTCCGAAAAACACTCCTACGAAAGAAAGGGCGAAGGGTTCGGCATGAAGACCCGATAGTGGAGAGGCCGATACCCGTTGGTCGCGCGTCTTGGACCCGCGTAAAATGTTTCTCTTCATACCCGGGGCGATTAAATCAATTGAAAAGGTAATCCGAGTAATCTCTATATGAAATAAGTGAATTAGCTCGTACCATATCAATATTCTAATAACCAATAGTCTAGTAGTTTATCCCTTTTTTGTATCATATCATCCAGTACTGGAAGCTTTTCAATCGCTGCGGGCCTACCTATCGAATTGACAGAATATGGCAAAACAATCAAAGTGAGCTAAAATTTGTTTGGCGCATAGTCAGATATTTCATTGCCAAGTGGAAATTAGGAACGAAGTTTAGGATGGTGTATCTGCCTAGGTATAGCAAAAGATCACCCTGCCAAATCGAAATGACAAAATGTTTTCAGTTGCTCGCGGGTGAGCTTTTTTATAATCGATAAAGTAGATAGTTTACCACCATCTATAATGGGAGAAACTACGATTGGCTTCAGCAAGTTTATGAAGATCATCCCTTTTTTTACGGGCAATCCCCATCTTTTGGGAAGCCTCCAGTATCTCAGAGTATAAACATTGATCCAAGCTTATGCTCTTTTTGCCCATACGTCGTTTGGCTGCTGATTCGAGCATCCAACGAATAGCTAAGGTTTCTTGACGATTCGTTGCTGTAATAGAGGGTACTAATCGAGTAATGCCTGAGATTCTTACTTTTTTCACTCCACAAATAGGCTTGACATTTTCTATCGCGTTAACCAAAAGTTTTATGACATCGCCATGAGGAGCTAGACGATGAAACGTTTTATAAACAATAGCACGAGATCTCGTTTTTTTCCCATCAATCATGCAAATGTGAACCAATTTTTTTATTAATTGTTTTTGTTTACCATTCAAGCCACGGATATAGCCCAAATTGTCTGAGCAATTGTATGTGCTTGCCCCACGGCCCCTAGGTCTTGATGGCAAAAGCCCTCCCCGGGCATAGCATGAATAGCTACGGTGGGATAAGCAAAGCGCATAAAAGCTTTCTCTTTCGCGACAAAATCTATTTCTTTTCGTTCCCACCCCCTCCGAAAGTCCTGATGAGTGAAACCAATCGAGAGCTGAACTAAAAACACAGTTGAAATTCGATTTTTCGAATAAATTCATATATAATCTTTGGGTTTTTTCGTACCATATTTAGATCTGCCTCGACGTCGACCCGGTATTCCTTGAAGATCTTTAACTCCTCGAATACAATGGTATTTTACGCCTGGCAAATCTTGCACTCTACCTCCTCGAACCATAACCACAGAATGCTCCTGCAAATTATGACCTTCGCCGGGAATGTAAGCAATTATTTCATTTCGATTGGTTAAACGTACCTTAGCTATCTTGCGTAAAGCTGAATTAGGTTTTTTTGGCGATCTTGTCGAAACACGCAGGCAAACCCCCTGCTTTTGAGGACATTTATTTAAAGCTCGAGTACGCTTTGTGCGTCGTTTCGACTCTCTGCCTTTACGAACAAGCTGATTCATTGTTGGCATATTTCGCTTACTTCGTTTTTTTCCATTAATTTAAAAATCCTTCGGACCCGAGATTCGGCTCAAAATCGTTTGATTAATCCCCAAACGATAAATATGAATTTATAGATATTTTCAACTTTGGCCCCGTACTCTCCTTCCTACGGGGAGACTTCAAAAATTTTTAATTTTGTTTCTGCTCCCTGCGCCGCCTTTCGCCCTATCGCATATCGCTCAGGGGTCTGTTACGATTCATCCATAATAGGTAGAACTAATTTTACGTCACCGAACCGTACGTACTAGTTTCGCATCCCTAAAACGTTACAGAACGGGAATTTGGGTGGCCTGCGCCTACAATTACTAGTCTTCGGGCGGCGGTCCCCAGGGGAGGGGGTAAGAGGCCACGGCGGAGCCCCAAAAGAAACTTCTTATTTGCTAGCATCAGTTTCATTATGCTGAGAAAGTTGACGAAAAAAGAAATATGTTCCTCGTGCTCAACTGAATGGACGCCGGAGGTGCCCGATAAAGTGAGTCCGACTTCTTTGCCTTTGTCGTTTCGAAGTCCTGTTAAACACCGGCCGGCTCGCCACTTTTCTTTTAAGTCGCACTGAGGCCGTCTTTTGAACATACGACGCCGATAAGCGAGTGAAAAAGTATCTCCTCCATCCCCGCTCGAAGGTCGTAAGCATTTCGCACTGAAGAATAGTAGGTTAGCGTCGGAACAGATCGTCATCCCCGACTCCCACCAAGTCTCGCGCGCGCGAAGAAGAGGATTAGCTAAGTCTGGACGTACCTCATGGATGATGCTCGTCCACGAACACGGATCTCATCCAACCCCCGCCGTCAAGCTTTTTCTCCCGTTTCACCAGCTGCATATTGTGCGGAATGAGTGGCACATTACATTGATGGTGAACTCGAGATACTCCTATTGGTAGCCGGGCTAGCATATTCTTCGGGCCAGGCCAGCCAATGTGGTAACCAACCGGAGTGGTTCTGTAGGGTAGGATGCTAGTACAAGGGAACGGGACCACCCACCGTAGACGGCGGCGGCCATGAACCTCTCGCTTCTCTGCACGAGATAGCGTTATTAGTATGTATCGCAGATTGGAAGATGAAGAAGATTCAATGGATGGAGATATTTTTTCTTTATTTTTATTTCGACAAGAACGAGTAAATTTACCGATTTGCCAGAGGAACGCAGTGGTGGGACCAAGTAGTAACGTAGTCGGGGAGGTATGAAATCACAAACTCATTTGTTTGATTATAAGTTTTTCTCCCGAAGCGCAACGATTCGCTCAGCATCATGCCTTCACCGGTAGTGTTAGCGAGACGACTTCTTCTCGGCTTTACCAAAACCACCTTTCTCCATGTCGTCGTAGCTCCCTCCCAAGAGTTTTGGGTATTCTAAAGTTTGGGCATCCATTGTATTTTCGTGCTGTCCTAACGAATCAGATAGATTTAAATTTCGTTCCTGTTGCTTAAAACCCAACTCTGTTTGCTCAATACGTTCGTTTGCACGTATCCCCTCCATACGTTTCTTTGCTCGTTGCGGGGATAACTCGATCTCGTCTTCTTTATGCCTAAAATATGCACCTATAGTCTACGAAGCGACCCCTTCCCGCAGGGCAGATGCTTAACCTGCGATAGGTTTACAATTTTCACTTGCAGTGCGCAACGCATCACTGCTGGCCGGCGCCGCTCCTAATTGAATATCGGGAAATTCATCGTCCATAGCCACCACCGATACGTTCCCAGGGCGCATTAGTAAACTATTTAGCACTTTTCTTTCGGTGCGGATTCCGTTTTAATGTAGTGTAGGTGGAGCCAAAGGCTCATACGAGGGAGATAGAGTAAAGTTGCGGTTACGCTAATGGTGAGGGAGACACGAAAACATAATCATCAATGTCTGATAGCGGATAGACCGCTCGAATGTGCAAATAATGCAATTACAAGTAATGAAAGTTGTTGGAATTGACAATAATAAATTTCGGAATTGAGACATTAAAAAAGACACTTTTGAAACCAATAAGATTCGTGAAACCAAAAAAAATACCAGAAAACCATGCAAGTAAGAAAATAATGAATTCGAAACAGATATCTTCAAACTTGAGTCAATATTGAACAAGTGAATAATTCTATACCGAACGGAAGCCGGGATAATTAAAAGCATTGAAGTTTATTCTTCTTTTTTGTCGAAACCGCCATAAAGCCTTTTTCCCCGCTTTTGGAGCAACCTCAGTGAGGGTAAGGAAGATTATCCCTTACGGGATTTGAACCCGTGTCTTCGACATGAAAAGCCGATGTCCTATACCCCTAGACGAAAGGGACGAAATCACTTCAAAAAAGGTGTGCCTAACGGTGGCCCAAGTCTACTATTTCGTCCCGGAGTGGAAGCATAAAAACGAAAATATTTTGGGTTTTTTCTCGGTGGTCCGTATTCACCGGAGGTATCCGCTAGGCGGCAAAGCCCGAAGCATTACGGGGCCCGTAGACCGAATGGCTCCGCGGCGGGTCAGCCGCTTCATCGATGGAAATAGATATCAAAGTCAGAAAGGACTTTTTGTAGCGTCTTTTTACTCCCACTCAGCAGTATACCATATCCGTTTGAGGTTGCGAGCCAACCATTGTGTTGCGCTTGAAGTGTTTAGAAAGATTCTCAAGTAGAATGGAATTGCCCGTTGTATATTTCGAGGTCCGAAGGTCGAGACCCGCGGGGGTTTTGCGTATTCGAGATGATGAATTACAGATTCAAGCTCCCCGTACGCAACGACTTATAGGAGAATAGCGCCCCCTCGTTCAACAGTGACGCTGGATTCGCGGAAAGAGGGGGGGGTAAGGTATAGTAAAACCTTTACGGGTTCCAATACTGGAAGAGATGTATATATCCCCTTCGATTATACCGCCGGATGAATAGTCCACGTAACGCTTCAATGTTCGATTCTCTATCAAAATCCGAGTTTCTCTCTGATGTTGTTCACAAAGGGAGTGCGCACGATGAATAGGATTTTGAGCACCACCTGTAGCCGTCGCAAACGAATAACTATTTTCCTATCGAGATAACTCCAAATTATTTGCTTCGGATTCCTCGTCTTTATCGGATGTATCGAGACCAAATTTTAGATCGATCATGCTATGTCGACCTTACGGCGTATTGCGCGTATTCCCGCCCACAATTGTGGGCCTCATTCAGTAAAGATCCTGAAAATTCAACCCATACATTTTTCGCGAAGCACTTTCTACTAGAGCAATCAATTATCGCACAGGCTCTATAAACCCAATCCCGACTCTATATGCTCTTAGTTTATTGGTGCCGTTTTCGAAAAGAACGGAATAGTACGGAAGAGCAAGACACGTCATAAGTAAATGATGCCGTTGTGAAAAAACGGCAACTGGCCGAATGTAATAACCAAAAGTCATACGAGCATTTTTTTTGAATAAAATCTGTAAGCTACTATCGGTTTCGAAGAATCTCAATCGGTACTCTACACTTAGGATTGACGGTTCAGAAAACAACAAGTTTTCTTGTTGCATAATAGTATTCTTATTTATGATTGTAAAGTATTTTTTTTTATTTTGACGAAACCCGTGCAGCAGAAAGCCCTTCCGCCCGAAAAACGCGAAACGAATAAATATATATCCCTAGGCCCTGGGAGAGCTTCAGCCCTATACCCTATCGAGGGCCTCTTCTCGCCCTCTCCCATAAACCGGTTTCCCTTTTTTCGCCAGTTTTTTCCCCTGACTCTGTCTGACAGTACCCCGCGCTATGGGCCTTTTGTCTCGGCTTCAGCTCTATCCCCGACACGGGAATGGGAGAAAACTCAGATCCGAGAAACAAAAAATATGAGAGATGAACAAAGGGAAGAGAAGCTTATCGCGCCTTCTACTTGCTCCGCCGATGATCACGAACATTTCGTGCCTGTTAAACAAAAGACCCGGTACCTCCAAGCGGAAAAAGGGACTTGAACCCTCAACCCTAGCCTTGGCAAGGCTATACTCTACCATTAAGCTACTTCCGCCATAAATTGAGATATATATACATGACTTGGCACAGGGTCTGATGGCTCCTCCCTCCGTCCGCCCCAGGGCGTACCAGTCAGGCCTTGGATCTCGGCCCCCCTCTCCCGGAGCCAGAGACTGGGGGAGGCCGAGTAATTTAATACTCATATCTAGTCCTATACCGAATTTTGGGGTAAAGCCACCAGGCTCTAGTGGTACCTGCGGCGAGCAGTAGTCCACCCCATGTATGGAAAATTACCAAACTGGCGATAGTTTACACCACTCCCAGGGACCATTTACGATTTGGAACCCGATCTTTCTCTCGGCGCCACGAGTCCATAATAGTCGGACAATACAAGAGCACAGTGTGCTTAAGCCATTGGTCGGGGGACCTAGGTATATATATTTTTTATTTCTCGCAGCCTTTCCCGCAGCGGCAGAACTAGAGAACGTCTGCTTGGAACTAGTTATTCTCTACTTATCTGACGTATCCTCTACTTATATGACGTATTCTCTTAGTCCAATCCGATGGATAGATAGGTCCATGCTTGGAAAGATTCGAACTCTCAACCCCCAAATCCGTAGTTTGGTGCTCTATCCAATTGAGCTACAAGCACTAGTTGGCTATTCTTAAGCACTACGTGTCGTATACGCTTGATCGCTGCGGGATAAATATCAAATATCATATATATATATATATATATATATAGATATAGATATTTATGCTTCATCCTATTAGCTTAAGCTGCGGTATAAAGCATCCATCGTAAATAGCCGCATGACTAGCGTATTGCGTTATTAGCCGTTCGTGCCATAAAACTGCCCCCCCTTTTTCACGTATGCGGCTTTCGGAGTTGAAGTTCCTTTATTAAGTGCAATCTATCTCTTCCTTAATGGGATGACCTTCGGGATTGCATGTTTCACTGGCATTCTATAAATGGCTCGAGCGATAATTTCTCGCTCCCCAGCTGGGGAGAAAGGGGAGGGGGCGGGAAACGCGCCGTTTTCGGCTATCGGAAGGCACGGCGTAGGTAGAGCTACATATTGTGCCGGTCGGACGATCGACGACCTAATTAATGACTGGCGGACGGAGACTTATGCAAGGGAAATATCTAATCACATGCAAAAGGCGCTAGGACTTTCGACGCAAGCAGATCTGAACAGGATTTGGCAGCAATCCGGAGATCAAATGGTCCCATCCATTACGAACAGGTTTTAAGATGTCTTATCGAAAGCTTTCTCGGGAGCGCGTGTCACGGATGTAATTACGAAAAAATGGGCGATAAAGCACGCGTATTCTTTCTCTTCAGAGATTTAGGGCTACTAGATGCTTCTCTCAGGCCAACATCTAGAACGTGATCTCTATTTGTATAGTTAATAACTTGCCCCTGTGATTATTGCTGGCTTCGCTGCAGTCATCGCCTTGTAAACCCCCACCCCTAGTACTTCTTTCTCGGCCAACAGCTACAATTTGCCCAGGTTTCCTTATATATACGACATAGGCTCTTGCGGTGGCCAAGATAGAACCATGACATTGCGGTTGTATCTCCACCCTACCGATCCCGACGGACACCTTGCTTCTAATTTCATCAGATCCTTTCTTTCCGGCGGCTAAATCGGTAACAATCGGTAAAAGATAAATAGGAAGCGAACATCAACTCAATGCAAAAAACGTAGACATAATCCGACAAACACTACGTGCCCCGGCAATATCGTGGTTTTTGGGGCTTGGATCCCAGCCTTTATTTTTCAAATACGAAGTATACTTGGGAGAGGCAGGATTCGAACCTACGTAGAAAACCTTCAGCAGATTTACAGTCTGTCGCTTTTAACCACTCGGCCACTCTCCCTATGATAAGTAAGCTTATATTTTACGGCGGTGCCACGGGACTCCGACGAAAAATAGGTCAATCTACGCGTGTAGCGTTCTTCCTTTCGACTAACTAAACAAGTATAAGGATGTACCGTTGGTAGATATTATTCATTCCGCACTTTACGCATCCTACAGGATTTGAACCTGTGACCTTCAACTTAGAAGGTTGTTGCTCTATCCAACTGAGCTAAGAATGCGCCACATTACTAACCACTTTGCAGAAAAAGAGTGAACTCCAGAGAAGAAGAAGCTTGCTTCTTTCTTCTCTCCCGCTTTATTCGCATCGCGAACGAAGGCTGAGAAAGAACAAAGGGTCGATGGGGTGAAACGAACAAAAAAATCTTTTTTCTCGCTTTGCGTCCCCTTTCCCGGTCACGACGAAATATAATGAATTTTGTATTAAAAACTATTCTGTAGGAAATTATAATTATAATTCGTGTTTCTCGTATATTGATTCGCTCCAGTTTCACATAGTTTACATCTCATTGGTTCCCATAAGGAGACGGCGGCCCGGGGCGTGCCGCGGAGTGCGGCGGCGTAACGCATAGCATGAAGGACTATATCATATAGAATACACGAAATTGGAGTTTCGTATACAGATAAATCATTGGAAATAGTATATACATATACAGAAACTTAAGTTTCGTATATATATATAGATATAACTTCGAATGGCATATACAACATATGCAGAAACTTCAGTTTCGTTTATATAATCGCTTTTCACATTCGTTGTCGGGGTGCACGCCGAAAGAATTTATGTGAAAAAGCTACCGAAGTTACTATCTAGTTGCAGCAGTCAGAGGCGTTTATGTGCTAATCCGCGTTTATTATACCTATGCCCTCAACCCTAAATTTTGTTTGAAAGTTACTCATTTCTTCGGATTGCCCGAGTTAGGCCGCGTATCGTACACCTTTATGTTTCTCTCCCCGTACGCAGAACGACAGCGCGTACTGGACTTTTCCGAGCCTTTCATTTATTCATGGATAGTCCGCGCAGTTTGCAGTTGATACGTTCTAAACTTAATTATAGCCTTTGCGGTTCCTTCGAGGTAATGACAAAGCAATTTGTGGAACACTCCGTAGATCGGGGTTATGCGACAGCTCACATCAGCGATCATCCAGCAGCCGCGAATGTCTACCGGATTTAAGCGTTGTATTATTCGATGGAGGACTCGACCAGGGGCAAACCATTGAGATAAGAACAAGGTGGATGCAGCCAATTATATCGAGTCGATGAAATCGTCCAATAAAGAACCGGATCCATGGCAAATAAACTATTTTCGCAACAGCGTCGGCACAAACGCATATGAGATGCTATTTGGGAAAAAAATAATATGAAACGGAAGACCGAGCCGGGTAGAGAGATGATGGAAGAGGAAAACGTAATGGAGCACGGATAACATAAGGCTTCGATTTCGTGTATACAGAAATAATAATAGATAAATCGGTAAATTTGGGTGGAGCAAATTAGGATCATTATATATGCATATACGACGAATCCATAAATCGAGCGATTGAATCCATAAGTCGAGAGATTGAATCCATAAATAAGGAGATTGAGGTAAGAGTTAAATCCGGAAATTTGTTTAGCAAATAATAATATTTAATCATATGAGTTCACGAAGTAATAGATCCTACAGGAATTCTGGGCCACCATATTGGAGAAATGGGTGGGGCCACCACATTAGATGAATGGATGAAAATCGTCAAGATTTAACCATTCATCTAATCTTGTGGCCCGTTGGGGAAGACTTCACCGACCTCTTCAGTAACCGGTTGGATTGGCCACTCCTGCGCGGGTGTTACTTCCGTCGCTTTGCTGAGGTCAGATGGGCGGCCAGACCTTGGACCCTTCGATTGTTATGGCTATTTGGAGAACAAAATAGAGACTCGTGATGATATATGCTCGTAATGATATATGTAAAAAATGATATATGTAAAAACTCTACCCAAATATCCCTCTTTCAAAGCGCCATCAATGATTCCCATTATACGGCAGACGTGCTCCCTTTCTTTTTCCGGTTTTATCCCTTTTGCCTCCAAGGTTTTAGATAATGTATCTGAAACCTCGTAAGCTTACAATAAGTATTTACATAAAAGTGGGATTGTACCAAAAATCTGTGAAAAGGCATAGATAGGATAGTATTTATTGAAATTTATTGGTTGATTGTCAATAAGCCATTCTTTTATAGCTGGATCGCGGTCCCGGGAGATGAATTAAATAAAATGATATACGAAAAAGGAGGGGATTAGAGAAAGCAACATAGTAGTTAATATCCGAGAAGTCTCGCATGGTAACGGCAATCGGGAAAAAAAGTACTACGCACAGACTGATATAATTTTCGTATATCCAAGTAAAGGAGTCAAATATTTGCGAAGAAACAGTAAACGGTGGACATTGTTTTTTCCCGGGGGGTTTCCTTATACCAGATTGAGCAATAAAAAATAAAGCAAAGAGGACCCCGAGTCGGTGTCTCGAAGGGTTGTGGGGCAGGTCTCTACACCCCCCTTCTAATCAATCCAGCGATTAAATGAGCACGCCAAAAGTAAGCCGGCCCGTAGCGTGCAATACGTTTTTCGTGACAAGCAAAGCAATTCATTGGGTTTTTTGGGCTACGGTTTCTTTTTGATGGACTCGGATAAAATAAAAAGCTTTTTTATTTTACCGATAATTGCCAGCTCTTAGGAAGATAGAACTCATAATTGAAGGACGAACTAGAATCCACGATTTTACACCGAAAAACCTTGTTTGCTTCCAAATGTTAGACACTTCAGTTAACTTTTTTGATAAAGACCGTCTCACGGCGGAAAGGTAAGGCCTTCCAAACAAAGCGGCTTGGCCCCGAATCATATGTTTTTTATACGAATTTAAATTAATGGTTCGACCCCAGGCCAAGTGAAGTCGTCTGGGCTCCGTTGCCCCTGGCTCAACCCCCAACTCTCAGGGCCTCTGAAGAAATGCGTAGGAAGGGCCGAAGGATCCAACCGAGTCAAGGTGGTGCCACTATCGTCCCGCGGCGAAGGGCCCGATGACAGCCTTGTTTGAGCCGCACGAAAAAAAAATATACATATTTTTTTTGCTCTCCCCGTGGGGTGGCCCTTTGGATGTAAGACCAGAGGGCCACGAAATCAGAAAGCCTTTTATGCACTACGGGCCTGCGGAGAGCTGAAGCCTTGAGGGGGGATTTATCTATATATGCTAGAAAATCAGCGGCGAAGATTTTTTTTCGTGCTGCGCCCTCCCCCCTATAAATCATTAAGCTCATAAACATAGGCAAAGTGCCATTTGGTGAGTAACTAAGAACAGGGGAGAGGGATATAGGAAAAAGAAAGTAATAAGAAAGACAGTGATTGCTAGTAGTAACGATTTTTCACGATCCATCGGTTTATATAAAATCCATGTTTCGGGTGTATCAAAATACATTATTTTCACAAAGCGTATATAGTAAAAACAACTGATAACGCTAGTAACTACTCCTATTAGGGCTAGTAGGTAGGCCCCACAGCCTAAAGCGGCGAAAAACAAATAGAATTTGCTACAAAATCCAGCTAATGGGGGTATTCCTGCGTATGAGAACATAGTAATGGACAGGGTAATAGCTAAAATAGGATTAGTTTTGGCTAAAGCACCTAAATCTGCTATATATTTGAAACGATTCTGACGTAACGCTAAAACCATAGCAAATGCATTAACGGTCATTAATACATAAATAAAGGTACCAATTAGTAGTGATTGAATCCCTTCTATGGTTCCGCATGAAAAACCAATTAAAAGATAACCTACGTGGCCAATAGAACTATAAGCTAAAAGTCTTTTGACTTTGTTTTGGGCCATGGCGGCCAGTGCTCCTAAGATCATGGAAGCAATGCTGCAAAAAAAGAATAGTTGTTGCCATGTTGGATCGTAGAAACTATAAATAAAAACACGTAACATATTGGCAAGAATAGATATTTTAGGTGCAATCGAAAAGAATGCTGTAACTATAGTAGGTGAACCCTCGTATACATCGGGTGCCCACATATATAGAGTCAAAGATACATTCATCGAGTCGCGCAACAAGTCAATAAAAAATCTATATTTTTCCTATCCCCTATTGGTTCGAGGGCTCAAAAGCCCTTCAATCGGGAAGCGCTCCCCCTATGGTCGAGTGCTATGCGCCTCCCTATCCCGAAGCACCCTCCCCGCGCACTACGTGCCTATGGCCGCCAGGGGCGGGGGCTGTAAGTCAGAATAGGTGCGCAGCACTTTGTGGGTGGTTACGAGGGAGATTTCCTTAGCTTCACAGGGTCCTCCAAAAGGTCGAAGGCCGGAAATGGCTCGTAGATTTATTCCCGCGCACTTATTTTCTGGCCGGGGCGAGCGGGAGAGGCCGATAGGTCAATTTTTCTGTTTTGCAAAAAAAGGGCCGGGCACTGCCAGACAAAAAAAGGGATGATTCTGAGAAGGTTCTGGAAATAGATATATATATTTTCTATTTGTTGCTCACTCGCTGTTCGCTTGGCAAACGGTTGAGAAAATTCCCAAATGACTTACTACAGTGCTCTCCGAACCGTACTAGATAGTGGCCCATCATACGGCTCTCTAACTCTACTTAACTCTCGAATTATATATCCAAAGGGCGCCGCCGCAGCACTATCCCCGTTGGGAAGGGAAGGCACAGCGAAAAGTATATATATTTTTTAACCGGCAGGTCGAGCTCCCCTCGGCCTCTACCTCTTCGCGCCTTCGGACCCTTCTTGCTTTCAGCCATTCCACTCCACACGCAGCCGGATCCACTTGGATCACCTGGAATGATATCAGTTGATTTTGTAGAGTTCAACCCGCCGAGTATAGGCAGGTACCGCATAGACCCCTTCCCTTCTGTTGCTGCCAGCGCTTCACTGAGCGGAGAAGAAAACCAGTTTTCTTATCTCGCTTTCGCACTCGATTGCGGCCGAATGAAAAAAATCTTTGGGCCCTAAGGTACTAAAGGTCCTCTGACTTCCAGCCGGGGATTTATTTCACCGTTGGATCTCGCCGGTACAGCCTATGGTTTTTGGTGCCTTGAGATATCGTTTTGTTAATTGTCCCCAAAGAGTTGGGTAATCAGCTTCCATGCAGTTTACAGCTCCAATCTAGACCTTGTCGCCTTTTCACCTCGACAGGCAGGAAGCACACCAGCGTGCGTTCGCGCGTTTCCCCTTCGACGGGTGAACTGGGTAGCCAGTTGACAAGAAGATAACTCCGATTCGCCAGGCGGGCTTATCTCGTGTGACACTATTAGAGCTCACGCGGTGCTATTGAGCAGCAAAGAACTATTTAGGGCGCTCTCAACCGCGTTTTTGTGACATGCTATGGTCTCAACGCTCTCACGAGGTAGTGATGAGTTCTCCACGCTCGGCGCACAGGGCGCCCCGAAAGTATTGAGATTGGCCGCAATCTGTCGGTACCCATAGGCCGTCTAACGGCCGCCCGAAAAGGAACTGCAGTGATCTTGAATAAGAAACCTACAGCGATAAATAAAATTCCCATAAAGATACCACTAGATTGAGCACCGAACAAAGTGATTTCATATCCAGTGAAAATCTTAGCTAATTCCTCAAAGTTGGTAACTCCAGTAAACCCATAAATCATGGAACAACCAAACAATAATATTCCGGAGGAGAAAGCACCTAAAATAAAATATTTTAAGCCGGCTTCCGCGGAAAATTCAGAGTCTCTTTTTGATGCTGCGATCACATAAAAACATAAACTTTGAAGCTCAATAGCTAAATACATGGCGATTAAATCATAAGCCGAGATCATAAAGAGCATACTGCAAGTAGAAAATAGAATTAATACAATAGATTCGAAAGCATTCGAACTCTCCTGTTTGGAATAATCCAAACACATAACAATGGTACTAACCGTACTTAATAATAGAAAAATTTGGCAGAAATATGTAAAATTGTCTATTATTAAATTATTATATACTAAATTGGCAACAGCTAGAGGTGAGCCAACGGCGACCAATAGTATGGTTATTAGAACACTAAGTAAACCAAGCCAACCCACATTACGCACTAACGGTGGATAATCGTATTTTTTAGAGGTACTAAATACAACTCCATAAATAAGCAAAATGATGGTTGCGTTAATGAGAAAGATCTCCGGGAAAAGCGCTAAAAAATCATGCTCAAACGTTTCTTCGAACCTCTTTTTTATGTTTTTTAATCAAATCTTCCATGTTGCACTAAGTTACTCACGGAAGTATGCATACACTCTAAGAACACTTCTGGGTAAACACCCATCCAAATAACTCCCGCAATAAAAGGTAAAAAGATCAGAACTTCTCTTCTATTTAAATCGGAGAATTTAAGGAGAAAATTGGGTTTGAAATTACCGAAAACCACACGATTATATAGCCAAAGGGAGTAAGCGGCGCCTAAAATCATCCCAAGTGCTGCTAATGTGGCCACCAAGCTATTTCTTTGGAAAGCCCCTACTAAAATAAGAAATTCCCCGATAAAGCTGCTAGTACCGGGTAAACTCATATTGGCTAGGGTGAAAAATAGGAAAATGGTAGAGAAAATAGGCATGGTGCTGACTAAACCTCCATAATATTTAACAATTCTTGTCTTGTGCCGGTCGTATAGAGCCCCAACACATAAAAAGAGGGCTGAAGAAACCAGTCCATGACTTAACATAAGTAAAATGCTACCTTCTATTCCCTGTATGTTTAGACTGAACATACCAATAGTCACAAAATTCATATGGGCTACTGAAGAGTAAGCAATAATTTTCTTCAAATCGATTTGTCTTATTGTAGTTAGGGAAGTATATATAATAGCAATCACACTTAGAGCATAAATGAAAGGAGTGAAATAAAGTGTCGCTTCGGGAAACATGGGTATAGAAAATCTTAAAAAACCATAGGTTCCCAATTTTAAAAGAATTCCTGCCAAGATTACAGATCCAGCCGTAGGTGCCTCCACATGAGCTTCAGGTAACCAAATATGAACTGGTACCATAGGCACTTTCACGGAGAAAGAAGCGAAAAAAGCAATCCATAGCAAGATTTGGCGCCGCTCACTAAATTCTGTGGTTAGTAATATTTGTAGATCAGTGGTTCCTGTTTGAAAAGAAATAGATAAAATGGCTAGAAGCATGGTAAGAGATGGGCCACCAACCTCAACTACCCAATAAAACCAAGTCCTCAGCACTTTCGAGGTGTGGCTTATACCTCGGTCATGCTGATATCTTCATCAGGTATCAATGGCCTTCCTCCGAACCGTACGTGCAAGTCTCCCCGCATACGGCTCTCCGAGTGATCCTTGAGCTTATAGATTGGTTGGAAGTTTTTAGATCTGGCCTCTACTCGCTCCCAGTACACCCTGTCTTCCTCTCAATTCCAATCCGACTAACCGCGGTCGGGCCCCGCCCGGGCCTTCTTGTTCGGGTTCAGCCTCCCTCAAGACGAGATGAACAGTATAAGGTTTTCACTTATAATGTCATCTGTTCTCTCTGGGCCCCTTAGCAGAATCATGTCCGTTATTATGGGCCCCCCGTTGCCTACCCCCTTTTACCGCCGGGTCTGACATTCACCCCCAGAGAGGTTAAAAAGCCTGTTCCCGGAGTAACCTTAGACAATCCCACGTTTCATGCTAGTGTGTCGAATCGGTTCCTTAGGTTCTGAGTCCTTGCCCGTATCTATACGGTAGCTGTCTTCAAGTGCGTTCCACTCTTTTTACTAGCCCCCGTTCAAGGGCGGTGGCTGTGAAGAAGATCGCTGTTCCCGCTGGCGACATAATAGCTGGGCCGTTTCCCAGCCAGACTGAGGGGGATACCTCCAGTAGACTCACAAGACGAGCCATAGAACTTCTAGCTCGGGGAACGAACTCCTTAGCGCTATCGGTTTCACGCCGTGTTCCCCTTTTCCCACATGCTACAATACCCTTTGGGCTTTCCCCGCAAGGATAGTGGGACGCTTTACATAGAACACCCCATGCCGGCTTATTTCATTGTTGCCCGGAGACTCACTAGTACCAACGTGGCGCACAACAAGGATCCCATCAAGGTGTACAAGAAGAACTGATATGCTGCTTTGATTTTCCTTTGTCTGGACCCCCAAACACCTATAATAATAAACATGGGAATTAACACGCTTTCGAAAAAAACGTAGAATATTAAAAGATCGAGTGAGCAAAACACAGCAATTAGAAAAGATTCACAAATGAAAAACGCTATCATATACTCTTTTTTATAACTCTTGACGCTATAAAATCCAACAAGAATGCAAATAGGGGTTAAAAACGTGGTCAGGATGACAAAGAATAACGAGATACCATCTATACCTATATAGAAATTGATATTTGGATACGGAAGCCATCGAATAGTTTCCACAAACTGAAATTTTGCTGTATCATTCTCGAAGCGTATCCAGAAAAAAAGAGAATATAAAAAAGTGATCAAAGAGGTCCAAATTGTGATACCCTGTATCAGACGTACCCTCGAATTCGGGATCACCAAAATAATAAGGCTTCCTAGCAAAGGAAGCAAAATGAGACCACTTGAATTGGAATAAAATGGGGCTGAAACTTGTAACATATACGTTTACTCTTTTTCCTAGAGATCCCGAAAAAAATATATATATATTTTTACTGCGAAGAATATATATGCTGCGAAAAGGCCGGTAGCACTGCCCTACGGGCCGGAGGCTTTTGCTTGTTAGGCAAGTTTTTGCCACCCTTTTTTGTCCGTTTCTTCTCCGTCAGTTTTTGGATAATAGATAGTTAGTCACAATGGAATTAGAATGCGCTAATCTAATTATTATGAAAAATGCCGGTACAATAATAAATAGCCTGAAGCAAAAAATTAGCATTTGATACTAAAAATCTGTAGACCCGGTCCGTTTTTTGCGAATCAAGTTGATTATTTCCATCGGGCGACCGGTCTAGATCCCGCACGATAAAAAGCACAAGTCCATTTCTGTGCAAAGGCGTTGCACTCATCCCTGTTCGGCAACGAACACGGAGACCTTAGCATGTGCAAGAAGCTCTGTTGAGGGGGTTTCATTTACCTCCTACCCCGCCGGGGGGGGTAACCCGAAAGTATAGAGCAAGCCGGTTATCTTGTATTTAAGATGAGGTTCTGTACCGGCGAATCGGAGACTCTTTCGGTCCTTGTCAACCAGCAATTAACCATTGGCACCTGAGCTCTGCAAATGGCGAAGCGCATGAACGTACGTTGCTCGCTCCATGCCTATTGATGGTATATATCAACCGGGTCATAAATGGTTTGTCCTCTACTTACTCTCTCGTGTGGAAGGATAGAGTTCAAGATGGAGCGGATTACCTATACTACTAGGGACAGGAGTCTAAACGCCTTTCCAAGGACCGACGTGGAATAGGCGCTGGTGCGCCGTGAAGCTCCTAAAAAGGTCAGGTCAGAGAGCCGTGTGATCGGCAACTATCGCTTCGGTTATTTTTTTCGTTCTTGAGGCCCGAAGGTCTCGACCAGCGGTAGAATCATTTTATATCAGAGAAAAGGCCCGAAAACCAAAGGGCGGCTCTCCCCGCCGCCCGGGGAGGCCGGGGGGACCCCCGGGTCTTTCATAGCTAGCTTTGTCCTCTCATTGGGTTCCTTAAAGATTCAATATATTATACAATGAAGTGTGGGCCTTTAGTTCGTACCAATGTTTCCTCAGATATTTATGAATAAAAAGCTAACTATGTAAATGAAATACAATCGATTATCTACCCAGAAAGAGATGAAATCCCACAGGCCTATAACGGAAATGAATATTGTTAATCCGAGCAACATAACAAAGGCATAATGATAAACAAATCCACTTTGAATTTTACTCATTTGCTGGGCCATTTTTCGAATCGTGTACGAAATTCCATAAGGACCCAAGATTTCAATAGCACCTTTGTCTAAAGCTTTGAACGAGACTTCATATCCAAAACGCAAAAACGATCTAGCTAAGAAGTCGTTAAAAACTTTATCAAAAAACCAACGCTTATTAAAAAAGCAATATAGTCGATTACCAAAAGTACTAGTTTTCAAAGCGAGAATGAGTGGATTCACCACAAAATTTACACTATACGCCACGAATGAACCTAGAGTACTAAACAAAATAGGAATTAGTTTGATAATGGTTGGAGTAGCAAACTCAGATTCGGCCAGAATTTCATTTCTGGGTAATATGAAAAGTGAATTAGCCCAAAAATTGGTACCTGAACCAATCATCATATCTTTGGCCAAGTATCCTACAAAAATACTCCCAAAAGCCAAAAGGATTAGAGGTATTGCCATAAGAATGGGCGCATCATGACATTTACTTAAATCTCGCTTGAATGAATTAGTTGGTGCTAGAAGGGTTAGAAACAGTAAACGGAAAGAGTAGTAAGAAGTGAAAAAGACCGATACACTTCCTAACCAGAAAGCGAAGTTACCACTGATAGTATATTTCGTGTAAGCAAGTTCCGGAATAACATCTTTTGAATAAAATCCCGTTAAAAAAGGGAAACCAATTAAGGATAAGCTACCTATAAGCATCATAGCATAGGTAAAAGGTAACAAGGAAGCAAGCCCTCCCATCTTACGCATATCTTGCTCATCCGACATGGCATGAATCACTGAACCTGCACTCAGGAATAAAAGTGCTTTGAAGCAGGCGTGATTCATTAAATGAAATACGCTAACGGAATAGTTGGAAATCCCGCAAGCAAAGATCATATAGCCTGACTGACTACAAGTTGAATAAGCTATAACCCTTTTTAAATCGTTTTGTAAGACTCCGGTGGTTGCCGCGAAGAATGACGTCATAGCGCCTACGAAAGTAATAACAATCAAAGCATTGGGTGAGTATTCAAATAAAGGAGAACACCTTGCTATCATAAAAACGCCTGCTGTTACCATAGTAGCTGCGTGAATCAAAGCGGATACTGGAGTGGGCCACTCTTGCATAACCGTTTACGATTTCACAAGGCCGGAAAATATATATATATTTTCTCCACAGCATTGGGTAATTGGTTGGTGAGTCTACCTCTGGCAAGAGTAGGGACTGGATCTTCCACTTATGAAATATGGGCTCTCCCAATAATCTTACGAGTGGCCGCTGTGCCCTTAAAAACTAAGATGTGGTTTTTCGTTCATACATGAATAGACTCAACGCCAAAAATCTCGATTCTTACAAAAACTTATCAGTTGATTTTTTCGCCTATTTCTTTTCGTAAGTCCGTTTTCCCGACCCCCCCTTTCCCAGTTCTTTTTATCTCCTCGTCCGACAGAAATAGCCCGGGGGGCCCTGTCAGACAAAAAAGTCCTACGATGCCCTTCGGGGGGCCTCTTCCTCTGGTCTTCGTGCCCTTTGGGCCAGCGGAGCGGGTTCGGGAGGAGAAGAGATTCCATTTCGAACAAGAGGTCTTACGTACAGTCTCTGAGGATCCTATAGAGCTCCTTCGGCCTTGACTTCGCCGAGTGGTTTTTACCCTGATAGGTTTCCTGCTGATTGGTCGAAATGAGATATTTTTCCCATAGGGACTCCCATTTGGCCGACGATTCCAGCATACAGTGAGATTGTTGGAATGTACCTAATGGCACATGAGAGCCCTCAAACAAATATTATAAAACCCTCCATTGCATCGGGTAACCAAGTATGCAATCCAATCTGTGCGGATTTCCCAACAGCGCCAATAAACACTAAAATACGAATAACAGTTATGGCATGAAATTCCATGTTACAAAAAAGGAAATAATGATGGGGTTCAGAAAAGGCACTGGCACAGGCAAAAATAGTAGAAAAGTCAACTGTTTGAAAAATAGTAAAACAACCCATAATCCCGAGAGCTAATCCAAAATCACCTACGCGATTTATGAGCATAGCTTTAATAGCCGCTTTATTCGCCTGAATGCGCGTAAACCAAAAATTTATCAATAAATATGATGCGAGTCCAACCCCCTCCCATCCTAAAAATAACTGAATAGAATTATCCCCAGTTACCAACATAAGCATGAAAAAAGTAAAAATTGACAAATAGCAAAAAAAACGTGGACTATGCGGATCCCCAGACATGTAGGAAATTGAATAAATATGAACTAAGCTACTTACAATTGTGACGACCAATAATAAAATGACTGTAAGGCTGTCAAATAAAAAGCCCCAAGCAGCGTCAAAGAGTTCCGAAAAAATCCAAGGAGCAATCCTTATATAGCAAGCACTGGCACACAGCGCGACTTCGTAGAATGCAATACGGGATAAAATAGAAGATAGTGAGACACACGTGGTTGTGACTACAGCCACTCCCCTTGAACCAAGAAAACGACCAAAAAACCCTGCCGCAAAACTCCCAATCAACGGTAAAATGACTATAAGTAAATACATAAGTACTATTTTTTTTTTGCTCGAATCCGACCTGCCGGAAGGCATTCTTATTTATCGATGGAAAAAGGATCCAATTTATCTAGGCTCTACCTCTAATCCGCGGAATAGATTCAGGCAACCTCAGGGGTCGGCCGGGGTTCATATAACCTACGTTTATAATCTAGCGAGTTCCCATGGAGTTGCTTCTATCCCTTGTAGTCTCTCGCTCAGCTTCCCTCACATTGGCTTCGTACTCAGCCACTAAGTATTATCTTTGCCCTATTCTATGAAAACAGTGTTCTATCCGTCCGTGTAGGGTTTACCCGTCGTCTGACGGTGCCCGGCCATCACTAAAATTTTGAATGGAATTACTGGTATATCCACTTTTAACTAATGTGATAAATAGTTGCGGACTCCGGCTTGTAAAATCGGAAACGGAAAACATATGTTTTCCGTTTGCCAGAGCCGTACCGATAACTTCAACTTTTTATTTTAAATAATGTCTGTTTTTCGATTCCCACCTCGATTTAGTAAGGTCGGTCTAGTCGGTTTTGATCGCCTATACACCCTTTTTTGCCATTTTCTAGCCTATTGCTAAGGGAATCGCTTCGCGAGAAGATTATATGATCTCGTTTTCATGTATAATCATATATTAAAGAATAAGAATCGAATAATACATTTCCCTAATAATTAATTAATCGCCCGTACTCGAATTACGGTTTGATTTCGCGTCATCGAATTACAGTTGGATCGCAGAAGAGAGACTAATGCTTCGGGATATGCAAAATATATGGCTCAGTATTAGCCATAGAGGAAGAAGGCTCTACGCTTTAGCAGATGTTGTCAAGCGCACAGCGAGGCTAAAGAAACGGAAAGGACTAAAGCGATATATCTATAGCAATATATCTATTTTTGTCTTTGCCCCCGCGCATTTGGTGAAAGAGGTAAACACGACGGATTTAAAATCCGTTCCTATTGGTTATTGGTTCGAGTCCAATAATGCGCATCTCTTAGAAACTTCATGAGAATGAGAAATTCCCGTGAAAAGCAAGATAAAATCCTACGACCTATGGAAAGTATAAATATTAATAAGGTTAAAGCGTCGTCAAGAAAAGACCACTGGGGAACGAGTATATAGAAATTCCGTTTAGGATATTCGCCTCGGTATTATGATAAGCGTGTGGTTAACGAGGCTCCGGAGTGAGTGGTTCACCCGAAACTAAGAGCAGACAACGGGATAGCTTCGGTTTGCTAGGGTTCAATATTGGATTGATAACTGGCTACAAGCTCATCCTTGCTTAAAAAGCAACTATCCTTTGTGACAGGAGGCCTCTTTGAAAAAGGTCAAGCATAGGGTAACGGGTGACAGGATTTTGAACCCGATATCGAACCAGAAACACCATCAGGCAACCCGTTGATCTATTATACGGAGGCCCCGGCTGACATGGGCTGCTTCAAATTGCTTCCAGCTTTTATGGCCTTGAAGACTTATATCTCTGCTTCTGCGACCCCATCCGACTCGAACATCCAGTTGTCTATCCGGTTGTTCATCCCCAATGACTCGTTGGTTATCTCTCGTGTCAAGCGGTAATACCATAATTGGACGAAATCACGTTAGTGGGCGTAAATTCGGATCGGTTTAATAAGCTAGATCTTTATTTTCGGAGCATATTTTTTATCCAATCAATCATACCTATCATTCTGAGCCTCTCGAAACCACGCCAAAGGGTTCTCTGAATTTGCTCGACACACTCACTGGCCCGCCGGGTCTCGGGCGAGAATGATCTGAATGCTGGTCGGGAAATTCAGTGCGTAGCCATCCAGGTTCCTAGGAAGACTGCGAAACTGAGGTAAGCAGTTCAGGATAATTTGTCGAGGACTGAATTCGCCCGATCGCAAGCGACTCTTGATCAATGTGAATGTGTTCAAGGCGTATTCCGCCTACGACGCCCCGTTCGATAAAATACGCATTAAATTTGAGGTATATTTCCCGGTTTTACCGGTAGGTTTATGCGACGCACGGAAAAATAAACTGCCCTACGCGACTCGTGCCGCGCAGAGTGGCTTTGCTTTTTTGATTCTGGGTCCCTGGCCTTCTAAGTCTCATCGATAAGTGGTCTTTGATAATTATCATAATTTCATCAATGGTCGACGAGGAATACAAAAAGGGCGGGGCAACCACTGCA